TTAGCCTCGATATGCTTAAAAGTGAGTGCCTTTGTACCTAACTCAGGCCTGTGTAGTGGGTGGGTAGACAAGGCAGTCAAAGTAGGACTCGCTTGTTTCGTCCGTTCGGCTCGTACAGTTCTTGCTTTCAAGGCTCAAGTGGGCCGCTTAGGTTTTTAGGGGATAGGCAGGGCAGGACTTGCACTTAAAAAAAAAGTAGGCCCGACTTCGCGCCCCTCAGTCCAAGACGGACGCAGAGCTCTCACCTAGGTAACAATCTCGCGTGGGTAAGAAGAAAGCATCAAAGCTAGGCGTTTCATTCAAAAAGGCGCAGAACGGTGCAGGAGATGGAACAGTAGCTAGAGCTGGTTCCGGATCAGGCAACAGTGGTTTCAACCGGAGAAGGAGCAATTAGAGCACTCTAGTTCCCGTCCTATACTATAGTTCTCGTCCTGCCTTCCCAACAGGACAGACAGGTTTGCTATTCGACTGTCGGAGGTTCGAAATGAATGGGGAGAGAGAAGGTTGAAGTATACGTCACGTTGCAATACGGATAATATAAAGAGTGACGCCTTTCAAGTAAAGATGATCTTTCTCGTTGACGAATCAACCGGGAGGAAGGAATAGACTCGTACCTTCAAGGCGCACCTTTGCTTCAGTGGAAAGAGAATTGGCAATCACTGGGGAACGGAATTGGAGTAGCTTTCAACTCAGCTTTCCGCTCAACCTCAGGCTAAATAACCTGATATTGATGACAGCCGACCCTTCGCAGAAGGAAATCCTCCAGCAATTTATCTGGATTTGCCTCCCCCAGAACCAATAGCCTACGAGCCGGCTTAGACTGACGGGTACGAGGGGATAGACCATAAGAAAGGAAATCCACTTTATAGCGTGAGGGGGCGGAAAAAAGTCGTAACGTAATAAGAAGTAGGTTATGAGAAGCAGGCATGTAACCCTAGACTGCATCACCTACTCGCTCAGGAAAGTCAGAAGGGAAGGCATATCCGATCAGTCCTAGTCCTAAGGCGCTGTAGGAGCTTACCTTTGGTTCGGGAGCCCAATCCGCGCCTAGGTTCTTCGTCCTCTCATTTGGAAAGGCAAGCAAGCAAGTCAGGCCTTTCTTGATTGAATAGGCTTCAACCGTCCCTAGGTCTGAAAGCTAGTCTGAAAAAAGAGAGGTCATCCAAGAGATAGGAATAGGAGAGCCACCGAGTCCTCGTGTAGCAGAAGTTCGTTCCCCCGCCGAAGAAAGAGGTGGAGTCCTGAGGCGATTGCGGTAAATCGTCTTGTTTAGAAGGAGGGCTCTCCTTTTTACGGAAATTTCCCGGGGATTGACTCTTATATGGTATACGCCCACGCTACGTCTTTGAAACTACCTATGCTTCCTGGAGACAATACGATAGCTTAACAGTCTCGGGCTTCTTCCTTATTCAATTCACAGATAAATAGCATGGATGAAATGCCAGAAGTAAAGGAGAAGTAGCGGAGAAAGAACTCACACTAAACCTAGCGAGAAAAAATCATCGTATTTAGGACACGACTGCGGTCTCTTTCTGAAAGGTTGCTTCAAGCTACCGCTTCTCCTGCTAGACCCGGGTCCTCTGCCTACGCTTCAGATCGCCTATAGCTTTTAGAGCTTTTAGAAAGAAAGCGCTACAGCACCCTATTTCGAACAAAGCTAGAAGCCCGGGCAAAGAAGCTCTTTCGGCCAAAGTGGAAAGCCTAACCCAACCGTCACGGATGATGCTTACCAAGAGCTGGAGCAGCACTTTCTAACAGCCACTTCTGACTTCCCTCCCTCCAGGAACAGCACTCGCGGACTTATTGTTTAAACAAAGCATCTTTCCTTGCAACTGATTACATGTGAGGAGCCTCCCTATCTTTGCTTTGTTTGGATTGACCAAGGACGTAGCACCTTTTGATGAGAGATATGAACATCGAGAAAACTAGTATTTTCTGAATTATATGAAGCCGGTAAGCAAACAGCAAATCCGTGGGTATTTGAACCCGGTAAAAAAGTAGAATATGGAAGAACGGGAGATCCTTTTGAGCAGCCTGTTATAATAGGAAAGCCTTCTATCTTGAAATTAATTCATCAAGTTGCTGATATGATAAAATACATGGACGTTCCAGCGGGCATTATGCACTTGTTACACAACAACCCCTTAGAGGAAGGGCCAAACAAGGGGGACAACGGGTAGGAGAAATGGAGGTTTGGGCTCTAGAGGGATTTGGTGTTTCTCTTACAAGAGATGCTTACTTATAAATCTGATCATATTATAGCTCGCCAAGAAGTGCTTGGTACTACAATCAGTGGACGAACAATACCTAAACCTGAGGATGCTCCAGATTCTTTTCGAGTTGTTTTTCATTTCTGATTCCTCTCAATGAAATTTGCCATGTTGCACTAAGTTACTTAAGGTTTTAAGGAAAAAAAGGAGGTAATGCTAGACCCTTAACCCCAAAGGAGACTACTTCTAGAACATAAAAGTGAGGGAGGCTACTTGCTTTGCTTTTAGGAGGGTAGAAATTCTTTTCTTCCGAATTCGGAAGATTGAAGGAAGTCAATGATTCGGATATTTGGCTGACCGAAGGGAAGAGACTTCTCGCGTTTTACCCGGGTGACACTCAAGCATTTCCACTAAGCAAGTCACTCGGAAAAGAAGAAAGTTCATTCCACCTATGTACGAAAGTGGTCTTTTTTTTCTTGATCCTGACATCCAAACCTTCTCTTTACCGGTAGCATGAATAAGAAGAGAGAGAAGATGTCGCAGATCAGCTGTTAGGAAGAAGAGTTTTGTTTTCGGTAAGTAGAGCGAGTCTAGGGTTCTAATCCATTCAGCCTTGTCATGGCTGGTCACGGTTAGAATTCAAAAAGGTGGGTAGAGATGAAGGCGTGCCTTGGGCGTCGGGGCTAAGAGAGTGATCGAAAGATCTCCCTTGGTACGCGACGTTCTTGCGAGCGAACTCCCGAACGACAGGTAGAAAAGGGCGGCCTCGAGAAAGGGAAGCAGGAACAGCTATATCTTATGAAAAGAAATTACCAGCCACACAAAAGACTGATTTTCTTTCAAGGCTTGAGACGAGTTTCTAGAGTAGATAGACTAGAGAAGGGGAAGCAGAAGAGCCGAAATTTGATTAAAATGAAATAAAAAGTAAGCGCGTATGTCGCTGGGCTTGATTGCTTTCACAAGCGTGTTCTTTCCTAGGATTCTTTCCCGCCTTCCTTTTCAATAGGAAAATGGATGGCACCGCGCCGGCCTTTATTGCTCTTTGCTCTTTGAAGGACTTTCCTTCCCTGTTCCAGTTAAGGATAAGAGAAGGACTGCCGGTTTTTATTCCTCTTCCCATTCCCAGTTATATAAATGAAAGAATTTAGGCATATGGATAATGTGGAGTTTGAGGAGTCATTTCTACCATTTATGAGAGCCGGGAACAGCCGAGAAATTCCTCGATGCCCGCTCATCAAGTTCCCTCTAAAGGGTTGTCTGAGGGTTTCACCTCGAATCAATTCAAGGAACCTCATCGATAAGATTGTCAAGAGCCAAGGAGAAGCTGGGGCACTTACAATAAGAATTTTTTGAGAAAAAATCTCTCCGTTGACAGTCAGACTTGGTTTCTACCAATTATTGGCACTGGAAACCAACTGACCGAGTCTTCCAACCGGACAAAGAAACGAGTCATCCACTTCACCGAATTCACTCCTTGGGAACTCTTCGACACCTAGTCCAAGATGGCACCATTAGGGCTGCGAAATGGACGCCAACTGAGACCGAAACGAACGCCTTCCGTTCCGGAGGCTTTTTGACGAAGGAAATGCTTTACCTAATATTCTTACTCCACCCACCAACTTTCAAAACGATATTTTAAATGGAAGACAATTCTCTTAAATATGAAAATAGACTCTTTCTTATTTCGAAAATTCTCTTCGATTCTACCGAATTCGCATCAGAAAGAGAGGCTTTGGCCCAGCCATAATGAGATCAATCACGAGTCTTCGCTACAATTCCTAAGTCGTAGCTTGGAAGGTGACCAGAAATGGAACGTATGACCCATATGATCCCGGATCTAGAAATGAGGCTAGAGCGTGAATCCTCCACTTGGAGATTGGCTTTATCGGGGAATATTTCAGCCTGTGTCGACCCCTATTTGATAATCGATGGGACAAGAATCACAGGAATGAATTCCCAGGAGTCTCCTTTGAAGCAGACGCCGAAACAAAGGCTCCAAAATCAGTTATTTCAGGGGCATAATAAGCCGTTGAGTCGGGGAATTGATCTTTCGACTTCAATAGGTTCCGGCTCGGCGTGAGCTTCGGAAGAGGAGTTCACTACTAAAGAAGTGCAAATTAGGCTCACCTGATGTTGTCCTTTTTGATACACCTTCAGGGCCGGTTTTCCCTATCTATTGATAGTTGTATACCCAACCTTTCCCTTGCTGTCCTAACCGAACCAGGCTCGGCCTAACCCACCAGCCTTCTCGTGTTAATACACTCACGGATGAAATATCATACATATGCAGAGAAAGGCTTCCTTTGCGCATAGCGGAGTTGAAGGTCAAAACAAGGCCTTGATCACTAGAAACGTCCAAACCAATGGTTTCGGGAAGCTCTATTTAGATATCTTATTTTCGAGGACATCCATCCAATACATTTCGATACACCGTATGATAGACTCTATTAACTCAAACTTACGAGTAGGGTCTCACATGGCTTAGAACAACAATTTTTTCGTAGCATATCAGCATGCCAGGAATTTTGCAAGAGCAAATGGAGAGCGAAAACGGAGCACGAAACCCATTTCGATATGAATAAGATGGAGAAGAAAGCTCCTGCTTTGAGGTAGCACTTGATGAGGGTGGTTCGGGTGGGGCCTCTTCGCAAGGAGGGGAGTCTAGTTTCTTTTTCAATTCCACCGGGGAGGGAAACTAAAAAAGATTCAACTGAGGATGATTCGCCAACAGGTAATGAAATTACATAATTATATAGAAAGCAGCTAGAAAAGCCATACAACTGCTATGCCTGCAATGAACCTGCTATGAAAACGATACACCTGCTCTACTGACCTGTGGCTCTACCATTTTTAGAGAAGAAAGAAGTCACAACACAAAGGAAAACTTAAAAGAACAACTACTTGATAAGGTAAGAGACAATACAAAGTAATACAGCAGTTATTCCAGTAACACACCAGCTATGCTATGAAAGTGGCCAACATTCGCTGAGTTGGCCGACAAGTTCATCAAGCAGTTCTGCTACAACATCGATGTCGTGCCCACTCGCCCTATAGAATGAATTGTTGGAGGCTTTACTTGACGAGTAGACCGTCAGTTACCCAATGAATCATTTGCAACATACGTGGGAAGGTTAATGGCCCTAGCAGCTAAAGTGAAAGTGATGCCTCCATGAAAATTATCAGACAGATATGGTTCTAAAGACCGCTAGTAACCCCCTGGTAAGTTACATCCTTTTAAGGTAAGGAACTTTTTTTATTTTGAATATTTCATCTGCAACGAAGATTGTTCTTGCAACCGATAGATGATATTTTTCAATAGCCTTTATTCTATTCTCCTGTTTCAAATGCTCGACTCGTTCCCAAATCAACTACTGAATTAGCTTTCCCTGTTTGAAGTCGATAACTGGGAGTAGTCCCCTGCTCTATAATCCGATCTAGATGGTCCCTCATCGAGGAAAGTAGCATTCAATGAAACTTCCTCTCAGCCGACCATGCCCTAATCTAGATTCCCTTTTTTGGTAGCCCGGGGCACTTCGAATGATTATGGTTCTCATCGACTGGATGTACTGAGACGCTCAACTACTTTAGTCGATTATTACGAAAAGTCTATTCGCCATAAGGAAAGGAAAGCCCAAGGCAAGTGCGGAGTTTCAGATCAGGAAACCTACGAGCTGACGATACGAGAGACCAAAAGCCTTCGTTCATCAACAGATGAAGAATGTGTTCCAGGTGAAGGCTCTGGAAGAAATACGGTTTTAGACCAGTTTACAGAGATCGGACCCCTAAGCTTTTCCGACCAAAGCTGAGGGGACCAAATACCATGGATCATGGACCTTTAACTTTCTGTAGTGAGGAAAGAGAGAGAGATGCCAGCCCGACTTAGACGACGGAGGCCTTCTCCGACGCGAGTTCGTACTCGTTTTATAAGTAGAAATCGGCATTGGGACTGTTTTATTTTAATAAGAAAAACCGCCAATAGCAAGACTCGTCACTAGCTTCTTCTCTTTCTTTTTCTATCCCATCCTGATTTTAGCATTTAGCTACGAGAATCACTCATCTAATCTCCTTTGCTCCGGCTGACCTCGATGCGGCTGTGCTGTTTGCTCTCACGATGCCATGTCCATAAGATAGAGCTCGTTCCTATCCTCCATACCTTTTTCGCCTGCTTTCTTTGAGGAGTTCCAGGGATGATATGGAATCTTCAATTTCTTGTTACATAGAGCAAAGGTCTACTCTATCTTCAAACTCGCCTTTGAAGGCAGGCAGGGCGGGCAGTTCATGTCCTAGGGCGGGAAAAGGAAGGGTAAAGAGCTTATCTTACTTAACGGATAAGGGATCGGAGAAGCAGCTCGAGAGAAAGGAAAACCGAGATCCGAGCTTGTAAGATTCGTGAGGGAAGGGATCAAAGGAAAGCTGAGAGTTGGAAGTGCGCTTCAAGTAGTCCGAGAAAGGGAAGTGAAATCATTCAAGAAAAGGCTTCGTCAATCAGCAAATTCTCGACCTGTTGAAATTCATAATGTTTCGAATCAGTCTAAGTGCCTAAGGATTCCGACATTACCTTACTAGACCTTTCTAACTAGCGATACAGGCAGCCAAAACAAAGACAAATATCGGTCACAACGAGCTTCTCATCCCTTGGGGCTCCATTCTTCACCCTCTCTCTAAGCACTAAGGGATGAAACTCGTAACCACCTGTCTCTGGCTCTGGCTACCAATGCAACCCGTGACCTCAAGACAAGAGCCAACCCGCCTCTCCTTGCTCTAACGAACGGGCTAATCGCACTCCGACTCCCGTAACTACATTCCCCACCCTCTCCTCGAGGCAGGGATCACAGTCGAGATCTAAGGTAAGGTAGGTCTTTCGCGGAAAACCTTGGGACAGGTACCCAATTCCACTCCTAAAAGGCAATCTATTCTTGTATACCATTATTCCAGGAACAGAAAGACAACCTGAAAGAAAGACGGATTTCATTTCAAAACACGATCTAAATAAGCAAGAAATGGAAGGAAAGAAGTCTAAGAGAGGCCCTTAACGAACCCGTACCTTTCATTAGAATAGAAAGAAAAGGAAAGACTTGACTATGGAGATGAGGCTAGTGGACGGGCTCACCAACTTCAACCAGGCCTTTCATGAGAAGAAATAAAGATCTTAGCCGGAGGATCTATATTTTTAGATTGTTTGGAGAAAAAGTAAACCCCCTTAGCGGCATACGTGAATAAAAGCTATAAATATCGCTCTGCAAATCAAAGACTTCTGGTCGAGTAAGAAGGCTCAAAGCATCGACCTAATTCTACTAAATGAGACAATCTCTGCAACTTAGAAGAAAAATGAATTCTAATCAGTCTCGGATCACACCTCTCTCTCTAAAGAGTCTCCGGCCTTGTCCTTATGAATGAGCCTGGAAAGCCTATCCTCATGGTCGATGGCACCCTTTCATCCCGATCGACTTAGGCAGGGAAATGGAGGGCTAAACTGAGTGAAATTAGGGCTTATCCACGAATTCTACCAAAAGAGCCTCTCTCTCACTTTCAACTTAGCAGCATCATGAGCTTCCGGACTTTCGCACAAACACGCGACTAAGCCTCGTGATCTCAAGACATTTCGCTAGACATATATCATAGAGAAGTGTGAAAACCTTGTCTAATAGCCTTTCCTGCCATGAGGGGGAGGTCGCTGTTTGAGCCCTTTTGAAAGGCAGTCCGAGCTAGCTCTTCCCGTCAGTCCCGTCACCCTATCGATCACGCCTATTCGAAACCCGTAACCAGTCTCGAACTGCCGGGATTCGAACTTACACTTGAATCGAGATATAGCTAGTGGTGAAGGCATGAGTAATCTTTCTCTCTTATGTATTCATTATAGCGATCCTACATTTATTATACGAGTGACCGCTTCGCGATCGGTGTCAATTAAATCTTGGCTGTTTGCGGTGCATCTGAGACGCGGAGCAGATTGCCACTTAGGCTGGTAAGCATTGCCAACATTTCACACTTCTGGAATCGCATTTTCTTCTGTTCCAGGGCCCTACCAAAAAAGCTTGCTTCATTGGTTGATCGAAGCTCGTGCTTTCGATTTCCTGCTGCGCGAGAAAGTCTAAAATGCTCGCGCAAAGGGCTGCGACGATAGGGAGCCACGCGGACCGATCAAAAGCCGTTTTTCGTTATCCTAGACAAAACGCATAAGAAGTTTCCCTCTATGCCGGTGCAGCGAGACAGGGAGATCGTATCGAAAAAACTGCTTTTCCTCTCCTCCCCAGTTGAAGTAGAAGCGGATGAAAGCCTGGCTAGAGCGAATAGAAAGAGTGGATTGTTAAACTCACTGCCCGTCCTCCTTTTACCGGATGCTGATCTAGAAGCTAAAGCTAATCACCGGGCTCTAACCCTTTCAAAATAGAGGATTGATCACGCCGTCGGATTCGAGTACCTCTTACCGGTTTGCTCATCGCATGCTATCAGAGTAGAAGCTACATCACGCGGATGTTTGGGCATCTTTAAGAGTCACGTAGCTGCCCATCATCCCTTTCAAAAATGAGAGAGGACGTGACCCCCGTACGGTATGGCTTGTTACGGTACGGCTCGGTATAGAAAGGGACGAAGTAGTGGATGTGATGACAAGGCATCTCCGATAGTTTGAAGGACCCCATCGTAAGGCTTTCAGTCAAATCGCGGAGGGGGGAGAGAGAGAGAAAAGCCCGTCACTTACTCAGCCTTTGATCCTTCGCGCTGGCTCTGCTATGACTCTTTGCAAACTCCTTGCCCGACTTTACCTTTACCCGAAGCCTTCCCGGTGAACTTGCCCCGATTTCAATTGTCATTATGAAGGGAAAAAGCTCTTGAAAGGGCGCCGATTGAACTCTTATTTATTATCGGACATCATCAAATCTCATTCATCTGATTCGACGTTGATGACTAGACTATCTTTCTTCAATGTGGGTACCTGGTCGCTACACCTTGTCAGACTCTACCCCCAAATAGCTTGAAGAACTGTTGGGGCAGTAGCAGTCGGTAAGGCCCCCCACCACACTGAATGTTATTTCCTCAATACAAGACAGGCACAGGTGCGGAGCAATCGAATAGGAATTCAGCCTGCTTTTCTCAATCACAGCCGTCCTGGTCCTATCTTTCCTACTCTTTCCCAACCAAAGAGAAAGATTTCTCTCTCTATTCAACTGCCCGTTGCCCGTCCAAGAGCATTTGGCTTCAGAATACTTTTTTTTCTTTTTAATTTAAAGTTAAAGAAAAAAAAAAAAGAAAGCCAATTACCGACAAAGAAAACAACTGGATTGATCCTGTAAAGGTAGCATAACTGAAAGGGTTGTTGGATAGTAATGGTGCATTACAACATAAAGGCCCAAGTTGTTTGGTGAATTTTGAATAAAATGTTTTTAGGATGGGATGCAAAAAATGATAGTTTTGTTAATTTGTAGTGTAAAATTTTGTGGCTGTGGGTATTGAAGCGACAAGGAAGGTAGAGTTTAAGTTTAGGTCGGAGTGGTAGATTAAAGGTGTGTTTAGTTTACTAACATGTGTGGCCCTAATTCAATAAATATTCCCTTCCATGCGCTAGCTCAAACTAACTTCTGCAACCGTTTAATCCTTCAATCTCAATGGATTCGAGGTCAATGAAAATCTTAACTATTTGGCTCCACCTTCCTTTGATTCTATTACGTGTCCCATCGCCTTGGAGAGCCTTGCATGCACGTATGTTTCCCGTCAACAGAATTCTCCGCACAAAAACAATTCCCTCACAAGGGCACACCCCCTCCTTTCCTTAGTAAACCTCCTAACAACCCAATCACTCAATGCCACGTCCGCAAACAGTAAACCCTTATATCACAGATGTGAAATATTCCTCTAATGCGAGTTACCAGTAGCTGTGATCTTAACATATCCCCAGTGAGAAAATGGCTCATCACGCCAGACAATGCTCACTTCACAGCGCCTATTACAAAACTAAGGAAACCCAACCAATCAACAGTGGCCGCGTAGCTAAGACAATCAGCTTCGTTTTTGAACTGTCATGAAAGCAAAACGATGACCTCCTGTGTCGTTAGTTTTGTTACTTGAGCACGTTTCAGGTGCGCTTAGGCTTAAAACGCTCACCTGACAGCTCAATTTAAAAACCCCGAAACCCATGGATCAAACAAAATCCAACCACGTGTCCCAGAAGTAACAAACCATACAAGCGTCGTAATACTACTGGACTGTCGTTTGAATAACCAGTGGGAGGCCGTGCGAATAGAGTAGGCAAATAGTGAAAAAAAAACTAAATGACCGGGGTATATGCAATTGAGCTCTTTCGAGGGAAGCAATCGAAATGACCTCTAATGATCCGGCAAATGCAAATAAGGTAGACCCAGGTACGCCTGGGACTGGATTGAATCCTTGCTTGTTCCAATCCTAGTAAGGAGCTTAAGATCTGATTCACTGAATGGAATCACCCCCCGGGGTATAAGTAGGCTGCGGCCAAATAACGAAAAAGCATAGATAAACAAAGCTATTCAAAGGGGGGAGGAGCTACCCCATTAAAAAAGGGGACCAACGGAAAAAGATCCAGGAATTGTGAAATTGTAAGATTCGGCCTTTCTCAAAAGGGACCAAGGATGCGCAATTTAGCATCTATTAGCAAGGGAAGGGGTGTCGTCGAAGCCCCGGAGCTATGTGTGGTCTTCTTCTTTCGAAGACATAAATCGCCCTACCCTAGGCCTCTGATTAATAAAACTGGGTCTACCGGTGGGGCTGACCACCTGTTGTGTTATTCTCATACGTTTGCTACTCGGCGAACAACTCAAGGAAGAGCAACTCGTCTTATTCGTGTCCGATTGTTCGGAAGCCTCTTCTTCCCAACCCAGATCCTTGCCCGAGCCTTTGTTGACCATGCGGAAATCCTGGGGCAAAGGCTTTGAAACTCCCGGATGATATGAAAGCACTGGAGTCTCTTCGTTCCCGTGTGGACGATTAACTAAGAAGTCTATTTAGAACTGGTAGAACAAACTGGGTTGGAGAAAAGACGTACACTAAGTACGTCGAACCTTTAAGAATCGATGAAGCTTCCGTGGGGCCGCCTTCTGCTTGAAAAAGTGGAATCGCTTCAACACGAATACGAATGCTCCTTTGGAAGTGGCGTAGGTCCCCAAAACTTCGAATTTTCCAAGTGACTACAGGCCTCATATAGAGGAGAGGCAGTGATTGATGAAGAACAGTGGGAGAAGATTAGGGTTCTATGGCCACCCTGATACAATCAATAGAAGCAGCACATGAAATTGTCTAAGGTTTTTTAAGAACAAGTCAGACATACCATGGGTTTGTTTTTGGAGGTGATTTCAACGAGAGAATATCGAATACAGATAAAGAGGGAAGAAGGCTTTTTCCTAATTGGTTGATGAGGCAATTTCTGACTGTGCCCTCATTGATCTGGGCTTTGAAGGCTACCCGTTTACCTGGAGCAATGGTCATCCCCAGCCTTCCCCTTACTCTCTATATGCGAGACAGACTGTTTAGAGTATGGGCTTCCAAAGAATGGCTGGACATTTTCAAATGTTCGAGTGTAAGCCATTGAGATTCCCACTACTCTGAACATTTGCCCCTTTTCTTTAAAACCTAGCACGGAAAAGAAAAAACCAACAAACCTTTCCAATTGGAGGCTGTTTGGTGCAAAGATTCAGGCTGCGAAGAAGTTCTCACATCAGTGTGGGAATAAAGAAAGAATCAAGGTGCTGCTCAGGGTAAAGCTAAAGAAGATCAGAGCTTGTAGGGTGGGATTGTTTAGATGGAGTAGATAGACTCTTGGCAATCTTGCTCGACAGTAGAAAGAGAACCCGATTGAAGCAAAGTACCTTGGATCCTTTCTCTAAGCAGGAAATCAACAACATGAATAAGGAGATTGATCAGTTGCTGGCATCAGAAGAGGTGATGTGGAAGCAGAAGAAAAAGTTTCCTCAAAGAAGGAGATCGAAAGTTTCTTCCATACACAGGCTTCAATTAGAAGAAGAAGAAAGAGGAAAAACCAGGACAAGAATGGAAGGGTCTTTGGTATGATGACATTCATGGGCATGGGATAGAACAGGGGCATAAGTTCTACAAAACGTGTATGTTAAGTTAAGCATGACGATTGGTTCCTCTCCGGTCTGCTGTTGGGCCGGCAAGAATCAATGCGATAGCGAGGTTGAGCAGTAGCGAGGGGCGATAGCGAAGGCGTGGTTCATCCTCGTAGATGCGAAGGTTCGGATCGAAGATCTTCGCGAGACGGCCCATGAATCTCGAGAATCGAGCGTGGGGCTTGAAGACCCTACCGCATTCCGGCCCCGGGGCAGTATGCCGGGAATAAGGGGGGACATACTGGATCCATTCCCTTGGTTGGGGGCTGTGCCCCCCCTATCCTTTCAATTTATGGATTCCCTGGTCTTTTTTTTATTCTTTATCTCTTCTCGTGACCTTCTTATGCGAGATAAAGTAACCCTTTATTATCTTATATCATCAGGGTAATGATCCATCAACCTATTGCTGCTTTTTATGAAACACAAATAGGATAATTTGTCCTGGAAGCGGAAGAACTACTGAAACTGCGCGAAATCCTCACAAGGGTTTATGCACAAAGAACAGGCAAACCCTTATGTTATGGGTTGTATCCGAAGACATGGAAAGGGATGTTTTTATGTCAGCAGCAGAAGCCCAAGTTCATGGAATTGTTGATCTTGTAGCAGTTGCATAAAAAATAGCAGGAATTTCACACAAATCGCGATTTGAGATTTGAGTTTTTTACCGTATTCTATTAATATTAATTATTAATTTGAATTTTATTAATTTTAATAAAATAGAATATGAATATAGAAAGAATTCATAATCATCCGGTTAGGATCGATCTAAACCAGCCCATTATGCATACGATTCAACATGCCAACTATTAAACAACTTATTAGAAACACAAGACAGCCAATCAGAAATGTCACCAAATCCCCCGCTCTCGGGGGATGCCCTCAGCGCCGAGGGACATGTACTAGGGTGTATGTGCGACTCGTTCAGATTGTGGTTTTTTTTCAATTGAAAATGCGAAAGAATTCCCCATTGGTAGCAAATGATTATCTGTTAAGCAGGGCAAATCTTATTTAAATTAAAATAAAAAGCCGAAAATGGATGCCTCTACTCTTGCAAGAACGGACTAACAAGGTCAACTAATCCGCATAATTAAATACCGTTACTGTAAAAACGGATCTCGTTGTGAAAAACCTACTACTGGGGAGGGTAGAGCCAAAAAGTTTAAACTTTACAAGTTAACAATAGCATTGATTCGATCAAGTAAGGGGCTCCGGTGTATAGAGAGGACCTCCCCGTTTAAGAAATAACCATAGAAACGATGGAACCCACTATTTATTTATCCATTTATATTTACTATTTTTTTAAGAAGACTATTTTACTTTATCCCCCCTTTTTTTTACTATATGAAATCCACACTTTGACACCTGAGATTCCGTAAGGAGTAGATACTTCCGCAGGAGCATAATCTATTTTCTGGTTAAATAGATTACAAGATGTTTTTCCATACTTTCCGCATTCAGTTCCAGCTATTTCTGCGCCTTTTAATCGACCTGAACAACATATACGGATCCCCTCTACCCATTTATTCATTAATAATGAAAGATCCTTCACTATTTTACTAAAAATGGAACTAAATGATCTTCTTTTGTTGCTCAGTTGAAAAGAGATGTCTTGAGCAATCAGAGAAGCACTTTGATAAACAGATTGAATCTTGACCGACGTGATTAAGGTATTAGTGTTTGTTCTATTAGACAACAAAGATCGCATTTTTTTCATTTCGTTCAAATAAGAGTTGTACCCGTACGGAATTCTTATGTTTCTCAGTATGATAGAAATCATCATCTCTATTCCCTTTATCAATTCTCCTATCCCACCTAGGTTTATGAATTTATCTCTCAATTCCATTACCTTATCCTTACCCAAGAGGTAAAAGCATTTTCTCCTTAATTGACCTAGGAGTTGTTCCCGGGCATTTTTTAAAAAAAGGTTATTATACACCCCAACCCCATCCCTTAGAAAGAAAAAGGTAGCACCGAAGAAAGGAAAGAGCGAGATGGTGGTTTTTGTTGTTCCCGCGAAGCGAAGATCATTCGCTTGGCGAATGAAGTGAGTCAACCTCTTTTTGGCTTCGGCCAAACACTTTTTCTCGCTGGTCAAGCTTTCTACAAAAAAGGCGATGCGAGAACGTATTCTCTTATCTAAGCTTCTTCCCTGTGCATTCGCTCCCCCCATCGTAAATGGTTCAGCCACGCCCGGTGACACGAAATGATTGAGAACTACGACGGGGTCGAAATGAATTTGGTTCTTTGTATTCAAAAAATATTGCATGACCAAATAATTCAAGGAGAGGCGCACTGCGGGGAGGGTCCTTTTACTTTTAAGTAGATGACTCGTCGGGCCGTCGGAGCGGTACTTCTTTGGGAAAAAGAAATGGAATAACTTCGTTTTTCTGAAGGAGTCGTCATTTTCTATCAGGAAGGATATGTCATTTACAACCCCGGCGTCTTTCGGATGCTTGAAGGCCCCGCTGACCAGAAGTAATTTAGAAAGATTCTTCTTTCTCGATGGTGATCGGTCATGGTATCCATAGCCTTCCTTCTTTTTCGGCCAAATCCTGATTTCGTTTTCCTTCTCCCGGTCGTCGAGCCTGATCGACTCGACTCTTTTCCCTGCCCCCCGGCCTCTCACTTTGTTTCGTTCTTCTTCTGTATTGTTGCTTGAATGAAGACACCTGATCGGCCCCACTTTCCCGAATCCCTTCCCCTTTCCGGGTCTGGTTTTTTTGCGTCGTTTCAGTCGTCGTCGTCCATGGGGAAGAAAAAAATGAATGAATATTCTTTTGGAAAAATGTAGAATAATACACCTACCGAGACTCACCTTTGTCGTAGGTGGCGAACCTAAATAAGATCTCAGATTGACATTTTGATACACTAATTTACCATAATAATAAATAGAGTCAATGGTGACTCCGCCGTGGAAAGAGCCGCTTCTTTCTTGCTTGATAGGGGGGGCTTCCATTCACCAGCGCAGACTACAAAAAAAGTGCTCTCCGAACCGTGCTGGATAGTCACCTATCACACGGCTCTCACTCAAACCCAACCTGTGGTGGATCCCGGGGGACAAAGTCAAAGCGCTTGATCCTTTGCCCCATATTGGAGATGCTCCTCACCGCCGATCAAGCAGCGACGCTGCTCTAGGCTTAGCTTTAAGCCGCTATCGTTCGGTTTGGATAAGTCAAGTCCCTTCGGTCGGTTCGCTCAGATGGTCTTCCCTTATCTTCCCTAACGTTCAGAGTTGTTCTGGTTTGAGAAAGGAGCACCCTGAATGAATAAGAAATGGACAGCAGAGGGTGCCGCAGGCATGATTCTTATTCAACCGAGTTGAAGCTAGCAAGATGTCGATTACACACCGGAGGTTGGTAAGAACTGAGGGACAATGCCCCCCCTAACCTAACCTAAGTGGGCCTACCAGCAACTGGTACTTGATCGGGCGGGGGGCGGTTTCGTGCAACGCCTTCGCAGCAGGAAGAGGCAGTTGTCATTTGAAAGGAAAGGCCCATAGGTTTCCAATCCAAAACTGCACACCCTGATAAAAAAAAAGAGAGAAGGGGGTAGATTTAGGCTCCTTCCCTTCCACTGCATAGCCGCGCTAGCAGGTACTATAAGCCCTCTGTCCCACGCATCTAACCAGCTCGCGTGGTTCACCGGTTCCACCGAAAACTCTCATTTGTTGAAGCGGAGCATAGTGCGCTTTAGGCGCCGAGCGAGAAACGTCTCTTCTTTCGTTTCGGTTTATTCACTGATCTGAAACTTAGCACTTGTTTTCGGGCGGCGGCGTTTTTGAATGAAGTCTATCCGAACCGAATTAGCATTTATCAGAGCAGGCTAGGCCTCTCCAGCGGAGCTGGGCGCCGGGGCCCTGAATGTGCTAGCGATCGGCACATAGGGGGTGGTTGCCCGGGTTTCTCGGCCTGGTATCCTGCACCTCGCGTTTATGATTTTTCAACTGTGCCCCGGAGACACGGTCGAAGCACGCCCGCCCAGCGTGCTTCTTTCACGACATGCTCTGGTCCCGGGTGTTTTCCAGTGGTCTTCTAGCCTTAGAAGAAGTCGTGTCCGGGACGGACATCTGCAACGTCCTCCCACGCTTTATTTAAAATAGAGGACAAACTGAAGGAAAAGACTGACCCATTCGGTGACTTTGGCGGTCGCCCTCACTGAACCGACTTGAATCTGAACTACGATTAAGATAGAGTCTGACCGAAATCGGATTTCCTTTGCGTGCCATATGCCCTTGCAGTGCTGTCTTTTTCCCATCTCTCTTCCCGGTCCAATGTGTAAAGTAAACTCTCCATGTTGACCAAAAGACAAACTTCTCTCTCTCTCTTTATCTACGTTCTGCAATTAGATAGAACCTGTCGGTCTGAAACTGAACTCTTAGTTTCAATAGGAAAGTCAGATCTTCATAAGATGCTTCTATTCGTTCCCTTCGCGGATCACGATCTACTTTACTTTGACAGCAGTCACCCTTGACTTTCATCCAACCTCTCGATCATGTCGGGCCCGGAGTCAAGCTCTTTTGGAAAGGTGATGTCATCATCGAAAAGCAAGGTGTGTTACGCATATAGCTTAACCTCGGATTCTGCACAATTGAAAAAAGAAAGAGGATCAAAGGGCTCTCTTCCAATCTCAGAATAGGATCTTAGGCATACGGTGACCGGCTAAGCGAGACCCAAAAAGATAGGTCTACACAAGGCGAAGCTCTATTGGGCGTTGCTTTCTAGATCGACTCTATGAAGAATATGAAGAGGCTTCTTTCTACGCTTTCTTTTCTTATTCAATTGAGAGTTTGAAAGGAAACTCAGTCCTTAAGTATTAGGCTGATCGGCTGATAGGATTGACTCGCGGACTGGATGAGACCATTCACTCACGGAAGACTTGCTAGATATCGCTCCTTCAAAGTGAGCCTCTTGAATAGGAATTCCCCCCAGCAGATCAGGGGGTTCCTATAGGGGCCGGGTACACTCTACCTGAAATGAAAATGAGACAGAAATGAATGCAAGACTTCGAAAGCTTGCAATACGGAGAGTGGGTGTATGATAACGAAAGGCTAAAGCAGATGACATCGGCTAGTGAGCAAACGAGAAGGCCTTTTTAGAAAGCCTTGTTAAACCCTAGATGCATCTTCCGGTTAAAATTCCCTAACAATGTACCAATGAGAAAGCAAAGCCGGACGCTGTAAGAGGTAACTAAGATCCTAATTTACTCTATTATGCCAAGGTTCTAAAAATTATCTATAGCTTTACTCTTCCTTTTACTCGCTCCCTTTTTGCTATGGATTTCACTCCAAGCCCAAGGTTTTCGGGAACCTCTAGTGTTAAAGCCTGAAGAGGAAAAAAAGAAATAAGAAATAGAAAGGTTTGATCAATGAATGAAGCCACCAGAGGTTTAAGAGATGCTCGCAGAAGCTTCGATCTTCGCTAAAGACTTTCCCCTAGGGATTTTTACACCTTTCGGAAGTCCTAGACACAAGTAAAGGGCAGATACGTCCTTCCTTCTAGTCCTTCTGGCTTCTGCAATTAGCATGTCTTAGGCACTTATAATAATAATAGACGACTTGCATTCTACTCTTTCCTATTAACTTTATTATAATAAATAGGAGGTCTCCCAATCATAAGAAGTACTGCTTGGTCTCAGTATTATCCTTCACCTTAGGTTTCGGTTCTTAACTTAAGACAACTAGGGAGTCTGTTTCCTTTAATGGCTTTCTATCCGTACGAGTAGGATAGAGAGAAGCGGTAAAGTAAAGGTCTTTCTTCCTACCTACTTTCCGGGCAATCCATATCAATAAAAGAAGAAAGAAAGCATTCCTAGGGCTAGGAAGCAATCCATGCTTGGACTTCAATTGTAATTGTATGTGTAGCCTTTGCCTTTCCCCTTTGCTGATTAAAAGACTTCCTTTTCATTAGATAGAAAAAAGGAAGAACCTTTCTTGCCCGGTTTCAGTCCAATAATTAAGAAGAATCCGGTATGGAACATACTGTTGGGACCGAGGGAAAGGAAGAACTTAACTTAGTAGCTAAGGTGGATTGAGATCTCTTAAGTTCTCCTAGGGGGAATACCCCCTTCTTATCTTCCCTTTAGGCTATAGGATCTTGAATACCTTATAAAGATAAGAGGTAGACATTCCATTAGGGTAAGGGAGAATAGAGACAGTCAAAGTGCTTCTGGTTTTTAGTGTTGTTTGCATTGGCCTGCTGAGCACACTAAAAAAAAACAAGAAACTAGATCCTTACGCTCCTGGGACTCCTCGGCACAGGGAGTACGGGCCTTCATCTCCAGGAGAAAAGCATCGAGTGCGCGGGATCCTTTCTCTTTTTATTACTTCAAGGGTCTTCTATTCGACATTCTTATTAGAAAGGCTTCGGCATCCAGTTTCCTATTTTGGATCGCGTCTCGCGAAAGAAGATCTACTGGCAAAATAAATATCCAATTCCTCTTGGACTTTCTTTCTTGGTCAGACGAACCACCTTAAGCAAGCGACTTGGGATGGGAAGACTTCTTGGCATCGGTCTCTCTTTCTATATATATTGATTCAAGGCGGGGAAGATAACCTGCCTCATCGTAATAAGACAGCATGCTTCACAGCCATCGATCTTTGAATTCAATGAAAGAAGCTTTCAAAGGCCACAAACGAAAATAGAATGATTGGGGCGCAGAAGCCCTCCAGCTTATCTTATGCATCAAAAAGGCTACTTGACCAGCCTACTGATTCTTCTTATGGGGCAGTACCAAAAAAGATATGAAATTAAGGGCACCCGAGTCCCTAACTGGAATCACGGAAAAAGCCTCTTACGCAAGTATACAAACAGCTCTCCTAGTTCAAAAAGACGTGTGCTAGGATTCTTATTGTACTTGTACAAAGGCGAGGGCGTGAAGAGAGATTAATGAAAAAAAGAAAGCAAGCCCTAAATCTTAACAGTCCTGGATGCAAAAAGCCCGATTCGAGGGTTGAGGCCATGGCGAGATCCAATTCGACATACCAACTCTTATTCTTTTTGAAGGGGAAGTCCAAGTAAACCATTACAAGGAACGTAGTAACTCGACTGAAAGGATAGGGTAGAGGAATTGAGTGGAATGGAAATCATATGCTTTGAGGAACAAGAGCACAAAAGAGACCTGCGGCGGGGTAGACACGGCAGGCGTTTTGCTTATAGGGCTACAGGAACTTTTTCAAGAGCCTCATCGACTATCAGCATGACGAGGGGAAAAAGCAGCGGATTCCTGGTTCGCTCGAAATCTCTTCCCCGGGCATAAGCGGGGAGTCTCTCTTTAGGGACTTGGAACAGCCCAGGAGAGAGCCCGCCCCCCAACCAGAGGCTGCGCCGCCTGCTCCAAACATTCATGTAATACAGGCGGAAGTCAAAGAGGAACTGCGTGATTTTCTTAGGGCTCATACAAAAATAGAGCCAAAATTCACCTTTGTTACTTGCTTGCCCTGCCCTCGATTAAGATAACTCGTACTATAAGTAGATGGGCTAGATTGAAAAAATGCCCTACTTTCCTAAGCACGATAACTCACCACTTGCTCAAGAATTGGCCTGCTTTAGCCCTTGACCTACCTTAACTCCTTGGGATAACTAAGAGACTTGTTCGCTTTACTTTACTGACCTACCATAATGAAAGATTAGCGACAAGAGCTTGACTTGCGTAAAAGAAAGAACTCAAAAAAATCTCGCTTTCCCTCCCTTTGTTCTCTTTTGCCTTATCAAAATAAGGACTGAGAGTCTTAGGGCTAGCTGGCTAATAGATTTTCACTCAAAGAGGCTCGAAGGCAAAGTAAACTCAAACTTAAGACCTGCCATTCAATGGAAAAAAAGTAAAAAGAGGGATTGTAGGAAGAGGGACTTCCCCTGACCTAAGCATTTCTTACTCTGTTGGCTTAAGTCATTGCTTAAAATCTGATCCTTTTTTATTCGGTATGTCGCTCTGCGATCAGAGCAAATGAACAGACAAAACTAATAAGTAAATGAGAATAAGCCAAGCCTTTTGAACCACATTTTCTTTTTCTTTCCCTTTCTGCTCCCACGGTCCGTGTGAAGCACCACTTATTAAATTATAGATGAGGGGGGTCTTCGGCCTAAGACTGGTTTGGCTCCTCTTATACGATCAATCTCCTTCGGAGTCGAATCACAGTAAAGTCAAACGAGCTCTGCCCGAGTCTATGTTGGTAATGATCTGGTCAACGGCTGAGGTATAATCTCTAGTATGTATGATACCCCTGGAGTACCTCGTTTCGAGGATTGGATAAAGGTCTGAGGTTGACTCTCAAGAACAAGAATAAGAACTTCCTCATGTGAAAAGAATGCGTAGGCCAAGAAAGCTCAAAGGAAGTGCAAGAATTCAAGCTGAAGCAAGGACGGGGGAAGGGGAGATTCCTCTATAAAGCAAATGCCGAGACAGGTGCTAGATGAAGTTTCATCTTCATTGGCATTCCAGAACCCAAGTCGTTCAGTCTTTACCAGCCCTGAAAGGGCTTTTGCACGTGAAGAAGAAAAGGACGAAGCTTCTCAAGGTGAAATTGAGAAGAGACTTATAGTTCTTTGGAATTTGATTTGCTTTTCTAGAAGAATCCCTCGCTCCTGTATGGAGCAAACTAGGGTGCTCTCTTCCCACCCGGTGTCGCCTCTGACTCCCTTTCTTGGCTAAGCTCTATTGGGCGCAGCTTTCTCGATCCTTCATTCCGTGCCATAAGGCTATCTAACGTAGGCGCTACCCGCAGGTACCGGTGCTTTACTTTATGCGTAACAAGCTTGATTCCAAAGATCTCTTGTCTTATGCTGCTTTATTCGATTAGATCCCTTCTCGCCTAGTAGTTTGGTAGGCTACCGAGCAAACTCGGTGTAACCGCTGGTGGTTCTTTTTCTCTTTGTCCGGCCCGCCAAATTCTTTTTCTGCATCTATGCCCTTTTCCTTGGAGTTCAGTTCTAAACTTGCCTAATAATGTGAATTTCTTTCTCGAAGAGGAGGCCTGAGAGACGGCCAAGGTGTGACACTTCGTTCACTGCTGGCGTGGAGTAAGACATGCCGCCTTAATGCACTAGACAGTTAGAAGGATTTGAACTATTACTGAACCGGCCTTCGAGACGAAAGGAACGAAAGCAGGCAACATGAGTATGCTACTTCCTGCGAGAATGCATTCTAATGGTTTGTCATGTTCCTACTCTAACTCCTGCGAGAATGGCCCTCCCTACTACAGACTACGCTCGGAAAGTCGGTGATAAACAAGAGGAGAAGAATTTGAAAGAAGAAAAGAGAAGTCCCGAGAAGTACTTCACTTAGCCTTTCTCTAGTAGTTCTTCCCCTCCTTCCTCACTACGCTTCGCTTGACTTGAGTCATATTCCTAAACTCCCCGTAATGCTTGTATTCCCTTACTGAACGGAAGGAGCGGTTCCCTTACTCGCTTGCTAATTATAGCCGGAACGAAGGCACGGATTCTATACCAAGTCTTTCCTATTCTCGTTTTAGCCCCCTTCTCTAAGAATAAGGTGAGCTTGTTTGTGTTCGGGCTTTCGACACCATATACTAGTGCGGGTGAAAGCCTCGAAAAAAAAAGGCTTAGCCATTTCCTAGCAACACAAGGCAGGTGCAAAAGGCGAGAGGATAGCGTAGCTACATGAAACCAAGTCATTCTTTCTAGAATACTTGCTGGCATGCGAGACAAGACTGGAACCAAGGCCAAGGGCAGGAACTCTACCAACAGGACCAACAAGAACCCTATCATCAACCAATAGGCCAGGAGCTTCAACTGAAGCCGAGGAGCTTATTGCCTCGACCTCCTGGGAGAGGAGCTTTTACGCGTAAGAATCCAACTAGAAAGCGGTTCTTGCTCTGGTTTCAGGGAATCCCTAGAAAGCCCAGGTCAAGGACTAGACTAAGAGTAGGTGTGTAAGCAGCCAATAGTGCTTCTTACGGAGAAGTGTTTCAAGTCATAGGGACACTAGCTACCCTTTTCTAGATTTGTGGCGGGAGGCAGGAAACTCCGTCTATACCACAGACGAGACCCGGGAGTCATAGTTCCAATAGCGAAGGAATTAGAACTATTGGCGGCCGCGAAGGATACGGAACGTTTAGGCTAATGGTACTACTAGTCAACTACACTAGCGGACTCTTTATGCGCTGACTGAACTTGCTTCGTAGACAAGGTTCGTTCCGTAGCACGCTTCGGGCGAAGCCGGGGCCCGATTCCCTTTACCCCAAAATCTAGTTTTTATTCAAATCCCGACTCAACCCCTCACCCTGCCTGCACCACAACCACTATTACCCCTTACCAACCACCTCCCGTCTACAATCTTGATAAAGTCTCTTGGGAGAAAAGATACAGAGAAGAGAGAAAGGGAAGATTGTGATGAGATTGGGAACATGACTCGCTCTGGCAGATGTTTTAAGCCAGACAACCTGAAAACAGATGGAAATAAAGAAAAAGACAAAGAGAAAGGAAAAGGGAAGGAAAATACGGATGCTTTTCTCAAGGAAATCCAGAGGTCGGAATAGAATGCGGCTGAACAGTTTAGCAAAGCCCCTGCCAAAATTTCGATCTTAGGTCTTCTTTTAACTTCAGAGTGAGAATAAATGATGGAAAAATTTCGGAATGCACATGTCACCCCAGACATTTCACCCAAGAGATTGGCCAGGTTAGTGGGACAGATTTTGGCTCAGCTTCAACCTCATGAGAGGTGATTGCACCAGTAGCAAAAGAGATCTCAGGATAAAGAGGTACCATATCATATGTGTAACGAAAACGGACATGACACAGCAAGTTGCTAGTATAACTTGTTCGCACAGGGGTCTGAAAGCTTTTCAGTCAAGACTGGTCGGGGCTCTGGAGAGGAAGAATCTACATCGCTCACGATGCGAGCAACAAGGTAATGGTGTCCGAAAGACAGATCTCATCACAGCACTTGCTTTCCCTAAACTATCTATCTTTAGAAGAGCAAAACTTCAAGAGGGAATTCTCAAATTCGATAGCCTTACAACAAACAAGCTTGCTTAACGCACTAGCTTTGAGTTCCGACTTAAAGGCTCTTATAAGTTAAAAACCAAAAGACAAAGCGCATCGCTCTCACGCTCGTCAGTAAAGTCAGTTATTCGTCTTTTATAAACGAGTGTTGTGTACTAATAGACACTTGCTTACCGTAACCGCAAAGAAAGAACGGTTCTATCTATTCATAATCATAAGGGCTGGAGCGCCTTTCGAACGGTATAAGTTATGACTTCGCTTCCGAAAAGATAGATTTCACTCTGATTCACCAGCATCCACTACCGGAAGGAATTGCCTTACTTACCGCCTGCTCTTTCCTTTTCATTACCGATCCGCTTTCATAACAGCGTAAAAGAAAGGAGTCTCGGTATTCGTTCTGACTTCCGCTCGCAAAGAAAGAAGATCTGGATTTGACTAGGGCGAGCGCAGTTTACTATGCGAGTGGAGAGATTTAAGCGAGCTAATAGCGACTCTTTCAGACCCTCCCTTTCTTTAGACTTGCAGTAAAGCTGAACAAGTTTACTCAGCTTGCACTTGAGCTTTTTTAATCCGCATTAAAAAATCCCCAAAGCTACAAGAAAGCCCGCTACTTGCCAAATACAAATAGTAAAGCGCCTTCCTCCCTGACTTGACTTTCCTAGCTACCAAGCCCCTCTTCATTCAAACCCTTGCCAGAAGGACGAAAGAAAGGAAAGATTCTCTGTGATACCGCTTGAATAACGATAATCGGAGTGAAAAGCCTTAAAGAGAAAGCTTTAGCAACGGTAGGAGTGGCAATCGTCACTCGCCAGCACCTGACGAGCTTACCAGAACCTTCTCTCGCAACAAGAAGAGTTTGACTTGGGCAAGTTCATGATATGAAGAGCCTTTAGATGAAGAACGCCCTACTAATACAAGTCAAGGAGAGGAAGGACCAATGAGGGCAAATATCCTATCCCATGGGGCTGACCTCCGACCATCAAAGAAGGGATTGGACTCAGGTAGGCAAGGCAGGATCCCAACCTATTTCTCCCATCAAGCAAGCATCAGAGTCAACAGGCTTTGTATCTTTCTCATCCGGGATAGGCCCCGAAAAAGAAAGAGCTGCGAAATTAGAAAGACTAGCACAAAGAAGTGATGACTTTCTCTTCTCTCTTCGGATCGGGCCAGTCACCTTCATTCGATGCGTATAGTTTTTGCTAGAGTGGGCGGCGCTCCCGGTGAAGAGATGAGTTGCAATATGAGTCGATGTTATCGAAGGTAATGATTCCTGTTCAAGGAGACTCCGGAGTGGCATATTCGACGTAAGATGAACCTCTATCCATCAACTGATCTGTCTGGGGAAAAAGAGTACCGATCTCCTTCTTACGCCCATGCGTTTCGTTCAAGGGCGAGTCTAGTATTCTGCCCTTTCTGGTCGCTTGCTTCCGATTCCCTTACTCGATCTCCTTCGGACCCTCCTGCTTTCTTGTTGTATCTTTCTGCATGATGAACCTTTGGGGGGAGCAGCAGAGTTTTCGCCTGCCCCTCTAGATCAGCCTATTCTTTCTTTTTCATTGGTGGAGGTCCGTATCAAAGATAGCTCATTCTTCTTGATTCGCTATACAAAGTTCTTAAAGATCCCTCTTTCATCGGTATTGAACCCACATAAAGCCTGTTGCCGATCCGATTCCCTATTTATACAGAAGAGAAGGAAGTTTGGACCGGCTGAAAGAAGGACAGCGGGGAAAGTTATCTAACCTGGGAGAAACCTTAGAATCCGTCTTTGAGGGAGGGTCTGAGGATGCTGACAAAACTGAGGGCTAAATGGGGGAATTGTCTTACTGCATGAGAGTCCCACTTCGGGGGGGACTGAAACCATGGAGGAGCTTTTAAGCCACTCGACTGTAAGGTAATGAAATTTAGGCGACTTTCTTCTCTGCTAAAAGATCTCTGGAATGCTGGCTTTATCAACATTTTATGGGCAATCTGGTTGGAGAGGAACTCGGTACGGTTTGAGAATTTCAAGCCGAGTGCTACAAGGTGCAAGATTAGGATCATGAAGTGGGTGTCGGAAGCCGGAATCCTATAATATAAAAAGGCACAATGGTGAACTCTGTTACTGTTAGAGACCTTGAAGTTTTAAAATTATTCAAGCTTCAATGCCGGCCAAGCCCATCTATTATCATAAAATAGAGCCTTCAGTTGCACAAGAAGAGAGGTATAGCTAAGGGACTCAGATACCACACCTGAACTGAATAGTCATGTTGTAACGTCAATAAAGAAAATGTCACGTAGGGCCCATGCAGCTCCTATCCCAGCTCCCGAGCTCTAGTGGTTATGCCTTCTACAACGAGGAAGTACAACTAGGATGAAAAGGAATTTCTCTTCCCTGACCGTTCACGCTGTACCAAAGGTTGCTACATCCGAAACTGCTTCCCGCGCCTCGGGAGTCACTCCAAAGGCTGATCTTTCAACGGTTGCTGCAGCTGGTGTAATGGATTCTGATTCCCGACGATTCGTTAGAATCTCGGGGTATCTCTATCCTTCTCGTCGGGCTGATGAGGCCTGCTATGAAAAGGGCTTATAGACTTGTTTATAGCCTGTATAGTTGCTAAAATGCTACTGAGCTTGTGTTTCCGATGCCTGCTGCACTGTCAAGTGCCCTTAGCGGTGAAAGAGAACCTTGCGCTCCGAAGCCGCTTTTCCATTTAGCTCTTCCGCTTCGAGCAGTGGCATGATCGGAACAGGGACTTGTGGGGCTAGCATGGCCATAGCTTGACCCTCTTGAAAGGGATGTAGGACGAAGACTTCATCAAGCAGTCCCGTGGAGCACCTCATAGCTTCTCCTTTCCTCTAGTGCTTTCAAGGGCACAGGGAGACAATTTCACAGCTGCGGAACAGAGGAGAAAGAGAAAGCGGATGCTAACTCAACAACCGATAGGAAGGCAGATTACTCGACCAATAACTATGGAAAGTAGGTACTAGCTCGAGTAAGCAGAGACAGAGATCTAAGTGAGATAAGACAGGGAAGTCTCGACTTCGCTTGTTTCGGAATGCACGACTTCCTATGCTCTAAACTCATATCTGGATTGGCTTTCTTCTTTGTTATATAATAAGAGGTGCACGGAGTCCAAGTAAAGAATTTTTGGGCTTCATATCAGCGGCGGCCACTCTCTCTCTTACTTTCTTTCATTTAGTTAGGCGTGGTAAAGGATCTCGCTCGAAAGAGACTCTTGGTTCACCTACTCAATTGGAATGACTCTTCCCCTTACTTATCTCTTTACTCAGAGAAGTCCCTCTCGGAGCTATTCCCCGGCGCTGTCTTCTTTCTCCTTACTCTGGGAATGAAGCCGTAAGCCGAACAGAATACGGACTTGCTTGCTCTATTTGATTCAGGACCTCTTGCTGCTGCGTCTCTTTCGGATTCGGTTCCTTAATAAGGCCTGGCTATTCCGATTGAGAATACGGAAGAGGCTATGAAATAGAAGAAAGAAGGTGAGTTCGAACTCTAACTCAAGAGCCCTTACTCAAGAGGGCTTCTCTTCCTCTTATTGTCAGAAGTCAAATGGTTAAGTCCAGTTGGGGCAACTGGGCCAGACGACATTGATAGCGGAGTTTCCGTGGTAAGGTACAAAGCTTTTTGTCTGGGTCTTGGGCAGACGTACTCAACTGGTACAAATAGAAAGGCTCGTCCAGTGAGTGATGACACTGGCGAGTAAACTGCAAAAGGGTCTTGCTTGGTATAAGCGGATGAGTTAGTTATAATTAGCTCAGATGTGACTTCTTTGCTCGGTTTCGGTTGCTTGACTCAATAATGGCCCTTCAATGACTTTGTGGCGTACTTGGGTCCGTGACATGGCTTACTAACTGTGCCCAATGGGGGTGAATCCGCTATTGAATCATCCGCCGAGAGGAGCCCAGTGATCATTTGAAGAAAGCCCCAAACCGGTTATCCAAGACCTAACTAAACTTATACTCTAGTTACATACACAGGCGCTCTGGCATAAGTATATGCATCTCCGTGTGGATCATACCCGAAGTAGGACTTTTTTCCTGACCCCTGAGCGTCTTAGAATAGAACCCCGAATTTCTTATTTAGAAGGGTCACGCCCCGCTCGTCGGGAACCCGAGCTTTGCCATTAAAGAAAGTGTTTTTTTGTTTTGTCTTTATTTTACTTAAATTAAAATAAAAATTGTGTAAGTGAACCGCCGACTTAGGCTCTTTGGAGTCAGAGGGTTAAAGCTCCTCGTGTTGAGCAGGAGGCTGAGACTTCTACTGATAGCAAGCACCGGTACTTTACTTGGATTCGGCTTGGGGCCAATCCCTATTTTCCAATCTCGTTATCGTATAATAATAAGAAGAAGATAGCAGCCCGTGCCTCTTTGATTATCTAGGCTAGTGGTCTGGTCCCTGGTTGCCCAAATCGACTTTCTCTACAAGATGGCTTTCTGGGTCAGACTCTTCTCCCTATGGTCGAAAATCATGCATTCCCTTCTATCAGCAGTGGCATCAAAGTACCGTTCGTGAAAAGAAATATCATAAGAGAAGAAAGAAAAGAGCTTCGGGTTCAGAAGTCGTACGCCTGGTTCACTAGGTTCTACCACTGCAGGGCGTGATCATGCTCAAAAGACGAGTCTTAGAAGGAAGACTAGCAATATGCTTTACAAAATCCACTCGGTCAGAATAAAAGGAAAGTGCCAGCAGCAGTTCTATTTGTCAATAACAACCTGCTCGTGACATATAGTTTGTGTGCCGATATGTATGTTTAGTAGGTGCTCTGGAAACAAACATTTTTTCATATGTATGTGCTTTCTATTCGAGTCTGCCCTGGATTTGTAAGCCCGGTATGCATCCTATTGGAAGCGGCAAAAACCTCTGACTTTGGACCTTAGCACGAATATCTAAAGGAAATGTAATTACCCCGACGCCTCCTCAGGCGGGTGTTCGAAGAGCTCCTCGAGCTCAGAGTGTTGGTAAGCCTGTATTAGTGACGGTCGGCTAAGCCGTGTAGCTAAGCACGGCTAAATAGAAAGGCTTGTCCGGATGAGTGGGCATCCGTCAAAGCTAGAGCACCGGGGAAGCAAGAGCGATTGTCTTAAAAAAAAAAGCCCAACAGGAGAAGGATCGTGACTTCACGTCCTAAAAGCACCTCTGTATCCCAGGCAATCCTAATGTAATGTGACTTTCCGATTAAGGAACTTGCTTGAAAGGTCTTCTTCTCTTGTCAATGTCAATCTGCAACCAAGTCAAGAGGTAGAACAAAGGCATCCTCAAATGAGACAGATGAAAGCATAACCACTCACTCGGGCGTGGGAAATAAGAAAGGTCGATCTGACTCCTTTGCCCGCTACAGATTCTGTTAACGAGTTTAGAGCTTCCCAGTCTTGGGCTTCTTCGTGAGCAGTAAGAGGGCATGCCTTAAGGATAAGGAAAGGACGTGGTCTCTCGGGTATCTATCAATAGGGATCGTCGCCTCTGTCGCTGCATAGAGTTATCTTCCTATTCAATCACCTTTCAATCTCCGAGTTCGAAGGGTAGAACAAGGGAGGGTCAAGGCTTTCCAGGGATTGTTTCATAAGGAGATACTCACCTTCTTCGTTCACCTGCTCGGTCTGGTTCACCGCGAAGTGAGCTTGACGAGATTTATTTATCAAGAGTTTTTTTGGATTTCTTCGAATTGGAAGAAAAAGAAGGAAGGAGGAGGAAGAAAATGAACCTCGAATCGACGAGGTAAAAGAAAAGCGTAAAAAAGAAAGAAAAAAGAGAATGTTAGAAGGTGCTAAATTAATAGGTGCGGGAGCAGCTACAATTGCCTTAGCGGGAGCAGCTGTCGGTATTGGAAACGTTTTCAGTTCTTTGATTCATTCCGTCGCACGAAATCCATCATTGGCTAAACAATTATTTGGTTATGCCATTTTAGGATTTGCTCTAACGGAAGCAATCGCCCTCTTTGCCCTAATGATGGCCTTTTTGATCTTATTCGTATTCTAGTTTTTAGAGGTAGATGTGGCCTTTCATTCCGAGTGAGAGGGCTAAGGGGAATGGGTGGGTGGCCCCTTACGCGAGGAGTTCAGTGTAGTCGACGGAAGCTCATATAGGAAACGAAACTAAGACCTATGGTGGCATATAAGATAAGCATTTCCAGATCGGGTAAAGATTTCGAGATTAGAATTGAGTGAGAGCAGCGGTTCAGCTTTAGGTCTCGGTTCAGGTGCTGGCTCAAGTACTGGTGAAAGTACCTGAAGGTGACATCGGCAGGAGAGGCTCCAGCACTGGTTTGTAAGGGTGAAGTCATCATAAGTGGTTGACTGGGCCTAGGAACGCCCGTCGGGGCCCGCAAGCTTTTAAGGCAAATTCATCGTTTTTCGCTCATGTTTCATGCGTGCCTGTATGAATTGCATAAGTCATTGTGTTTTGGCGGTGGAGAAGTACAGAAGTGAACAGTGTGTTAGTATTTAGTTGTGCGAAGCATTGTTGACAAGACTTACTCAACTCACTGCTTTCACCTGCTTCCGGTGACAACTACCACTCTCTTATGAATGGGAGAGTACCAAGACATAGGGGTTGGCCAGCGAAGGCGGTTTCTTTAGTACCAGATATACGTATTTCGAATTCTTTTCATGGCAGTTCGCACGAAAGATAAGGAAAACTGAAAAGCTTCTCAAACCAGAGTAGGAATTCGATCAATTGCTATCAATGCCAGGAGGCAGATCAAGATTCATGGGAACGATAACCTTTTAAGAGTAAAGCGAGAGATAGGATAGATGAATAGGTTTAAGCTTGGAGGGATGAATTTCCAATTTTTAAGGCTTCGTTTTTCTCCGGCAAGCAGCTAGGGAAGCATTTATTCCCAAGCGATAGGGCTTGGAATTCATATTGATGCCTTAGTCCACTCCGAGATAGAAAGATACCAATAATGGAAAAAGATATGCTCTCCAACAGTAGGTTGATCAGTTACTTTCGGTAGGGACGGGAGACTGCCACTGATGGGAAGGCGATAAGAAGCCTGAAAGCGATTCTGACACAAGATACGATGACAGGAAGGGAGTTCGATCAGAAATAGACAGAAAAAAAGGCTGCTAGGCTCCTTTCTTTCTCATAGGAGGGGTTCGCATCCAACCCTTATCGATACCCCTCGCTAGGACATTTAAGTGAGTCGGGTTTCGATCCGGCTCCGAAATGAGGCGGTGTTACCAATGACTCGATACTCCGCTGCTACCGAATGAAGTTCGTCCTTCCCCCCTTTCCCTATAATAAAGTGCAGGCCCCCGTAGATAGATGTCCCATATAGCCCCTCCTCTCTGGGGTTGGGTCGAAAAAGAATCGAATTGGGTTGAGAGGAGTTTCTGAACCGGGGAGGATGGATGAATTAAGATAGTGAAGATGGTATAGTTGGAACTGAACCCAACTAATGCGAGGACCGGAGAATTAGATGGTCTTCCTGAACAGGCTTTTGATCTAATGAAGAATGACTGGAAATGGATTCCCGGGGGGTTAGGATCACGAGATTTGAGGGAAAATGAAGAGGAATAAAGAACCTTATTAGGTTAGGCTTACAGCAGGAACTCGAATAAGACCGAACTCTCTCGACGAAAAGGCCTGACAAGGGAAGGAGGTGAATACTCGAAAGCCAAAGATCTCTTTCGTCTCGTCCCGTCAGTAAACATTACTTTCTTCTGGCCCGAAGTCCCTTAGTTGAGTGCCGCTTTGAATCTGAAGGAAGGCAGTGGGAGATACTTCCTGAACCGAGTGAGGTATAGACAGATTAGATTATACCACTGTGTTGTGGCGAGACCGAGACTAGAGGTTCTAACTCGAAACCCTAAGAGAAGAGCCCCCACTATACTAGTTTCCCCCCGAGTCAAATCTATAAGACTTTCATATCATCTAATAGACTATACTAGCTACGTTCATCTACTCCACTCGCTGCCGGAGGACAGACAGATTATACTCTAGCTGGAACGAAGGTACGAGCTCTGCCCCCGAACAAAACAAGCAAAAAAGGAAAGAGGGAAGGAAAATCCCACTCAACCTTCTTCAACATTCGTTCGGATACTCCTTATGACTATGATTGCCCCCCAAAGAAAGGCGTTCATACCAAGCCAATACACCTACTTGATCCATCTATCTATTGCGACTACTCCCCTATTATGGGGTACTCGAAGACCGTTCAACACACGAACTAATAGAAAGGGAGAAAGCTCAATCGAATGGACAACCTTAGCCCCAGCGCGAAAGACAGGATTCGAAGCCGCGGTACAGATAATCAAACTTTATGGGAGATCCCAGACTTGCAATCAATCCCGATGATTATTATGCGGAAACCAGCTAAATCAGATCCTTCGGTCCGGGTCTCCTTCTAAGAAAGCAACCAATTCTGTTAGCAGTTAGCTTTTCGATGAAAGAATCTTTTATTGACTAGGATAGGTGGCTCGGAATTCCCGTTCCAAGAAAGCACGACTCTCGACTTAGGTCTGGCCTCAGGTTGGAGACAGGTGGAATGATGAAGCAGACGACTTTTGAACCTCTGACACCGGAATGTGACCTTCCTTCGTTCGACGCCGACTCCCGATTCAAGGCGACGAGTCTTTCAACTTTGACAACGGGGGGGGGCTACCTTTGGACTCAACTCTTAGTGGAATTTGCCTCATAACCTGACTTGATTCACCTTGGTTATGTAACCACTAAAAGAGGTGGTCGAGGCCTGACTTATTTCAGGCTTGTGAGAGTTCAATCACGCTACAATCAGACGATTTGATGCCGGTGCAGATGAATTTTATAGTCTGATCCGCTAAAATAGTCTTAATTCACCGGATATGAGAAAGAAATGAATGAAAGAAGAGGGGTTTACGAAGTCCTTCAAGTTGATTGAAGGTCTGGGCCAAGCAAAGGCAAAAAGGAAGGCTTCTTCCCTCTCCTGTCTGGGAGTAAGATAAACCTTGCCTTCCCTGGATACTGGTCCCAAGGTAGGAGTAGCGGCTTAGTTAGTGCACGAAATCAATGTGACGGCACATAAAGGTCCGTATTCGGTCCGTCAATGGCTCTTTCTCCGAGGCCAGAGGTAAATAGAAGGGGTAACGGCCGAAAAAGAGAAATATCAATATTGTATTCGAATAGCCTGCTTCCCCCCATTACTCAAGGGGGAAAAGCTTAACCTCCCATTCTTTCATTCTTTCAACAATAGAGGACTCAAACCTGCTGCCTATTTCCTCTGAGCTCCTTAGCTTGTAGTTATCATTACTCTCCTAGCTGCGAGTAGGAAGCTATCGGAGTAGCTTCCCATCTTTCGACCAAGATTCGCAGTTCTTTCTTATTGTACAAAGGGTCCGCTATCCTATTTCATATCTAATATAGGAAGTCAGTGGTGGCATCTCCTGCTTATGCCTGCCCTTTTCCTCTTCCTTCGCTTCGCGTCTGCCTATATATTATAAAGTAGGGAAATCAAAACCTGGGTACCACCCGCCAGTTGCTAGTAGGACAGCTCTTAGAGGAGCGGCCATTTTGCAAAAAAGGTTGCTGACTTGAGGACTCTAATAAGCTGTAAGACGGCGGGAATATGCAAAGAAAGGTTTAAGAATTCCACAGTCTTGAGGCTATCCTATTACGAAATTTCGTAAGTAGTATTCGAAATCGCTTCGTCAGATATTCGGGAACCTATGGTCGCTTAACGATTCGGTTAGCCGACTAGTATGGTAGTTGTCCTGAGGTTTGGTTAGCCCATTAGCCCAGGCGGATGCAGTTATGTTCCTAAAGGCCGCGGGCTGATAAGAAGAGCGAGGGGAGGGTTTTTTGCTAAAACCCCTGGATTTTCTAGCTTAAAGCTTTACGAAATCACAAGAACAAAGAATAACATGATTCAGAGAGATAACCTGGTCTTTAGACACTCGCCCTACTTCTAAGGATAGATAGAAAAGGTTGGGGAGTGCCAGATGCGGAAGCAGTTCCAGTCCCAGCTGCTGAGGTGGCGTAGTGACAGGCGAGAGCAATAACAACAGAAGCAGCGAAAGATCCTGCAGTAGTATATTAGGTTGTTTGCGGTGGAATAGATTCAAGCGTCCGGGCCAGTAAATCCAGAGCAAATAGGCGTTGACTTAGTTGCTTTTTTTTGCAGTGGATTCGAATCCCGATGTTGATCCGACGCAACTTACCGGTGATAGTCGCAGCACCTGGAGCTTTCAAGGGAGGAGTTTCAAATTTCAAGCAATAAGAAAATAGGCCTTTGCCGCTTCGGGACTGCTGACTTACAACATTTCGAACACTATCAGGTGCGGGTGAGGAGTTAGAAAAAGTCAACAAGGAAAGAGCCGAATCGAAGACTTTGAATGTTTACGGAAGGATTTCCGTTCCGATCCTCAAAGAAAGGTCAGTCACTTCACTAAGAAAGGAAGGAACAAAATGACTTGTTGCTGGGTCAGCTCTTACAATTACAAGAAGTCAAGCAAAAGCCAATGGCGCTAGGCCGGCAAGAAGAGAAACTCGATCCGATGCCCTTACCTGACTCTGATTCGAACACAAAACTCATTCCTTGCTCCGTGGGCAGGAGCGAACCGGGGAACTCTAACAAAGAACGTGAGGAAAGGCACTGCCGCTGACTAAGATGATAGGCGCATGGGGACAGACCTTATACTCGTACTCCCAACCGTCAGACCAATCAACCATAAGACACTAGGCGATGGTCCCACACAGGTAAAGCAGGTACAAGAACTAAAAGAATAAGAAAAGGGTTTTACAGCGCCCCTGACACATCAATTTGAATCCAAAATCGAAAAGAAAGACGTTCCTCACCCTCAAGACAAAGAAAGCTGTACGTACGATACGATTAGGATCAGAGAAAGAACTGCTATGAACTCAGGCACCCATAGAAGGTTTTCCTGAACACGGGATCTAAGCCTAAGCTCGTTGGACTTGCTAAGGGAACCTCTTTCGAGATGCGAAGAATAGCCCTAGTCTGATAGCGGAGTTAAGTGGAGGAGAAGAAAGACAAGCAATACAGAAAGGAAGAGCTCCAGGGTTTGTTTAACTAAGATAATGGCTCACCATCACAGGGAATCTCAAAGCCCTGACGTTCGGACGTTAAGTTGCAAAATCTCGCTGATGTAAGGATCAATGATGGACACAGCGAAATTAGGATAAGCAACAAAAGAGACGGCTCCGTTTGCCAGAGATGGCTGTACTCTTGCGAGCATCGTCGAAGGTATTCCACCGACGATCTAGGACACAAAGAATGCTGCCAGTATTTACGCCGACCCTAGTAAATGGGACTGTATTGCTTTCATTGCGCCGATGGAATAATAATTCAATGGAGGACTTCCTGGTGCGTGCCAATCATTCAAGTGGTGATCTGGCATCGTGAGCAGAAGTCGATAGAGGAACGAGGCAGCCGAGACCGACTCACCGCCACATACTATCCCAAAAGCTTTTATCTAAAAAACCTGCAGTTCCTCATGCACCTTCGCCTAGAGTCCATCAAAGGCCAGCTCCCGCACAAATCTCCTCTGCCCACTCTAGATGTTGCACTTTCAGAGCTTATAGCTTAAGAGATTCGTCTGCGAGTCCTGGCTACCTCCTGTTAGTGTAGCGGCATTCCCTTGCCGTCGTGTTTCTGGGTTTCGTGCCACATACATTGTCGTTTCTGACGGGCGTAGAAGGACCTTCCTTCCAACCAAGAAGGCTCTATAAGGGGAATCAAAACAGAATAAATATAGATATGTTATAGTATAAGTTTCCTTATCAAACCAGTAGCTGCCTCTTCAATTTCTAGAACAGCAAGGTAAGAAAGGGATAAGATTTCAGTGCCAGTGAGTAAGGAAGCGGGTGAGCTCTCAGGTCTGGGAGTGAGTTAAGGGCTAGCAGTACTACCTGTAAAAGGTAAGGTAAGGGCCTACTAAGCTAGTTCAACAAGAAAAAGTAAACTAGAGAAGTCAAGCCAAGGGAAGTTCTCTGCCAGCCAGGTTAACCTCTAGCCATCGAGCTTAACTTTTCGAAGTAGGAGTAATATCATACCTTCCGTAGTCTACTGTTCAAAAATCGTGAGTTCCCAATACAGGAAGTGCTATTTCTTGCTTAATTTCTTAAAAGTCAGCCAAAAAGCGAGCAGGGTAAAAGAGATTCGGATAGGAGCGATTAGTAGAAGGCGAATGAATAAGGTCCCTTCGATTGAAGTCATATCCAGTTGAAATCATAGGGTAAGCCTCGTAAGCCATTGTAGAAGGAGTTTCAAGTAATCCAGTTGGCGCGAAAGTTGCAGTTGTTGTCTTGGATAGCCAGTTCTAGGACAAGCCAATAAGCTCTTAAGCTCGGAGATTTCTCAAGTTCGTTTATCTCCAGCCAGCCTAGAGAGACTCTCTTGCCATTCAATTCTCGTTCTTTCATCCCTGCTCGCTATTGAAAGCCCTTCCAATAACACCATCAGGTTACAGTTATTTCCTTCCTCGAAAGAGTTCGAGTTTGATCTAGTATGAGATCTAATTACAGCTGCTAGTTTCGCCTCAAAAAAGTCTTACTTAATCCCCCTTCTTCTAGCCATCCAGTTGCAGTGAGAATTGCCAGCCATATAGTTTTAGAAAAAAGTGTAAGTGCCAGTTTCCAGCCTTCTTCAGCCATGGATAATGGCAAAAACTGGACAGTATTCGAAGGAGATGAAGAAGATTCTGCCACTCTGCCAGAAATTGGTTTGGATGACTTACAGCCAACTATTTCTTGCATCAAACAGGGGAGAGGTCGGCCATGATCTAGCCCTTCGACGGATAGTTCGTCATCCGAAAATGTGATGATTTTTGGCGCCAGGTATCATTTGACTCATTGTTTCGGGGGAAGTTTGTTCAGGCACATGCGCGTTTCGAAGCACTCAACTAAACGATTCCCGATGTGCTTCCAATGTAGAAAGTCGCTCGGGGTTCACTCAAAGTGCGCTACATTCCTACTGAGCACCAGGTAGCAGATGTCTTCACCAAATCTCTATCTCGCTTTGCCTTTTTGTTTTGCGTGGCAAGCTTCACATTGGAACCCCACGTTCAGCTTGAGGGGGCATGTTAGACATGTTTCTGTTGGAATTGATGGAGCGCTTTCTGGCTCAGCTGCAGCCTCATTAGAAGAAGGTTCGTAATCAACTACCTCTTCTTGCTGGCTTCTCGTTCCTTCAAATTCTGCGTCAGTTGTTTTAGGGGTTCGCAAACTTGGCAAACTACTTCTTCTGCCAAGCCATCCACCAAGTCCTGTGCAGTTTTTTTGAGGCTGCCTATGAAAAAAAGGGGGAGTTCTTTGAACAGTTCTTAGCGGATAACTTAGATGGCTATATCATTGAAAAGCTCATCGACAGCATAGTCTACCCTATACTCGAGGTCGGCATCAAAAAAAGGAATTTTTCCCGCTCGGATTTCGATTTCCGCAACTTGGACAATTATGTGGCTATCCAACGGCACGCCTATACCTTTGATCCATGTAGCTTGAGCTCAAAACATCGATCGTTTTCCCGGCTCTTAACCGACTTAAAGAAGGAGGAGAGCTCCGTAAACTCTCAAGTAAAGCGCGATATTCAACGCAATCTTCTCGATTTCATTTTACAAGAATGAAGACTTTGTTCCTTCAAACAAGTAAGATCACTATTGGAATTGAGTGTATAAGGACCTTTCTATTTTCTTTTTTCGGTATGCTGCTCCGCGAGCAAGGAGTGCCGCGCACGAGCGGAGCGAAAACAAAGCAGTGGGAATTCTTCGTTGGGGGAAAATCCTTTGATTGCGTATTGAATATAGATCAATGTCTTTCTTGTTCCACTAGCTAGGACCAAATTCTCACATGTCCATTTCGTTATTACAACCTTCTTTTTTGATGTCAAAGACCAGAAGCTATTCGCAAATTCTTATTGGATCTCGGTTGTTCTTAACAGCGATGGCTATTCATTTAAGTCTTCGGGTAGCACCACTAGATCTTCAACAAGGTGGAAATTCTCGTATTCCGTATGTACATGTTCCTGCGGCTCGGATGAGTATTCTTGTTTATATCGCTACGGCTATAAACACTTTCTTGTTCCTATTAACAAAACACCCCCTTTTTCTTCGCTCTTCCGGAACCGGTACAGAAATGGGTGCTTTTTTTACGTTGTTTACCTTAGTTACTGGAGGGTTTCGGGGAAGACCTATGTGGGGCACCTTTTGGGTGTGGGATGCTCGTTTAACCTCTGTATTCATCTCGTTCTTTATTTACCTGGGTGCACTGCGTTTTCAAAAGCTTTCTGTCGAACCGGCTTCTATTTCAATCTGTGCTGGACCGATCGATATACCAATAATAAAGTCTTCAGTCAACTGGTGGAATACATCGCATCAACCTGGGAGCATTAGCCGATCTGGTACATCAATACATGTTCCTATGCCCATTCCAATCTTGTCTAACTTTGCTAACTCCCCCCTCTCAACCCGTATCTTCTTTGTTCTGGAAACACGTCTTCCTATTCCATCTTTTCTCGAATCTCCTTTAACGGAAGAAATAGAAGCTCGAGAATCCATACCAAAACCTAGTTCACTCGCTGACTCTCTTTGCATCCATGGCTGAATGGTTAAAGCGATGGATAATAGAGTGGGTTCGATTCCTGCTGGATGCACTTTGAACGTTCAGTTCAATCGCTGCTCACTTATACATATAGCTCGCCTGGGGCACTTCACTCGCTCAACACTCGTTCAAAACATCCACTCCTTCTTCACGGAAAGAAAAGGGACTGAAAATCCCGCTTAGAGATCGAAACTATAGTCAGAGTAGGCCATCCATCATCTCCGTCGAGGCCTCGTTTTACCTTCCAATTACGATCCGTCGGATTGAAACCTCCATTAGATTCGGAAACTAAGGACGAGATTACCATCGCATCGGCTTGTATGTCCCGAATGTTCTCGGGTCGCCTCATATTTTCCTTAATCTAATTAATCAGCACCGGGTGGTGATGGAGATTTATTGCGGCCTTCTCCTGTTCATCAACTCGAACCTCATTCTTCTGCAGTTGATGTTACGATCAGCCGTGCTCTTCAGGCCATCTGCCGATTGTCAGCCTGTTCAGCTGACCTAAGAGGATTCCAATCACCCGGCGCAGCATGTTTATTCTCGGCGGCGATTACAGTCTCTTTCCCCAGGTAAGACTACTCCAGAAGATCAGCAGCCCAGTTGCTTCCCTTCCAGTCGCTTCCTCAGATTCAAGATCCCTCTCTCAGGTTCGTCGACCCTCGTGAGTTTCTTATATTGTTTAAGTCTTTTTGTCTTATCTTATGTCCCCAAAACATCGAGCTTACCTCATGTCAGTTCAATCTTCTCATGAACCTGAATCATTTGCTGAAGCCTTCAATCATTCTTGCTGGAGAAATGCTATGCAGGAAGATGCCCAGGAAAAAAAGAATAAGACGTCAGTCTCATTGCCTGCAGGGAAACAAGCCATTGGCTGCAAGTGGATTTACCAAGATCAAGCATAAAGCAGATGGCTCGATAGAGAGATACAAAGCTAGATTATTAGAACAAGGATTCCTTCAAGAATATCACGTCGAACCCCTTTAAAGATAGGGAAAACATTTTCCCCAGGTTGAAAAAATTACCACCATTCGTGGCATTCTTTCTTTGGCTGCAATCAAGAAGTGGCCCTTATTTCAACTTGACGTGAAGAATGCCTTTCAACAACATAAGGAGGGGGGATTCGCAAGAATAAGTTTCTATTCAGCCTCCTCCAACTACAGGCTTCTCTTCTCTGGTATGCAAGCTCAAGAAAGCGATTTACGTTATGGCCTCCGACAACTAAAGAAGGCACCAAGAGCTGACGAAGGGTGCCTTCTTTCAGAAATTTAGCTCGTTTTGCTTTATTTTTGATAAAGGGTTCCACTGTAGCCGTGCGGATTTTTCCATGTTTGTTCGTCGACGTCATGGTCGTTGCCTCATTCTTTATATGTTGACGACAACATTCTCACCGGAAATGACTCGCTTTTTTTTATCCATATGGATGAAGAGCTATTTGTGCATCTTACATCTGCATACCCAAAAGGGGGCGCTCTATGGTATTCAAGGGTTTTTTATGCCTTTGAGTCATCAGAAGAGCGTACTGGTTCCGCCTTACTCAATAGGGGCTTGGTAAAAAATGTATATTGTACCCTACCTTTACCTTACCAAAGATTGAAAAAGGAAGCGCAGAAAAGACCTCCGGGTTATCAGACTTCCCGAATGGTCTTCGGGTTAGATAGTATGTAGAGATAGAAACCGGAATGGACGATAGGGGAGCTATTTGGCTGAAAACTAAAAGGGTAAATTAGTCTCTCATATAAGCCATTACTGAGTTAATTCGGGGGGGAAAGGGGTTAGTAAGCTTCTCGACCCCGGTAAGAGTTGAGTTCGTTGATCCCAGGCCAGGTCGTTGCACGGTAGGCGGCTTGGAGTAAAGGCAGTCAGGGTTGACGTCGTCGTTAAGGCTCAGAGTTGGAGTGATCTCCGGGTCAATGAAAGAGGTGAGACCGAATTGGAAAGGTTTGAAGAGCTAAGCTTTCATACTTGACCTTCCCCACGTTATGTATTCTATGATTCGAATCTCTCAATTACAAGATGAGGAAACAAAAGCTGAAATCAGAGGCTTATTTTCCGAACAAAGAAACATTATTCTATAACTGGGCCTGGGCATGCTTTCGCGATTGCTTTGTTTGGTTCTTAAATGGTGGGTCGATCAGTCTACTCGCCCCTTCGACCGGACCGAGAAAGGGCGTACAAGACTTTATTCAAGGAGATCGGGAAAGATCAATGCGAGAGCTAAAATCCATTGGTACAACATAAGAGATCCCTCCTTTGTTTGTGGGGGGGCCTGGATATTCGGAAACCCGTCTCATGCAATGCAATAAGGCGGTAATCCTGAATAACTTGCGGCGTTCGACTGATATCGACGTTCGGTTTACCTGTGCCCGCGTGGGGGAACGGCCCGGGTGCTCTTTGCCTTTATTCGAACCCGGCCGTCCGTGATGGGGCTTTTATTCTTATTTACGATGCCATCGGCGCTTTTCCCTCTGCTTTCCGTTTGGTCAACTCACGTACTAACTCGATCATAACATAAGAAATAGGCCCCACATATTTTTGATGATATGCCACAGGAATCTACCAAAATAATAGATAAGGCCTAGGACCAATGGCACCAGCAGATAGCAAGACCTCGTCACTTCATCATTGCATATGGTCAGCCTAGCTGAAATGGGAATCCGTCTTTCTTGTTTTGTTGTTATAATAAGAATAGAATGAATTGGTGGATAGCTTTCTATCGGTTCCAAGTCCAAGTAAAGTTGGTTTGACCATGCCCATGGCTGGATATAGCAAGTGTACAGCGCGCTCCCAACCTATAGGCCAAGTTGCAAAGTCCACAAGCAGTGGATTGAAGGAGCCACTTAAGTCTATGGAAAGGTTCTCAACTTAGGACAGATTCGTCTTATAAGATTGTGAAGTTCCCAGGCCCAGTTTTGGGATTGATTTCCACCCTCACCCTGGTCAGTAAGATTAATATAGTAAGAAGGGAATTCTCTCTTGAAGGAAAAGTAACTCGAGAAAGGAGAATCCAAACCTTAGAAAGGGAAAGGGCCTATGACCAATCCACCCATAGAGAGAGGCTTTCGTCCGCTTTTGATTTAGCCATCGATAGATATTAGGAAATTGCTGGAACGTCAACCCCTCTGTCTTTCCTATGTCTTTCGTGAGAAGAAGGCTCATCAAGATGTCGTCGGATCACATTACTTTGCCTCCTTTTCTGCGGTGCTTATCTTGGCAGGGTTGGAATGGCCTTTAAAGCTAGCGATTTCGGGTGCTAGGTCCGCCGCGTCTGTGATGCACTGACCAGACTGTGCTAGAGAAAAAAAACCTTCCCCCCCAAGGTCATTTGATTGAGGGGTACCCTGCCCTTGGACAAAATATGCCATACCATATAGAGCAAACTTCCCCCTGGTTATGAGTGAAATTCACTTTTTTACACCTATGTGAAACGGGATTTTTCTCATTGCAATCTTGGTTTAGGCAGGAAAAGAAAGTTCGAACGATTTCTCCCAAAGGTTACCTTCTCACTTTCCAATGAATGGCATTCCGAGGTAATTTCATTTGATTAAAGGGGCCAAAAAAAGAGAACTAGATACCTTGATTGAGGCCCCTCCTCATTCCTATTTTCATTCGAATCCTCCGATTACGAGGAGGATTGGTGCTTCTTTTTTTTGGGAGCCTGGTCTTTAACCTGGAGATATAAGCCTTCCTTGAAAGGCTGAAAGCCCTTCTTCTCTCCAGCGGGGCCCGCTCTCTCCTTTCAAAACTAGGCCTCTCGGGGGGTCTAGCTGGATTGGCGCTAAGGGCCCTCATTACCATTTCCGGGGTAGCATCCGATATAGTGGGTCCTCATGATGCCCTCTGGGTCGGATTCGGGCACAAGGCTTCCCCTGCCGGAAACGGACTCTTCCCCTCTGTCCTCCCTAGGGAGCTTCAGTTCCGTAGGCTGGGCGGACTCGTCCTTCGGGGAAGTCTCTTCCGCAGGGGAAAGACATGGAGTCGCAAATACGCCGGGGCAGCAACCGGCTGCGACTCTACCCGTAGGGCAACCGGCTGCCCATCCCGTCGCGGAACAACCCGTTCCAGCGCAAGAACCCGAACCCGCCAACACGAGCCTCGGCGCACAGGAAGCTCGTCCTGCTGGCGAGGATGGGGGTTCAGCAAACGCTGCCCCACCAACATCAGACCAAGTGAAAGAATCATTGAGAGCCTTCCTGAATCAGTTTAGGAAGAGAAAAGTCAATGATTCTTTCTTGAACAATGCCGCGCGGGACCTCGACCTGGAACGGGCCACGCCCGAGAAGCTTCAAAAACTGCTGTCGATTATGGAAGAATTGTCCAATGACAGCAGAAGAAGACCAAATTCCGGTCAAAATGCGGCCGCCCAATTAGAATTATATATGGATATAATAGATTGGGAAAAAAAGGCTGCGTCGGGGAGTAATCACTCGTGATAGGGCATAAGGGGAGAGGACAAGGTCAAGAGTAAAAAAGAAATTAAAAAGAAAATCAAATGCCCGGTCGATAAAAGAAATACAAAAAATGTTTATTCTTGAGATGAACATCGCACTAAATAGTGCAACGCCTTTTTGTTCTTTGGCGAGAAATAAGAGCAGACATTTTTATGCGGTTACCTATAGAGTTTGGAATTAAAACTTCCGACTTTTTAGTGGCAATAAAGGTTCTAAAAAGACTTTTAGTGAGTCTGAAATGGAAAGGAAAAAAAGCTGGATACGACCCTTTATTATGATAACCTTGAGTCATGCCGAAAAAAGGGCATTAACTCCTCAAAACGTTATATCTCGGATAACAGGTCTTTTCAGTTGTAGTTCCATTGTCGTGGCTACCGAAAAACACCAAGTTGGTGGGTTTCATTTCCACGCCACTGATGCTGGAATTGTCGAAGCCTGGGCTGTCTACTATGGAATGAAGCTAGCATTGGAAGCTTTCTTTTACCGAATAGATGTGGAGACAGACAGTGTGGGAGCCGTGCTCCAACAAGACCCGAGCCTAGCATTGGACACATTGTGGATGATATTAAAGCTCTAATTTCTTCTTTTGATTTTGAAGTTTCTATTCTAATTGAATGCGGATACTCATAAGAATGGTAAGAGGGTGGCACATCAATTAGCTAAACTATCCATTTCATCATCAGGGATGGGGAAAATATGGTTATAGGAGGTTCCTGAATCCAATTCCTCTAATAAACTAAGGAGTCCTTCTGTGTAAAGTTAGCTAGTGTGGATTCGCGTAAAGCTGTCAAACAACTTACATTCGCGGAAACTATTAATATTCTCGGACACAACAACCAGAAGCCATATCTTTCGTCGCTTGCTGCCAAACAACCTATTGCTATTGACAAGAGCCGGTCAATGCCATTCAATGTCCAGCCAATAACCAATCACGGAAGCAAGCCGAATCCTTAGAGAAGGCTGGAAGAAAGGGATCATAGCGGTGAAGGAGGACGACCGGAAGCATGTCTTTACTGGGAAAGCTGCCAAATCATTCATATTCTCGGAAGCTCTTGTCAAAGGATTTCATTCCTGCAAGGTGGGCATCGAAATCCGACATAGCCATAGACCGAGCAGTGGTTTTCGCATCCTAGTGAGCAGACTCTCTTTGAAGCTCATTGAGAACAGCCTCAGACTTTCCATTCTCTTTCTTTATATTTATATAAATTCCCTAAGAGTCCCCTCGCCATCATCAGAAGAGAGCTATGCCAAAACCAAAGGTGCCTACCGCTAGTGCAACTCTTTCTATGAATAGAAATCTTCCTCTACGGCGGAAGGTGAACGTCAGGGATGACTCAGCTGGCTTTAACTATCTTGTGGGAATATGTTAGGAAGGAAGAAAATCTCTCCTCGAAGAGTTTGGGCACTGCCCCACGATTTCTTTGCCGTATCCCCGTCATCTTCGCTCACATTGATAAGAGCATTATCTAACGTAAGGAGATCTGTATTCACAGGTTCAGATTGCTGAGATCGTGAGCCAGTCAGCGTCTTGCTGCTTTCTCTCGAGAGCGTTATTTGCTTTACTTTAGAGAAAGAGTTGTTTCTTTCTCGCAAGCTCAGTGACCGGCAGACAGCATGGAATGAAAGAGCTTACTTACCGAAGTTTTCTAGATGAATCATTCCCGAGGTTCTTCTTTCTTCACTAGGAAAGATCTATATCTTGCTTGAATAGAAGATATAAGTGACCCACACTTGGGCGACTAGGGAATAAGAATCTCTTTTTCCAACAAACCCGTGCTGTGAGGAAAGCCGCTTGAAAGCAGATTGCTACTGAATTGACTGACTTGCTTGCATGGGTCAGACTTCAGGGAAGAATCTTCTGAAGCGCCAAAAAGCCGTGGCACCCTTCTACAAGACGTCGAATCAGGAGATTCTTTGCAAGCCTTTTCCCCTATAGAGGATCTCCCTTTTCGAAATGCTGAAAGTTCACTTCACCCAACTCTATACCGAGCTCTTTCTTCCCTGTTTCAGGATCGCTCAGAACAACTGGCTTCTTCACTCGTTGATTCCCAGATCTAAAATGCAAACCGGCTGCTTCGCGCATCTATTCTCTCCTGGCCGGTTTGGAGACTTGAAACCTTCACTTCAGCGGTTGTGTGCCCGAAGGTGCCTTTCTTTCCTTCTTGCCCGAGTTAAGCTCACTCACGCAGTTTCGCGTTTCCTGGTTCGCTTTCTACCTTTGTTTTCGTATTAGAATCTCCTATTTCAACCGTAGTTCATGCCAAGCAAGCTTCATGCTGAAACTATCTTCCGAAGAATGTCCTGCTTCTTCCCCTCTACTGTGCGGGTGCTAAGACTAGTTTTTTCATTTTGAGCGATGACGCACGCTTCACAAGGAGGTGACGGTGAGGAGTAAGTTAGCCTGGATTCTTGATCTATACTCAGGTTCACTTCTACTAGTTCATCGACAGTGGCTTGCCCTCTATTTTCAGCTCTTCGGGGAGCTTCTTTCACTTGGTCTTTCCCTATTTAAGACATATTAAGACATAAAGACCGGCTTTGGTATCGAATTAAACTTAGGCACCTTCTTTAGCTTGAACTTCGACTTAGGTTTCGACTTCAGCCTCGGCATCGTTCTCTCTTTCTTATTCTTCATCCGAATCCTATTTCTTTTCTTCCTCCTTGGAGCTCCCGAACCGGATGGTTTAGTTGTTCGTGGGGTTTGCCTATATGCATGTATTTTCTTTCTTCTCTAACGGTGAAAATAGAGCCACGAAGTGCCCTCTCTTAAAAACTTTGCCTATCGGGCTAGATAAACTTACCTTTCTCTGCCCTAGGCATGTTCCATTAAAGTAGGTTTAGGGAGGGTAAGCCATGTCAGGACGAGACATCACCATTCCTGGATCAGGCCTATCTTTGCCGCTGTCCAATCCCATGTCTACTTCATCCAATTCCCTGTCTACTGAAAGCAGGAACCATCTAATTGCAATTCTAGAGGCATATCCTTAGGAACTGATTGACCAAGGTCTTACCCTTAGCCTTAGAGAAGCCCGGTAAAGCCCTATCACGCTCATCTCTTCCTTTCATTTAAACAGGCAATTGCCCACCTTCAAGCTAAAAGTCTAGTCGTATTTATTACTTATTCTTCTTCCGCCATACCCATGAGTCATTCACTCCCTAAAGAGGTTCTTGACCATCGATCGGAAGGTTAAGAGTGATAACACAGGGCTTTTCAAGCTAGAGAAGCAAAGTAAGAAATTGAACCCTTAGTTTAGTACGTAAACAAGCCATTAAAGGTAGGTAGGTTTAGACCAAGCCAGACCACGAAGCAAGCTAAGCAAGGGTGGTGGGTCAGATACGGAGGGAAAGAGAGAATGCTTCCCGATCACTCTCTCAGAGAGAGAGCTATTGTACAAGGAAGCTACATACACATTTTCAACCTGAAAGCGAGATCTTGCAACCACACCCGAAGGAGCACGCAAGAATTTCATTGCGCAGCGAGGATTCGAAAGCCGAATGCTTATTAGTAGTACGAACACTTTTCCAATCCTGAAAGTCAATAGTAAGTAAATACCGAAAGCGATTAAATAATGTGATTTTCACCCTGAAAGTCATGCATTATTTTTATAACTTCCTATGCCCGCATATTCTTAATCATCTTCGCTTATAGTAAAAGGCGGAAGGTAGGCATTAAGGTATGGGAGATTCTAGTATGGCAGGTCTCTTCTTTTTCCCAGTGGGTTTAACATAGGCTTCATCTAAGAACTCTCAACCCCGTGGCATTACTGGTTTGCTTGCAAATACTTTTCGGTACTATAAAAGTCTTTTTTTATTCCACTTCTAATACGACTTGCATGTGTTAAGCATATAGCTCTTGAAGATGCCTAAGTTGACTTTCTGAGGACTTTTTCAAAGATCCGGAGCCAAGCCTGCGCACCAAAGCGCTAGAAGATCAAGAATCTGTCTTTCATTGTTAAATAGACTTCCAGTCTTTGGCGCTGACCTACTCGCCTTCACCTAAAGACAGAGCGTTTTAGGAAGGTTGGCGCCAGGTGTCTAAACCGGAGACATCGCACCGGAATGCTTTCCCCACCGCAGACAAGAAGACTCAAAGAAAACTATTGATCCCTTTGACGACTCTCCTCTTCATCTTCCCGAGAAGCAGATAAGAATCCGAACTGAGGAAAAAACTAAAAAAAGTCTCTCTTTCTACGATCACCTGTAGCGTCCTTAAAAGTCTTAGAAGGATAATAGTTCTATTCGCGAAGAGATTCTTGCCAACACCATTAGGAAGATGAGGGAAAGGGGAAAAGAAGTCAAATTAGCTATTTGCGACAGCTACGGTAGTAGAGAAGGAGAAGCACTACTTATGAGAAAGAGGAGTTCTCTCTTCTACTCCCGGGTATTGAACCGGGATGCTTTGGTACTAGACTGGGCGGGCGAGCCCTAATCACAGGGGGGAGAAAGGCGAAGATCCCTTCATCCTCCGACAACAAGCAGAGCCGACACCGAGGTAATTCTATTCCTTTTTAATTCACACGGGAATGACTCCACTCTCAGTCCCAGCGTGGCTTAGACTAGTAGAAGGCGTAGGGATGCTAGACCGCTGCTCAATACTGGATAATCCATGCTCATCGGTCTGCAGCAAGCACTGACTTTTAGGGGGCGGCAACTAAAGAGGTAGCGAGACTAAGCACAATTTCAGGAAGAGGCTAACGCCCTTGCCTCTAGGCTTCCTTCTACCCTTGTGCTAAAGAAAAAAACTTCTTTCTATTATGGAATAACTCGAACCCTACTAAAGAGTGGCTTTCAGCTCTTCTCCCGTTGGTCCGTCAATTATTACATCGATCCTCGAAACCTATAGTCAAAGTATAGAGCTCGTTACTTTCAGTCTTGAAAAAAGTAAATTGCTTATTTGCTTAAAGCTTAAAAAAGGGGAATCGAACTCTTCCACTACCGGGAAGACTATTTACTGACTTACTTAAGGACTGACTGATCCAGGGAGCAAAGCGTCCTTTCCAGCGCTGCTTTCAAGGTCGAAGAGGGGCTGGTTTTCTTTCTTGATAGCATGGCTTTCACGCTCACCGGTCTGGGAAGAGACTCCATGGGCACTTGGCATTGCTTCCTTTCATCCACGAGGAGGGGAAAAGTGATCTCTCAGCGGCGAAAACTCTTTGTTCTTCGGAATCCCCTTGCTCCGCACCTTCCGTTTTGTTATGACAAAGCCTTTTCTTTTCGGCCTTCTTTCATTCGCTGAGCTCTGAGCTCCTCTGGCAAATCATGATGTGCGCATGCTGGCTACTCTGCTTTAGTAGTGTGTTAACTAGTAGTCCACTACTGATTAAGGATTTGGTATTTACAGCTATACATTCATTCTTTTTTCCTTTTTCGACAAGGTGGATATAGTGCGTAAGCCTCCCTCTGACGTCAGTTGACTTTCCTCTATCTGGTAAGGACTTCCACTTCTTTCCAGCTCTCCCCATTCACGCAGCCATCCTCCGAAAATCCCGGTATTCTCGTCCGGGAGGTAGCTATTCTAGAGACAAGGAGAAGGAGCAGCGCCCAAAGAGCCTTCGTGGCCGGTCACCGTTTGCCTACGATCCCTTATGATATGACTCTTTTCGGAAAGCCAAGTGTTTAGGGCCTTCAGCCTTTCCTCCTCTAGACCGTCCAATTCAACTAAGATAGCTTCAGTAAACTCGGGTGGGTTCAATTGATGTTGGAAGGCCACCCTTAGTGATGGCACAGGTAAAACTCCATACAGGTTGACCTACGACCATGATCTTTAGTCCTATAGTTCTAGTAGCTAGGGAGGGAGACTTGTCAATGACTTTGGAATAAGCTAATAAGATCGATCGGACTCATTCCTCGCCTCCTTTGCTGATGGAGCGCCTGAAAGAAGAGCTGACTAAGCCAAGAAGCTGAATAGAGAGCCAGCGGTTTGTTCTCGTCAGACATAATGTTTGAAACAGGAGATGTGCCCTCGTGAGCTCGTATCCATGTCAAGTCCCGGATTCCATAACTCCTCCCGTCACCTATGCTAGGCTAAATAGTAGTGATGAAAACGTCGTAGGCAACTACCTCTCGTCCCATCAGTGGTGGAGCGATCGGCTGTGCACTTTAAGTGACGTGACCGGTCATAGCGTAGGTTCGAATGCAACCTGGGAAGCCCTATTCGATTCAATGCGGCTAGTCATCAATAAATTACGTATGGAAGGGAGAAGGAAATCAAGATCGGATAGGTGGTCTATTCCAAACCCGGTAGCAGCATCTGGAGCTTAGAATCTTGTATAAAGATGTCCATCAAAGAAGCCTTTCTTTCTAAGTTAAGGTGACTCGAAAGATTCTTCCTCACACGAATATTAGATGTTTGAAACGAGACCGAGGAGTGGGTCTGAATGACAAAGACTTGTCTTTCTAACCGACGGTTCTATAGAGAGCCGAAGTTGGCAGAGGATAAGATGTCGTGACCTGACCTTCCCGCCCCTACTATGTTAACGTGTACGCATGCTGTCAATGTAAAGACCTCGAGAGTAAGCATCTCTAAGGGAGACAGACCTTTTAGCCTAGCCGTTAAGAGTGGCATCTACGTGAGCTTTCTATTTCTTATTAGAAATGGATGGATTCTATCCTGCCTGTGGAATAGAACCAGAATAGGGGCCCTTTGTTACTGACTTTTGACTATCAGACTGACCACTACCAATTAACATTTACTCGATTCGAAAACATCTGGGCGGAAAGCCAATAGGCTTCGTTTGGGGCCTTTGACTGTGATATTGCTCAAAATCCGCTTTAAACGAGTGTCCAGTGCGGTCAACTCGTAGAGAGGCGATACAGGACAGAAAGAGACCAAATCGAACGATTACCGACTACGGGTTCGCCTATCGGCTCTTCATTTTCAAGACTGAAAGGCCTACCGGGAGATCTCACTCAGATCAAGAAGGAAGTTATATGAGAATGAGAACGCCTATCGATACAGAGCTGAGCCCCATTCACACTCTATGACAAAACTATCACTAGCTATAGGTCAAGGAGAACTTAGGCATCAAAAGACGATACACGAGTAACAGGAGGCAGAAAAGCCCTTATCCAGATGGGGGAAACTCTTCCGGATGGACGGACTAGCAAACTTAGGGGGAAAGAGTCACACACGTGAGGTCCGTGGGGGCAGAATCCGAAATCAACAAACAGAACAAACAGGCTGCAATTGGGAATCATCTTCTATGATAAAGAATCTTTAAAGAAGGCTTTCACTCTCCTTCTGAAACAAGGTAACGAAGTTTAGAGCCGATAGGTGGAAGTCTTTATAAGCTGTGAAAGCGGAGCGTGGACGTTAAGAGCGTTAAGCGAAGCCATGGGAATAGATAAGTCATTTTATTTGCAATTGGCTAGGTTAAGATCGATTCTCAATGGAGAAAATCTTGAATCCTGGTCTACTGTTTTCAGGGGTGATTCTATTAATCAGTAAAAAGGTAATGTTCAATTGGACTCGGGCTATGACTCACTCAGCTCTTTTATTTACTTACTTCAAGCCTATTGGCAGAAAGAGCGGGAAGAAGAAGCTTTTAGGTCTTTCTTCATGGACTAGTGTGGGAGGTGCATCCTTTACTGCCATTACTAGAGTACCTATTTTAATGTCTTAAGCTATCAAGACATATTTTTTTTATAAGGGATCTTGAGAATTCAATCCGATGTAAGGTAGACGAACCAGTGTGAAAGCGATTCCTTTCCTAGATGTCAGCCAGCTATCGTTACATATGAGACCACGCCTAGCGAATAAAGGCAGACTTTGGGTAGGTAGTAGAGAAGGGTCAATGTGAATTGAGTCCCAGGTGAGCTGCTAGCTTTGATTCCAATTGGAGTAGACCAGATCCAATGGGAGTCTCATGAGCGTTAAGCCATGGTGATCATTACACTCACGAAAACCATTCCAGATTCGCCGTGGAATTCTGATTCGATAGGTGTGGACTAGCATTTTATTCCATCTTATATAAAATCGAATATATAGTAGCATCTCTCATCACCAATTGCATTACCTAAAAGTCTCTCTCTGGGCTCTATCTTAGGTTGGCCTGGTTCAACAAGGCTGATTAGTATTCGATTTCGTGAACAGAGCGGGGTAAAAAGGCATGATTCTATAAAGTGAATCACTCTTTTGGCTACCTCTTTTCTTTGGGCTCCTTCGGCTTACTACGTCATCTGTCTTTTTTCTTTCTTTACGCATCCGTCTACCTTTAAATACGAAGGCTGGTAGGTCCCGGCATCTGAAACATGGCTCTCTGGCGCCTGCTCCCGCCTTTCCGGTAACGAAGTACTCTTTTTCTGCCTTTAGGCGAACCCTTGGTGAATTAAGTTCGCGCTTCAATTGAACTGTCTGCTTCGAGTCGAGGTAGAACTGATCGAACGGGTGAATGCAAGCCTTTTATTCTTTCCGGGATTAAGGATCTCCCAAAAACCTCAGGAACAGTCAATGGGAAATCCCGCCATGCCATCGAGGGGCTAGTGTGAACATCCATAGCATACGACGGGCGAGAGGGCTACTGATCACTATCCGAATCTGCTACTGAAGAAGAAAAACCTCTTCATGATTGATCCTGGGTTAGAGTTAGTTAGACTAACGGATAAATCGAGTTTCCTTCTCTATCCGTACACGGAGTCTGGTTAGGACTCAAAGAATGACATAAATTCCACCAAGCGCAAACCGGTCTTACACAGATCTAGTAATCCATGTCAATTAATACGGGGTATTTTTCTTTATTTAGGAGTTTTGTGTTTAGTCCGAGAATCTGGGGTTCTTTTACTCCTACTCTTTAGCAAAGAAAGAAAGAAGGGTGCTCTTTTCAAGAGTTTCAAAGGCTTGAACTTGAAGGAGCGTAGCCGTATCAGAGGATTCGGCTTAAGTAGAAGTAGGGGGTAAAGAAAATGGATTTTGGGCCAGCTAAAAGCCTTTTTGCTCACCAGGCGAGAGGGTGGAGAAGTGACTTCGAGGCTTAAGATAGTTCACCTCAGGTCATAATAGAGTGACGTATGACATCGGTAGGAAGGTAATGCAGCTAAGCCGAGACTTGCTTCTGAGGCATTTCAGACTTGCTCTTGCCGATGTGATCTTTTCTCTTGTTGAAGAAGTGGAGTTTGGGAAGACGGTCTCACCGGGTTTTTACCTATTTCAGGATTCAGTTCAAGCAAAAGCACACTTTGAATCATAAGTTGACGTAGATACAAGAAGATAAAAAGCAGCCATTTCATCCGCATCTGTTGTCGGAATAACTGCTTTTGGTGGTACGGGCATATGGGTTAAGGAAGCGAGTGATCCTCGGGGAAGTTAAACAAAAAAAGCTCTTCACAAGAGGAGCAAAAAGAAGAAGAATTGTCGGCATATCCGCACCCGGCTCAGCTCAAGGTGCAATCCAAGCAAAATGAGAAGAGCAGGCGAAAGCAATGGAGGATCCCCAGTGACATCCGTGAGTCAACGAGTTAGGAGCTCAGACCGGGTAGAAAGGCAATATAAGAAGCTGCATCCTTTTGAATGAGTTTCAGTTGGAAGAGGAGGCATGCATCGTATAATAAGATGGCATCAAATGCAAGAGGGAATCCCACTGTGAGGGAGCTAGCTACTTCTTTCATACCAGGAAATATAAGTATAAGATGGAGAGAATACGATCTTTGACACATATATTAGATAGGAGGATGCTAGTGAGTTGTTAAGGAACTTCTTTCTCTAAGACTAAGACTGCCCCTTGCTATTGGTAACAGTCTTTAGACCCTTACTCCGCTTATCTCTCAAAAGAAGTTGCTTGGAGGGCCGGCCCATCTTTGTTTCCTACCTCGGATCAAAATCTTTATCTAAAAGATCCGTCCATTGACCCTTGCTTTCGACTCTCGTGAGAGGGCCGGGCCAGACTGGACTTTGCTACCAGACAGAAAGCTCTTCTCTTTCTTTTTTTTTCACTTGTTGGCCAGACTGGAGAATTTTGAGTTTATAGGTCGTACGTCTGAAAGAGTTCATCGTAAAATTTCGGCTCTTACAAAAGGAGTTCCTCTCCCTCTCTGTTTTTTGACTTCCGTCGTTCAGGAAGAACGACTTCGCCTAATTCTCATAATCCCGGCCCCCCCACTAAGCAATTACGTTACGACCACTGAACAAACTTGGTTGACGAACATGGTTTATGCGCCGCTAATGTAGCGGCTTGCCGAGCATTTGACAAACTCACACCATCCATTTCAAATAGAATTTGTCCCGTAGAAACACGAGCAATCCAACCCGTAGGATTTCCTTTTCCTCTTCCCATTCTTATTTCTGTAGGTTTCCCGGTAATAGGGAGATCCGCGAGAACTCTTACCCATATCTTACCATTTCTTCGGAATTGTCCGATTATAGCCCGACGCGCTGCTTCAATGGCTCGATATGAAAGACGACCAGCTTTACAACTTTTAGTGCCATATCTTCCAAAACCAAGTTGTGTACCGTCTGGTTTGCAACCCCTACTACATCTGCCTTTACGATTTTTACTATATTTAGTACGTTTCGGATAAAGCACGTCCCCCCTTTTTAGGTTGGGGAGATTTCGCTATCTCCGGGCGGGGCGCACCTTAAGTTCCGGAAAAAAGGTCCTTTTTTTCATCGAAAGAGGAAGTCCATTATTCCAAACCGAGCTCACATCTCCTTCATCGTCGTTGGTCCTTCTTTCGTAGTGGTCTTTGTATAGTGTTAAAGCTAACCCCTGCCTGCACGAGAGGGCCTTCACTTAGCTTAGTAAGCTCGCCCGCTTAAAGTTAACGGTCAACAAAGCCGGTACACACTTCACTTTATACTTAGTCAATTTTGATAAAGTGAAGAGTCAGTATCGTACTTGCAAGTCCTAACTGTGGCATGTGAAAACTGTCCTTACCCGGCTTTCGGGGTGGACCCTTTCACTCTACTCTATGTTTATGTTATTATATAATATACGCCATCGATTGAAGCAAGCTCCTCCCATGCTTCCTTTTTCATCGTTCAGTACTTTCTTCATCATCCACTATGGTTGAGCTATATGCTTAACACATGCAAGTAGGACCTTTTTTTCGCCGAGAGAAGATGCAACAGGACTGAAAATCCTGGTTCTGGAGCAAGGGACTCAAAATCCTTCTTGCTTCGAAGTCAGTGGCCCAACATTTGTTAAACCCCCTTTTCTCGGGCGATAGGGCTTCCTCTTTTTATTCTTTCTGAGTTGTACCGGTCCACCCCCCATGCGGATTCTTCCCCGCTCCCCCGGAGTGGGAAAGCACGGAGATCGCGCATCGGCTCTGAGATATTCCTTAACCATTTTTCCGCTCCAGGTAAAGAAGCAGAATTCGTTATCGGAGAATCCTCAGCCAACTAGCCTGAGCATGCTCTCTAACATCACATACGATATTCTTGGTCTGAAGAGAAGAAAGCTCCCCTAGCCACGAGCAAAGCAGACCACGGGCATGAAGGAGGTAATCAATGGCATTCAGATCAGGCATGAAGGAAGTAGGGTAAGGCATGATTCGGAAAAGAGTATTTAAGTAAGCATTAAGCTTTTTCATAAGGTTTTTTCTTCCTCTACCTTCTCTTGCTATTGGATTGGAGAGAGAGAGAAGGCCAAGTAAAGAAGTGATTAAGAGCACTTTCGAAGTAAGCATTCGGCTTTGGTTTGGGAAAGATCAGATATGGAATCTGATCTGGATTCTAAGCCTCATCTCCTGCCGTAAGCGCTCTTGCACGAGTCCTGTATCACTACAGGAACAGGAAGTACAATACAAGCAGAAAGAAGTAGTCACTCTTCGCCTTTCAAGATATTGCGTATAAGTATAATAGATAGAGAGAGCCAGTCTCTTTTCTTTCACCTGCGGACCTTTCTGGAACAACTCTAAATGTTCCCTTTGGGCGAGTTCTCCTACTGGAAATGCTTAGTCGATCCTCACCTCTGCGTGCTATTGAAAGTGCATAGATCAAGAGATTAGCAATTGCTGCTGACTTTCTCTTTGCTACTTTAGTTGGGGTTCCCCCTACTCAATCTGTAATGGGATCTACCCGTGCTTCGCTCACTCTATATGCGATTGGAAAGAAGTCCGGGTGCCTTTCCTGCACACCTTTGCCTTATATGTTTGAGTCTCTGTCCAACCTCTGCCTACGAGGAAAATTGCTGCGCAGAGCCTTTTAATTAACTAAGTTCTTTGTTAAAGTTAAAGTTTTTAATTAACTAAGTTCTTTGTTAAAGTTCGCATCCATGGCATGCGCCTAATCTGCTCTTACAGATAGAGATCTGCTCCTCAAGTGCAAGATTCGCTGCTAATTGCATTGGAATTTCCGGGACTATGCTTAGTAAGCGCTTTTAGTCATCTGTTTGCGGCGAATCCAAGAAGTAACTAGGAGAAGAAAGACAAGCAATACAGGGTCTTCAAGGAAGAGGTTGTTGCCCCGGTAGATATAAGAAGTTTGCAGGGAACCCTAGATGGAATGAAACTATTCAACGTTGATGTTGATCTACTTGCTTGTACGATTGGATTTGTGTGAAGTCTACCTATAGCTAATGAAGTCAGCCTTGCTTGAAGGAAAGAGGGGAAATCCGGATTATTGACTTTAGACTTTGAAGTAGGCGAATCCGCTGCTCCTGCTCTGGACTAAGGGGCGAAGCGGCTCGACGTCAGGAGAGGGGTAGAAGGCTAGAGGCCACAGAATAAGTGGTAATTCGTTAAAAGCACGGATCGAACGAGAAGGATGGGATTGGGTTCAGTTAAGGTAACCTAGAGGGTGAAAGCTAGATAGAGAAATCTCTTTTCGAGTTAGGAAAAAGCTAGAAATAGAACTCAACTTACTTTCTCTAGGAATTCCCAAGCGTTAGCGAAGAAAGAAGCCTCTACAGCTAGGGAGGAAAAAGAAGTTCTTATAGACTTTTTGAATCCTTCTTTCAATATTCGTTAGAGCCTGGGCTTCACCCCTCATTGCTTGTTCGACAGCTAAGACTTCACCGGTGCTAGCAAAGATCTATTTGATTTGGAAGTTCTTTTCTTTGCGGCCCCAATCCAAAATATCTTAAGTATGTAGAGTCGATTTTTTGAACCCATGCTTCGATCACTTCTCTACACTGCTGACTTTACTCAACAAGTGAGCGATAGATCGAGTGCTTCTTGATTTAGGGTTTGATCCCCGTTTACCTAGCGATACAGCCCATCACTAAGCTCATTTCCTGGAAAAGTAGTATCCCAAGGCTAAGACTCCGTTACCGAAGGAAGAAAGCTACTCAAAGAAGAGAGCTGGTCTAGGAGGCATGTTAAGTCAGCTGGTTCTAGGTCTAAAGCTAGTGTAAAATCTTCTCGTCCTAAGCCCTAAAAGAAAAGTGCTTACGCCTTACCTGGAGTTGAAGTTGGGAAAGCCTAGACTTACTTGCTACGTAAATAGCCCTTTCTTGGCATAACGAAATGAAAAAGCTCAATCCCAACTCTTTCTCTTTGTGCCAAAGAGCTTCTTCTTGCATAGGATTTGTCCAAGGTTATCCGGCAAAGAGCTTCTTCTAGAACATCTCCTTTGAGATAGGTGAGAGCTTGAAGTTGCTTGCCTTCTTGTTGGAATCAGACTGATTGTCAGGAATGAAATTCCATCCCCGACAGAAGTCACTCTTTTGTTTGATAGCTTGTTAGCAATGACCATTAAAGGAGCTCGGGAATCATGTTCCACCAAAGCTCAATCGCCGCTAGTCTCTAAATGGTTTAAGGCTTATTTCAAGCCGAATGCTTGAGGTCGCCCGCTTTTTAGAATCAAGTCCACGAGGTAAACTTTCTAGATTACCATTCTCAGTCCCAGTCCCATTAGTCCCTGACTCTGTCAAGCCATCAGAATCAGATAAGAAAGAAGGAGGAAATGGGGTTCCATGTGTAAGCACCCTTGCCGTATCGGATAAGGCCTAAGCTGTCCCATATCATAAATAAGTTTGGGCTCGCTTTCAGCTCAACAAGTCTATGTAAGCCTTCATTCCTATCCACTTTTAAGTAAAGCACGGGTCTTGGAGGGCCCCGTACGCTTATTGCTTTTCCTTTTGGATCCCATTGCGCTATCGCTTAAGGTACCTTGTCTTAGGGTTTACCTCACGTTTTTCTATTACGAAAGCCGCATCAATTCCTTCTCTTGGTTTTGTTATTGAAGTTTCTCCCGGTCTTGCTCGTTCACTTTCTATTAATGCCGGGTCTATCCCCACTGGCATCTCGCTTTTTGTTTCAGGCCGCTGGAACACTATTCCTTTCTCCTTAAAAACTGCTTTTCGAAGCAATTCATTCCTTCTTTCTCTTTCTTGCCTCAGCGAGTGAAGCTGCTCCCCTTACTTAAGCAATTCCTTCCTTTTTCGTCTTCGTTGAGTGAGGAGCGATGTCAAGTCTTTTTATTGTTCTGTGAGTGAATGGAAGTGTGGTTGTAACTGCTTTACCGGCGTGAGTAATCATTCCAAGTCCTGGAAGTCTTCCTACCAGTCTTATTCTATTCCGGTAGTCCCTAAAGTGGTAAGGTAAGAGAGATGCCAAAGATGAAAGGAAGGAGAGGTCATCCAAGCCTATTCCATCGAGACGGATTTAGGACTTAGGACTGACGGATAGACTGAGTCAAGCACTACAAGAATTAGCACAAGGATTAGTGCCGGAAAGGTTGATACGATTGATTCGCTTGCCTCGAAGACTGGCATTAGGCCCCTACTGATGATAATGATAGGATGGATTCGAAGCAAGAGGTCCCTTTTCCGCTACGGGAGATGCTAGAAGGGAAGGAAAGAAGCCATCGGGGGCTCTTACTATTATACAGGCTAGCAGACAACCGGAAAGCTATTCGCTTGTAACAACCAAAAAGCAGTAAGCCTTCCTTCCTACAAATCTCCTCATAGCGCTGCATTTTTGGTTAGTATGATAGTTGTAGCTCTTTCTTTGACTTCCGCAGCCGCGGGGGTTGACCTTTCATCAGTGGGGGTTTCGAAGTTGGGATGTTTTTTCCGTCGACGCCCCCGCGTGTCGATCTCCTCATTCACTGGCATTGTTGATTGGGCTGGTTCAGTAGAGGACAGGAGATCAACCTCAGGATGGTGTGCATTTGTTAGGGGGTGTCCTGGAAAAGTAAAAAGCAATCAGTGGTGGCAACTATAGTGGGTGCAGAAGCTGAGTATAGGGCCAGGGCACAAGGTATGTGCGAAGGATTATGGATCAAGTCTCTCTTGGAAGAGGTTGGCGAGGTGGTAGAAGTACCCATGAGGCTATACTGTGATAACCAAGCCGCTATACATATTGCCAACAATCCACTTTCTCATAATAGGACTAAACACATTGAGGTGGATTGCCACTTCATTAAGAGAAAAGATTGAGTCCCATATCACACCACATGTTGCTTTCCGTAACCAATTAGCCAATGTATTTACTAAAGCACTCTCAAGGGATAGACTGATCGAGCTAGTAATGTGCAAGTTGGGCATGATTAACATCTATGCTCCAACGGTAGTGTTTAGTAGGGATATACTAGTATACTTTTGAAACTTGTATAATCCTTTTTTTTTTAATGTCATTTTTTATCTAATAGAATGAAGGAGGGCTTCATTCTTGAGCCCTAATTTTATCATCCTTTCTCTTCTACCATCTTCTTTTTCCTTTTCTCTCTCTCTCTCTCTTTCTCCTTTCATCTCTCAATTCGGAATTAACAGAGCCTAAGTTGACTTTCTGAGGACTTTTTCAAAGAGGAATGAGATTTGTTTGGGAATAGAATCTGGACTTTATGAAACATGTGGTTGACTATCGGTGGCTGAACAAAAGACGTATGACTTGAGAAAGTAAGATCCCCCCTCTGTTGTCGGGAAAAGGAGCTCTAATGGTACTTTAGAATAAGAATAATGGGTACTATTAGGAGTAGGAGAATGCAAATAGCAAATAATAGGTCCTTTTCGCCAAATCCAGGTTTTGAGTTTACTTCTAGTTCTGGACCGATGGGAACTCCTACTCATAAACGAGTAGCTTCTTAGCTTCCAACTTATAACACCTTTTGGGTTTTGGGACTTGAAGCCAAGTAAAGGCAGCTTGCTGTTGAGTTAGAGTCTTTTCTTTACTTTAAGATATGAGACTTAGGCGAGGCGGAGAACCTCAGTTAAACAACCTAGTAATCTAATCAGTCATCTAATCTTAGGCTTCGTTACTTGACTTATCAGCCAGCAAGTAAACTACCTTAATCCCCTGAAGTAAGGATTTGGCAGGAGCAAGAGTAACTGTAGTTGCTACGGCCAGGGGAGCGAGTCTCGTAACTGCGGGCAGTTCGAGTTCTTTACAAGACAGATGGGAACTGTAGCTAACAAGTGTGCCCTGAGGGGAATCCTATTTATACTCTTTCTACTATATTGGCAGGACGGGTGCCAAGTTTTTAGTAGCTAGACAGCTAAGCCAGTAGTAGTTCAGGTCAGGGCATGAAGCTACAGGTTTTATTTGCGGTCGTGAGACAGAGAGGTCAGAGGCAACTTGTTATATAGGTAGTCGTGCGTCTTAATAGATCTTCTTCTATACTAGTAGTAACAGTAGTGGGTGAAATCGGTTTCTTAGGTAAGGTTTAGTTTCTTTATTAGAAGGATAAGCACGGTTATTGCTGTTTGTCCACTATTCTATTTCCTTCTCGCAGCCGAGGTAGGCTGAAAACTTGCTCGTTAGAAGTAGTTAACGAACGGAAAACGGAAAGAAGGCCATGTCTATAAGTGAAGATTGGATGGATGCCCGCTCTCCTTGGGTATGCTTTAAATTCTTAAATTTAAAAGGGCTGTTTTCATGCGTGCTGGTGTTCGTAGTCTCTTGCTTTTTCTGTTCTCGTCGGGGAAGGCGGGATTGGCGCATCTACAAGTTGAGAGTGTGCTCGGGCAAATGGGCTAACCAGAACTACTAGTAACGGGATTTGCCTGCAATACGAGTAAGGGGAATGGAACTCTTGTTTGAGAACTTTAGCTACGGACTTAGGTTAGCTAGCTCAGCTTCTCCTATGGCTATTTGGATTAAGGAACTGGGGTAATGCGAAGACAAAGATAATAATGGTGAGTCGCGCGAAAGCCGTTCCAAAGCTTTTAGGCCACCCTTCAGGCCTTTCCAACCTGTTGTGTGTGAGTTTTTTTATTTTTAAGCAATATGTCCAGTCTATTTAAGGACACGTGGCATAGCGATCTCTCACCAAAGTGATTTTACATACACCACGTCTCGACCTGTTCGTCCCAGCGGAACGAACTAAGGCGTGCTTTGGGCTTCCCGACCCCTCTTTCCCCCTTTCCTGTTTAGGAAGATAGCAGCCATTTCAATAGCTGCGAGAAAGAGTGGCCTCCGCCGATCTTATTCTTAAGTTTGTGCCATCATCTGACCAACTGCCCTCTATTCTGACTAGAACAAGGGCTATCTTCTCTTCGCTTTCAGTAATTGAAATACAAGCGTGATTTCACCCCTGAAGCTTGAAGGAGAGTGTGAGATTCTATTATATAACACTATTATTTATTTGCTTTTTTCAATATTAACCAAAAAGGCAATTATTGTATTCTTCTCTCATTAGAACAAGAGAAGAGAGAAAGACAGGGAATGAAAATGAAATTGGGTAAAGCTGTATAGAAAAGTTTTTTTTCTGCAGAAAGAAAAATGATTGTTTTCCCGGAAATGTGGAGGAGGGTAATGTTGATAAGAAGTTGATCTAGTGGCAAAAGACTAAGAGCGGATACTCTCACGGTAAGAGCTCCTTCTGAAACAACTTCCTATTCAATCTCGGACATTAAGATTAAGTTAAGTCAGTTCAGTTACTTGCCTTAGGGCAATCGGAGTTCAGTGAGAAGGATTTGATTAACTTAGGGTACTAGCTTCACTAACGATGTAAAAGAGCTCCCTCTTGCAAGCAAGTCCTTCTTGCTAAGACCGGTAATGCCTTCAAACAATCCCATCGCCTAGAGCAGCAAGCCCTTCTGAAGCCCTTATTCGTCACAACAGCGGACCATTCCCTCACAGCTGAGTGAGATGCTCCCATCTTGATCTCTTTTTTCCAGCCTTCTTTTACCGAGGACTGCTTAATGAGTAAGCACTGTTTGCCGTTTTCGAATTACAGCCACTCCTTCCTCTTTCTTCCCACTACGCGGTAAGAGTGCTGCAAGGTAGGCAGGAATGCAATGAGTAACCCTAAGCCGACTTAGCTACCGTTATTTCCTGCCTTTCGTCGAGTGGATCTTGTGTCACTTTCCCACTTTCCTTGTTCATATGCCTCTCAGACTCCGCTACTTTGAGTTCTTAGTCGAGACTCTTTCTTTCACTCCTGCAACTCGAGAAAGTTGAAGTTACTTCCTAACTATGAGCTTTTTTCCTCTCACTTAGGGAATGATTGGCCCTTCCCACCTTTTAGGTCTCGGTCGAGCTACTTTCGTTCCTCTACCATTTGTTGCCCTTACTAGGCCCTAAATTACTTTGAAAAAATTATTGACTTTCTCTCCTTTCACGTCACGGGTGACTCTTCTGTTCCTTGCTATTGGTAGGCTATTCAGGCTAACGATTGATCCAATTAAGACTTTACCGCGGAGGAATTCATTCTTCTCAATCTCTTCTTTCTAAGAAGTCTCTTGTGCCTTCCTTGCAGAACAAATCACGTACTGTATATAGACCTAGACAGCAGCTCCCGCTAATGCAATTCTTTTGTAGCAGCGCCGGCACCCATTGATTTGTGCCCCTATAAGATAAGATCTCGGTTTGAGAAGGATTTTGACGATTCATTCACTAGGAAAGGGATTCCTATTGAGCTTGAATAAAGATAAAGATTGAAAAACTCTTTGTGGTCGAAGGTCATTTTAATTGAGTCAACAAGCTTACCTTTGCTTGAAAAAGCTAGATAGACTACCACCCTATGTATCGATGTATCGATCGGTTTTTTTCCTGGGCTGATTCAGTCGCTAAGCGCTAAGCAGCAGTCGAAGTCTCTGGACAATCACTGGCTGTATGAACTCGTCCATTAAAGGAATTCCAAAATAGACTTTTTACCGCGCATCGAGAAGGAGGAAGACCATGATATCGGTCTTAGTCCCACCTATCCGTAAAAGGAATAACGCTATGCCCTCTGTCAAAAAGTCCTCTATAATCTGGGTCTCCAATCAATAAAGGTCTAGCTCTATCCATCCCCTAGTGGCAAACCTTATGAACCAGTTCTCATTATGGGGTATCAGATCGAAAAAGTTTTCACTCATCTAGCGAATGTTCTATCTCACCATGGGCGAAAGTACCTCTTTTTGACCCTTTCCCTAATAAAAAGTTATTTGAGGCAGAGTCTGAATCGAGTATCTTAGTGACAGAAGAAGATTCGGGATTTTTTCGAGTGCCATCTGTATGAACAAGATCAAGCGAGTTTTCTATTATCTTAGTTATTATATAGAGAGTAGTTCCTCAGCCTAGTCGATCACACCCGTAGAACACAGTTAGTCAATCACTGGCCTTTGGCAAAAGAAATGCAATGCTCCTCAAAGCCTAGCTTCATCCTTTATAAAATAAAGCAGCTATAACTACGGACAGAAAGCAGCAGCAGCGACTCCGCCCTGAACTTCACTCCTCACTCAAGGCGTACTAACCACCGCATGTCTGCCTTTGCGCGAAGTTAAGCAATTGGTTCCACTTCTTGACCGAGGACGAGGAGATCTTGTGAAACCTAATCCAGTCTATTTGCAGCCATGTGACACTACACTCTATTGGGCTGAATCCATCAACATCTATTGCTGGGCTTCAGTGATTGAATAGAGGTGGCAGATGAAGACTCTGCTCCCGCCCTTCATTCATCAGGTCTCAAAGTAGAGATTGTATGATAGGTAGGTGGAAAAGCTACAAGCCATCACCTTAGTTCCCTGCCGTCTTTTCTTTCTTGAGGAGCAATAACATTCTTGAGTTCTCACTTGATCTCATGTCTTTTCCCTTAGATTATGTATAGTAGGCATTCTCTTTCTAGAACAAACGTTTGCATTTTGTATAGGAACCCCTTTCTCAAAAAGAAAAACCTTCCTTCCAAACCGAGCTCGGGGCCACCCCACCGGACCCCTTGTTCAAATCATTCTTGCTCTCTCCCGGTCCGGTTCGTTGGAACCACTTCGTTCGAATCCATGGAACTACGAAGCTAGTCCGATCTGGGAAGGAGCAAAGAGCCCACATCCGTCTCGTTCCTTTCTCCTTAGGGTAACCTCCAACTCTATCCCGGTCTCTCTCCAACAACTTCTCATTCCGCATGAAACGATCGAAAGGATGGGTATCGCCATCGAGTCATCTAGTATCTGCTAATTCCATGAAAAGTGGAAAGTCTTCGACTGAACCAAGAATCACTTCATCTTTTTCTCTAGTGCTTGGAATTAGGATGTAACCCTCTAACCGCTAAGCTCTATTCGACTTCCCATCTATCTTCTTTTTTTTTCTGCTTTGTCTCTCGTTTTTTCTTCGCATCTCAATCAGCTCTCGAAACCAAAGGAATTTGAATCTAATTAATGAGGGAACTACTGAATACCATGGAAGAAACTACATTTATAACCTTCCCCCGCTCTTGAGCACATCGCTTCTACGGTCCACGGCTAAAGGAAGAATCGAGAGCTGGTGCCCGGTTCCTCGGAGCTTCAGAACTGCCATAAACCGTTCGCTATCAGCTTGTCTGAGCAACGCGTTGAGCATGAGGTTGGTGAGACCACGAGACGGTTTCTTTCTTTGTCCCTAGAAAAGGAGATCCCAATTGGTACCGGTTAGGTAGTCTCACGGCACGGCTCCCAGGAAGAGAAAGTTCAGACAAATTCCCCTTCTCCGTTCTGTCACAACCAATTGGTTGATCCATAGTAGTAAATTCCCAAGTATTCTTGTCTGGGAAAGGCAGGTCATCGAAGCTATCAAGGGCGGCTGTGGCGGGTATAGCTGAGAGCCAGCCTGGTTCAGCTAGAATAACGTTAGTAGGTAAGATTTGAGTATACAACTATCAATAGATAGGGGAAACAGCCCAAGAGGGTGTATCAAAAAGGACAGCACCGAGGGAGTCTAGCTTGCATCTCTTTGTAGTGAATTCCTCTTTTGATTCAAGGAGAGCAGCATGCTTCAAAGCCCATCTAGAGCAGTCAGAGAACTAGGTCAAGATCTCCACTTTTAAGAGAACTCGGCCAGGTCAAAAAAGACATCTTGAGCCCTATCTATACCATACCCCGGAGGGTTCGGGAGAGACTATGAAAAGCTTCCATTTGGTGGGCATCTTCCTATTCATAAATTGCTCGTTTCAAACCCGGTCGGGTTCATCCAAGTCAATCTGCGTTAGTTTTCCTGGTCAGACACCGGTCATACAGAGACAAATCCTTTTGAGAAAGTATTCCCGCGACCCAACTCCCAAGTGTGGGAAATCCCTCTTGGTGAAGCCTCTGCTTCAGCTTATACTTTCGTCGAGTTAGGATCTCAGACAGATGAGACTGGAAGCTTAGTGAGTTAGGCCGGCAAACACCAAAACCTCATGGCCTTTGCCAGAAAAATGACTAAAGGTGCCAATCACTAAAGAGGAATACCCCGAACCGAAAAGGGGATGTTTTCATGAACAAATCTCTCCAGATCTTGCCCACACCGCTGAACGCTCCGCTCATACGGATAAAGCCCACTCAAAGCCGCCCCTAACCTGGGGAGAAAACCCGGACGAAGCGCTTCGCCTTTAAGCCCTAAAAAGAAAGGTGCTACACTAATTATAGTAACCAGAACAGGGCCTTGGCCCCAGATGCTATCTCCGACCGAGCAAAGGGCCTTGTTAATAAATACCTAAATAGGCGTGGTTCGGGTTCTTAGTCTAGCCAAAACTGCCCCTTTCCTGTCCTTCAAGTTGCGCTAAGGTGCCCCCTTAAGATTGAGAGGGCTAACTCGGATAGGACTAATAGCAGCTAGGAAACAAGAGAGAAGATCTAGCTACCTTCTTAGGATTGGATAGGTCGGACCTTAGCCCATTCCTGTCTTGAATATGGATGGGGCCGGGCTTTAATAATTCCTTCTTAGGCGTGTGAGTGCACTCAAGGAGTTTGTTACTCTTAAGGCAGGTATTTAATATTGTTAAATGGCCGTAGCTGCACGGTCTGCCTCTTCGCCTGCAATCGAGGATGTAGGACTTTTGACGAACTACTCGTAAGAAAAGAGTTGAGTTAATCCTACTTAGTTGAGTTCCGTAATAAACGAAGGGAGAGCAAGGAAGGCAACCCCCTTCCCCAGTACGCACAGTCCCAGTCCGCTTCCGTAGTAGCTTACGAGTAGAACTACTAGATAGAAAGTACTACTTCTCATTGATATACGATATCGCCATGGAGACGTTGACCTAGTCCATTGTAACAAGAAAGAAATAATATTACATAAACAAGGCATTACTTACGATCCAGTGATTAGGATAAGGTAGGTGGACAGACACAGAGTGAGTTCGGTCACGCCAGAGAATGCCAGTCGATGGGGAGTGGAGGTGGAGTGGCACCGGTTAGTAATCGATTGATTCCCCACATACGATACAAAGGAGTGGTCCAGGAAGTACTGGTTAGTGACTGATTGATTTCACACATATCGGGAGAGAGGACTAATCCACAAGACCTAGAGGAGAAAGGAGTATTCAGCAGTTAGTACAATGTAGAGCTGTTCTAATTGAAGACACCATATAGGTAACGAGGATGAGGCTTACACGTAGAGCATAGTGTGCTACAGGGGCCCCTAATCAAAGGAGCCTAATTCACAGCACAGGGAGGACACATAAGTAAGTTCCCAGGAGATCATTGCAGCTAGCCGGCCGTCATCCAGCCAGTGTCTCATCCACATCGGTTGAGGGTCCTTGCCATACAGCCGATACTCGTCTCTCTTTGGAATAGAAAATCCCTCCATGTTAGTTTGGGACAGATTTAAAAAACCTCCTCATTGCACATTTTTCCATGGTCAAAACCTCATTTGGATGGGTTCGCTGAATCCCCTCCTAATCGGGGCACATAGAGGACGGAGATGAGAAATCCATCTCAAGATGCTGAATCATTGGAGCCATGCCATAGCAGCAGAGACTGCTAGCTCAACAGGTCTTCACAACGGCACTACCCATGACCCTTTCACAGGAGGTTTGAGTTCAAATACGTGACCCTTCCTTATGTTGGGATCTATACAAAGGTCCAATCCATCGGATTTCACTTCATGAAATGTTTTTCTTTTTAGAAACCGGGGTTGTATGACTAGCTTCTCCTTCTCGGGGACATTAAAGGGATTGTATTAGTGAATAATAATGTTATTTCCAGAAGTTTCTCTATGGAGAGGTGGTATGCCAATCCCAATGGGTTTACTTTACTACTCCTACAGTGCCAATGCATCAACAAGGGGAATACACATACGATCTCGCATATCTACGGCACCCAAACAACCAGTTGAATCCATCTTAGTTGGTTGGTTAGTGTGATAGATTAGATACTCTCTCTATCCATTCGATATACATATGATACTCGCATCGAGACGTCCTTGCCATAGAATTTGGAACCTATGTCCTAACCCCTTTCACTGGCCTTTATGATAAGCCAGTCCAGAAGGTTTTCACCCCTAAAGGAAGAAAGGAGATGGACCCCAAGTTACCACCAAATGAGATTGATTGAGCTATGGATGCACTACCTGGGTCGGAGCAAGCAATAAGGTCGCTTGGATCGGACCTATTAAATGGATTTTATATCGAATGAAACATACCCTTTCTGATAGGTTCTCTATGATTGCCGGGTGGTGATTCAATAGATCCAGGTAGGTTTAGACCGCTGAACATCATTTGGACGGGCCGAGTCTATATGGGCTTAGGCCCATTTCGTAAGTGAGCAGTCTTTGGCAGGCCTGGAGATTTAGTTAAGGGGAGTAGAGGTCTAAAGCCCATGTTACACGGGTCGTGCACACTGGCACCGGGCCCGTTTCGTGAGGGCCACGCCCAAAGGCCCATTTTCTCAACATTTTCTTTTCCTTCTTCTTTTTTTGTTAACAAAATGAAGAGAACACATCAGGTTTGGTCTTGGAACGCCATGCTAACACCATGCTTAGCAAACCATGTTAGGACCGATCTTAAAACATCATGCCATGGGTGCGGTCACGGCTTCAAAGCCGGCTACATTCTTTCTCCGAGAAGGCAATTATAGAGCCTAGCCAAACCTCGCGAGGGAAGGGGGTCGGGGACGACGTTTCAAAGCTGTCAAGCAAAGAACCTTTGCTGCAGGAAGACGGTGATGGATGCCTTGTTCGGTATCAGGCTTGGTGATGTTTCGGAAGTGGATGGCAGAGTAGTAGAGATTCAAAGCATGACTCTCCCATCTCCATCATGATCGAAAATAGACCGCATGAGTGACAAAAGATTGGTCCTTGTGGTGAAATGTCAGACCGTGGTGTGTGCTTCTCGGGTGCTGCAATCACACAACAGCAAGAGTCCCTGCCATAAGCCCTGCTACGGTTGCATCTGATGGGAAAATCCACCATGAGCATTAGCCTTAACGAGCCGCTTGGAAAACCTCAGCAAAGAAAGAAAGGTAGGAGCAACGCGCAGACGAAAAGTTGTGTTCTCCACGGATGAAACCTCATGAAAGCCAAGAGAAGAGGAGCAGCGGCCATCCTCATCATTTCACAGTCATGCTGATCACGGTGTGCAGCCTCCTCTTCGGCAGACAAGTTGCAGCAGCGGTGTGAACCCGGCAGCAATGGAGGCCGACTCCCAGCAGCCGTTCCTTGCGGTTGTGAAGATCATCTCCCTTCGCGCTTTTCTTTCTTCTGTCAGTCGTTCCAACCGGTCCCTTTACTAGTAAGCCTCCATAGGGATCAAGCATTAAGGTTTGGCTGGAAAAATGGGTCCTTGATCAACTTCTCATAAACGTTGTTCATGGGGCATCGATTTGCAAGAAAGGGTGGACAAGACCTTACAACTAAATTGTTGTTTTCTACTGGCTGGCGTCCTTAGGAGGTCTTCTTCGAGATGTAATTTACTGCTAAACCTCCTACTTGACTGGCCCCAGAGGTCTCTCTCCCTTCACTCTCTCGATTGCACTATCATGGGCAGTTGATCTAATCAAGTCCTCTCTCAAGGCAGGACAAGAAGGCCGACCTGTCTCAACCTGGCTACTTCAATCACACTTGATTTCGTTCCGTAAAGCAGACAGTCGAGAAGATAGCCACTGAACATTTACCCCATCTGGAGTGAATTAAAAACTGTAACTTGAGAATCTTTTTAACTGCTTCTAGCTCGGGGAAAGAACCGTAACTATACTTACTCTTTTTAGATCAACAACAGCTTGTAACATTAAGAGAAAACTGAAAGCTGCTTTAACAAGAAGCACTAGCAGCAAGAAGAAATTGAGGTTTGTCGCGGGCCTCCTCAACTACACGAGATGGACATAGGCTTGCATTCAACTTCATACTGAACGAGAACTTCCGGTGCTGCTAGCATCCATGCTCTTCCCTCTCGATTTCGTTCACATGTGAGACTTGATTGATCTTGTGTTTGTGTTCAGTCAATGGTACCGACTTTGTGCTATAAGTTTCGTATGCCGCACTTTAAGATATTTATGGATAACTTTCTCCCGAATAAAGTGGTAGTCCACCTCTATTTGTTTCGTGCGAGCATGGAACACAGGATTAGAGGCGAGGGAGATGGCTGAAATATATTATCACACCAAATGGTTGGCACATGAAACAAAGGAATCTGTAAGTCTTTGAAGAGCATGCGAAGCCACGATAATTCAGCGGCAGTATGAGCTAAGCATCTATACTCAGATTCGGTTGAAGATCTGGCAACTGTGGCCTGCTTCTTAGCACACCAGGCAATGGGATTATTACCCATAAAAAGACAATAGCCACTAACCGACCGACGATCACAAGTATCACCTGCCCAATCAGCGTCTGAATAGGCAGTAAGAGTGAAAGGTCCTCTAGTGAACTGAATACCAAGTTGTAACAGTCCCTTTGAGATAAGGCAAGATACGTTTTACTGCAGTAAAGTGGTCATCTGTAGGAGATTGCATGTGTTGACAAACAGAGTTAACAGCAAAGGCCAAATCAGGTCTTGTAATATACTGCAGGGCTCCAACGATGCTTCTGTACAGAGATGGATTATGAAATGGAGTAGAAGAGACTGCAGCAGAGGACTGATTTTAAAGTTAATTGGAGAAGAGCAGGGCTTACAATTCAGCATAGCAGCTCTCTGGAGGAGATCCAACGCATATTTTTGCTGTGTTAAAAAAAGTCCACGATCATTCTTGTCTTGAGTACCTCAATGCCAAGAAAATAGTTCAAGTTCCCGAGGTTCTTTATAGCGGAGCACTTAATTCAGTGATTAGAGTGGAGATATAAGAGGTATCACTGCCAGTTATAATAATATCATCCACATAAACCGCAAGAATTGTAGTTCGCAAACTGTTAGTTTGAATAAATAACGAGGAATCACTACGGCTCATAAGAAAGCCTTTACTGATTAAAAAGCTATAAAACTTATCATACCAAGCGCGTGATGCCTGTTTAAGACCATACAATGCTTTCTGCAACTTGCAAACATAACCAGGCAGTGAGGTATCTTCATACCCAGGCGGTGAGGAATCTTAAGGGGAGGGGTTGGTAGTGAAGGGAAGTCCAGGGCTGTGTCTGATCAGCTTACTGGGAGAATTCCAGGCGAGGGAGTATTGGTAAGGTTATGGAGGAAAGAGGAAATAGGATTTTGGGCATCTCTCGTTGCTTCGGATGTTTATGAGAAAGAAGCTTCTCACAGATATTGACTTTTAGATAGATACCAGCATCGTATCTTAATTAGCAGTTTCTTGAACTTGGTTGCACTCGTAAAGCAGCTTAAGAGAGCAACGAAAGACGGAGCGGTGATATTTCATGACTAGCAAGTGGAGGATCATTCCAGGCTCTAATTCAGTCTCTGATGGCGTAGCTGATGTGTCATGCTAGGAAGCTGAGCTAGGGCATTTCTTCTTTCGGTTTAAGTGTTGTGAAAACCCTCCTCTCCGCTTCTGGCAGCATAGAAGGAAGCTTGGGGGAAAGGTCTAAGTGCAAGCATTGAGTCAAACTGATTCAGGTATAGCAATGTAGTTCTTGTCTCCCTTTCCTACCTAGCGCACTAGAATAGGTAGCATGGGTCAGTAATTAAGTAGTATAGCTAGGTCTTTGAGAGCTGGGTTCGTTTGTCAGTCAGTCTCGGTAGTTCAGTCAGAGCGACATCCGTGGCATAGCTCAGTTCCTTGATGGATAGATGCTAGTGTCGCTAGATCAGTCTAGTTCGATCAGTTGACAGTGGAGTAGTTCCGTCATAGCATGGGTAGCTCAATCATTCAGTACAGAGATGAGAACGCTACAGACATTCCTTGAAGACGAAAAGAAGGTCATGGGCTTTTATTTGTATGCCAGGTCAGGACGAAGGGAAATAAACTAGCCTAAAGTTGCTGATCGAATGTGAAGTACGAAGCGATCAAGTGGAAGTAGTGCCAGCGATAACCCCTCGACCAGCCACTATGTATCCATGGCCATTAGAGATGAGAAAGGGGCTACGGCAGTTCGTTATTCATACTCGTCATTTATATGGTTACAGATAGTCACATCACAGGGTTGCTTGGAAATGGAGAAGCAAAACAACAGCTTTTCTGTTGCCCAAAATCAAAATGGTGATCCCTAACTTCTTTTCCCGGGAAAGGGTGTCAGATCTATATAAAAAGAAAAAGAGCCCTTCCTTGGTCAAGGTGACAGGATTCGAACCTATGGCCCTCTGTACCCAAAACAGATGCGCTGACCAGACTGCGCTACACCTCGTCTCACCCCCCCGGAGCATATAGATCCACCCGATCGATGAAGACTTGAACCGAACTCGCCCATCCTTTTGGACACAGGGAGGCGAGAACCAATCCGAGTAATCAACCGCTTTTTTTAGAAAATCTGCCTCCAGCAAGATATGGCGACGCCAAAAAGCCGTAGAGTGCAGGAGCGAGATTTTTTGGCTTTTTCTTTCACTTGAATTTCCAAATTCGGCTCGCTCCCGGCTACGTGTCCTCATGACCCTTCGCCCGCTTAGAAGTGGATTCGAACCACTGACACAAGGATTTTCAGTCCTTTGCTCTAACCTGCTGAGCTACCTGAACCACTTTCCTAAAGTCTGTGTTTTATTCATCGAAGAGCGCCCTACCTTACCACTTGACTAGTAAGGGAAAAGTAAAAAAAAAACGCGAAACAGGCTCTCCGCTCCTAGTCACTAAGTAGTGCTATTTTGGGAACTCCGCCAAGAGGTTCTTTCTCTCACGCCCGCCCGTTCTGCCGGAGGAAATGGGATTCGAACCCATGATACAAGAAGATTGTATGTCGATTTAGCAAACCAATGCCTTAAGCCACTCAGCCATCCCTCCATGATCGGAATTGGATGTGCGGTTGGTTGCCCGAAGGGCTATCTGATCCGATGCCCGTAGCGCGCGTACTCTTCCTCTATCTATGAGCGAGACTCTATCCGGATCTGCCCAGCATCCAAGTCATCCCAATCTGCCAGGCGAGGCTCCCCACCACACTGAATGATGAACTTTGCGCCTCCAGGAGGGTCAAGCCAAGCCTGAATGGAATTCATATCTCCTTCGTCTAGTCGAGAAGGGGCTGTGACTCTTCTATTACATTACGGAGAAGTCCATTCTCGTCATGATCGATCTACGTCCTACCGTAGTGCCCCGAGAACCTTAGAAACCAAAGATAGCTTACTTTACTAAAGCGAAGGACTTGTTTTGAGATTGCACGAGCTAGCCAGCCGTTTTCTTGCTTCCACCCGCCTATCTGATCTTTTGAACAGGCCTTCAGCTTCAATCAAATAGGCCAGATATATATCGAGATTCACTCATAAGACAAGCGACTACAAAAATGGTGTATATAAGGTTTGTAGCACTGCAACCAGCCTCTATACCCGTCGAAGAGATGGATCCTCTGGACACCGAAGTTCGGGGCATCCCTGATGACTCAGAAGAGATAGAGCGGGGGTTGGTAGCTGTCAATAGCCCAGATGGAGATATAATGTGGGGAGACCCCGATCTCCATGAGGATGACGATTGGGAAGTGGTTACCCCAAAGCAAGAATTCGACGGTTCCGGTCACCCGTCGCGGACCACCTGAAATCAAAGAGAACAACAAAACCATTCCTCAGATGAAGACCAAGAGATTGCATCATGCATGATAGCGGTGGGCCCTGCTTTGGCAAAGAAAGAAGAAAGGCTAACTTCCCTTCTTCCTGTTCTAGAGCCGAGAGAAGAATGCACACTGCCTACCCTAATCGAGTTGCTTGAAGATTTCGAGAGAAGCCTTCCCCTTATCTCTACTCATTTGAGTGTGTGAAGCCCCCCCTTGTTCAGCCCGAAAAACCTTTTTTCCGGTCCCTCGGGAGTGATACGAGCGAATTAGGATACGCTCGTAAACTTTTTGAGTCAAAAATCTTTAACTTGCTAAACAATCCATTTTGGTCCGTTATCGGTGACTCAAATCGTCGGGTACTTCGAATCGAGCGATGATATTCTCGGGCTTCTCCCTGAAGCTAGGAAAGAGAGCTACTAGGAAGCAAGTATTCAAACCTCGGTTGAGGTATAAGTATGACCGGTTCTGGAAGATCTATCTTTCAATGAAGAGAAAGCCTTATGCTTAACACATGCAAGTCGGAAGCGAGCTACTATCTTATTATAAGACAGACTGGTTTGCATTGGTAGCTATGCTTAGCGTCGACATACTTTTTTTTTCTTTCTTTCGCCAAACCCTAACCTAACTTCGAAGAAAGCCGGTAACCTCCCGCCTCGTGATCTAAAGAAGAAGCTTTCATCTCCGGCACCCTGGAACCATTTGAGTCTCGTACCAAAGCTCCTATCCCTGCCACTTTAATCGGGCAAGCATCTTCTCTTTCTTCTGATTCTGATATGAGAGGAGGAGGACCACAGGATCCGCTGCAACTAGAAGTCGATCATCTTGTCCCCGCTCCCTTTTTATTTACTCGATCTCGGTATGCCCCTTCTCTTTAGTTAGCTTCGTGGGAATCCCGGATCTCTTTCTTAAGCTTCCCGCCCTGCTCCTGATTCCGTTCCCGTGGCACCTTTCTCCGGCCTGACGCCCTCTTCAAGCTTGCCTGCCCTCAGTCTCCACTCCAGCTTTAGTTCTTTCCTTTATTTTCATTTTCTTTCCTTGGGATGTCTTGCCCTAGGGAAGGTACTTTTTAGTTAGATTGATCCTATCCTATCTGCTTCTTAGCTTAGTCGAAAGCTAGAGATTGATTGCCTTTCACTCGAAGTCAAGCAAGTTTCCTCGGTCTATCCCCCCTTTCCCACATTAAAGAAGTTAATAGACGAGGGGTGACGTGGCTTAGCTGGTAAAGAGGTAGACGGAGAGGACTGAGTGTCAGGGTTCTTCCCCGGGCATTTCCCGTTCCCCTACAAAGGAAGGGAGATGTCGCTACAGCTACTACTAATATGAGAGTAAGACTTGGCCCGGATCGAAGGATATGAGGGAGGAGACTTTCGGAAGAGGTGAAGCTTACTCGAATGAAAAGAGAAAGCTTTGTCTTTCCTCGTGGGGTGGAGGACCAGGAGTCCTAAAGTCTTTCTTTTTTCGATTTCAGGCTTTTTGGGGACTGAGTCTCCGGGTCTAGAACCATTGCCATAGAATTTCTTGGTGTAAGCCTTGTAAGCTTTCCATTCCAACTCTCTCCTAGTCTTTCCCGTGTGTGTAAGGGGCTCTTGTAGGTCGATTGTTGTCTGATTGTTGTTTTCGATGTATTCGAGTTGGAAGTAGGGAATGCGGTTGTGGTTGCAGGTGGAGGTGACGAGCCCCGCCTTCCATTCGTTCGAAGCTCTCTCTCTACTCAGCCTCGCAGCTACGCTAGTAATCTGCTCAGGACCACCTCTGTCACCAAAGTAGCGTAGCCCACGGTGAAACCGTAGCGGCCTATAGTCGGAGCATGCAAACATCTCCTCACCCACGTCCTCTGGATCTATGACCTCTAGACTGTACCAGTCAACCACAACTACCAGTCTAGCAGCCAGCCGAGTCATGAGCGAACCGAAAGGGTAAGAGCGTAACCTCTTGGTAGCCCGGACGCGGATAATAATCGTGTCCATCACAAACCCTGCTATGTCCAACTGTCTCCCCGAAGCTAGAATAAACAAAGCAAAGAAAGGTAGGGAAGGGACATCGTACCACTGAGTCGGTCGCGGGTACAGTATCCTGCACAATACCCTATGCCACACCCTGTACTAGGGAGGATTCGATAGCACTTGCAAGAGACTGGAGACTGAACGAAGGCACACTGAACCTTGAAAGCAGATTGGTACTGGACAACTAGGACATCTAATGCACTGATAGTAAGCATTCCATCTAAACTCTGAACTTTCTTTCTGTCCTTAACCGACTCAAAAGGATACGGGAAAGCCTAGGAATGGCTGAACTTAACCCAATCTTCGCAAGAAGAGGCAATGTCAATTGTATCTGTGCTCCATTAGGCTGGATTCGCTTGCCTTGCCTTACTAGCAAATGTATCTAGCCTTTGTAGGTACATAAACAAAGAACGAAAGAAGGAAAGCACCATGTGCAGATCTCTCTTTAGATGCCAAAGCCTACAGCTTTCTTATCTTACCCTAATCGAATAGCTTGTTGAACTTCAGGAAAGGATTTCTCCTCAAAGACGGTTGATTCCAAGGGCGGGGAAGGTGTGCTCGCTGGAAAGGCGCGCTGCAAGCGCAACCCTAGCTTTGTTTGCTTTTCGGTATTGCTTTCTTAGCCGTGCTGTGTTCTCTTTCTTGCTGAGTTCTTTCTAGAACTGTGCTAATAAAGCACAGGGCTTCTTTTTTCTATTAAGATTTTGAATCAAAAACTTTCCTCCCTAAGCTAATGATGAAAGTCATTCTCATTCTGCTTGAAGATGGGGGATTTCTATATATTAAAAGCGAATAGTGCTTGCAAAGGAAGTAAGTGAGTTCCAGGCTGTCATTCGTCCAACCAAAAAAATCTTCCTGTTCCGCATGTTCCTCCTCCGAAAAGGCCTGGCTTCAATTGACATTACCTTTCCTTGCTTTTTACCTTTCGTATTCGGAACCGACAATCGGAAGAACAACAGGAACAGGTCTCTTGTCACTCTCCCCTCGCGCCACTAGTATTGAATGGTCCACTGTTAACTTGTTAACTAAAGGCATAAGCAACTGGATCCCATCGCTCCCTTCGGTGAAAGAAGCCTATTGTCGCACAATCGACCTCTAATGCATGATAATAGTCTAACTTTTAAGGCTTCTTATAAGCCTTATACTGATTGTTACAATAATAAGTGCTAAACCTTTCTTCAGACTTATATAATCTTAGGTTTCTCACCGAACGAGGTCCCCTTCCAGCTCTGATTGACCACTTCCAGTATAGGGCTTGTTTTCCTTCGCTACCATTCCTGGCTAAGCGAGGCTTAACCGAAGGAGAAGACATGGCTTCGCCACTTTTGACTCGTTAGGGAAGCTTTCTCCCCGGCAAGCAAGTCTCCCCTTGAAGGGTAAGACCTCTCAATGATAGCCCCTTCAACACAAGCTTAATTCCCTTTCTATGCCCATGGATGTGTACAGAAAAGATGAGTTTTTGAACGATAGCAGGTACCTTTAGCAGAAGTAGACCGGCACGAACCAAGCAAGAAGGAATGAAGTCAGGGAAAACCCTTTCTTTTCACCAAGCAAGGAGCTAACTCGCAAAGTAGGTATCCTCTGAAGTGGAATAAGTAGGTGCTGCTCGAAGAGGAAAGAAAGAGAAGTTGTTATGCCGATTGTAGGACGAGATCGAGACACCTATCTGAAAGCGGGGAATGGTTTCTTCCGGCCTCGTGCCATCTCATAGACAGGAACCAAGGGGCCAGAGATAGCTATCCAGCAATGGACAGTCTCTTTCCGAAATTAGCTTACTTCTAGTGATTCTTACCTGGGGGCTACATCCTTTTATCATTATAAAAATAAGAAAGTTCGATCCATTAGGTTCTTCGATTTGTCTTATACCTTTGGCACCCTTGGTTAAAAGGGGCAGATAAATAGTTTAGGCGAAATAGAATCAAGTCTCCTTACTAGGTGAAGCTACAACAGATAAATTAGAGGAAATCCATTCCATTCAAAAGAAGGGGAGCAAGACGGGCACTTGGTTGCCACCTTATTCGATTTGCCTGGAAAGGCTTTTCCATTTCTTTCCCAGCTGGATAACCTGAATATGAGTTACCCATATGCCCACCTGTTCTTTAAGTGCCTTCCTCTCATCTGCCTGTAACGAGAGCGTAAGCCGCAATTGAAGTTCGTACTTATTTAATTTAGGACGAGAAAGACATATTACTAGCTTTTGACCTAGAAGCTGACAGATGGATTGGCCTTGCCTACTTCAATGACAATGCCTGGTAAACATGTAGAAAAGACAGTTTAGAAGGCCTTTAGGGGCGTCATCCAACTCGAAATCTCGTAAGAGAAGAAAAAGACGCCCAAAAGTCCCATGTCTTTCTTGGTTGGACCAAGCGATTTCCGACATCCTCATTTTTAGAGCAAGAAGCGGAACTACAAGAAAGCTTTCTTTATCTTTATTTATGGATAACCAATCTTTTTTCAAATATAGTTGGGAGACTCTCCCCAAGAAATGGGTCAAAAAAATGGAAAGATCGGAACATGGTAATAGATCTGATACCAATTCGGATTACCTATTTCAATTGTTGTGCTTTCTTAAATTTCATACCTATACAAGGGTTCAAGTTTTGATCGATATTTGCGGAGTTGATTATCCCTCTCGAAAACGAAGATTTGAAGTGGTCTATAATTTACTTAGTACTCGGTATAACTCACGCATTCGTGTACAAACCAGTGCAGACGAAGTAACACGAATATTTCCGGTAGTCAGTCTATTTCCATCAGCCGGCCGGTGGGAGCGAGAAGTTTGGGATATGTTTGGTGTTTCTTTCATCAATCATCCGGATCTACGCCGTATATTAACAGATTATGGTTTCGAGGGTCATCCATTACGAAAAGACCTTCCTCTGAGTGGATATGTGGAAGTACGCTATGATGATCCAGAGAAACGTGTAGTTTCTGAACCCATTGAGATGACCCAAGAATTTCGCTATTTCGATTTTGCTAGTCCTTGGGAACAGCGTAGCGACGGATAATTCAGAATCTGAATAGGTCCAGTCCAGTGTCGGACAAATCAATAGGAAATGCTATTTGCTTTGTAAGAATGAACTTCACTTCATTGAAAGAGTTTCACGGGAGTCTGATATCATTGATAAATTGGAAGAAGTGTTATCGAACGATTTCCTGCAATTATTCCCAGTATGGAATGAGTAAAGAATCAAGCTACAAGTCTCGATCTATACAAAAGGGTTTTTGTCTTTCTTTTTTTTGTTTCATTGATAGCAGAAGAGCCTTACTCTTTAGGGGCGCTAGCGCTTTACTAATAGAATATCAAGTCAAGGGGCCTGAAAAACGTAAGATAAGAGGCTGCTACTCTAGGCTCGCTTCGCTTCTTCGACGCTCCGCCCCTTAGACTAAAGCGCTAACGCGCCTTATATTTTCTAGTAAAGCAACCTTTCGCGCTAGGCGCTCACGTTTTTTGTCTGGGTGGAAGCTGGCGGTATTTTCCATTAAGTAAGCTTGCCGCATACACAGAATTGGGATCTCTCTCGCATGCAACTCTTTCTAGCGGGAATGGGCGGAACCGAGCGGGCTGATTATTTCGAAATTAAATAACCCTTTTTTTTTTCTTTCTTTTTCTCATATTCATATAAGTAAGCGTTGGTTGGTAGGAGCGGCGGGATGATGATGAGTATATAAACAAAAAAGACCAAAAAGAAGAAATGGCAAGAGACATTTTATTTCGATAGAGGAAATAACCATGTGGAAAACAGGGCAGGTATTCTCTACAATGACACCCGTAGACCAATTGAAAGGGATGTAGCGCAGCTTGGCCGTTTTGGGTACAGTACAAAATGTCACGGGTTCCAATCCCGTCATCCCTACCCTTCTCCTCTGGGCAGTAACGAGGAATCCATTAAGATCAATTCAAATTGGACATAAAAAATCTTTTATTTAATGAGACTATATGCATACAAATTTTTGGTAAGTAAGAAAATCATCCTTTTTTCTTTACAGTCGTATCTACTGTGATGTGATAAGAAAACGCTCTTAGTTCAGTTCGGTAGAACGTGGGTCTCCAAAACCCGATGTCGTAGGTTCAAATCCTACAGAGCGTGATTCCGAATCAGCAGACCCCATTACCGAGATATGACAACTCTTTTTTAAAGAAATAGTCAAAAAAATGAATCCATTTTCTATTTTGGAAGAACAACGACCAACTAACACTTTTACTTTAACTTATGATTCAAAAACATTAATTGCACATAATATATCGAATGAGAAGAAAAGGAAAGAAGTAAAGAACTGAAGCTGACAGATCGAGATTGGAGTGAAACAAGAAAAAAGAAGCTTACCAGGGCCCGCGGTAAGGCATGAATCAATGCAAGTGGACAGGCAGCAGCCATCCAATCCAGCTTTAAAGAAAAGAAGCCAAAAAGAACAGAAAGAAGTCTACGAGCGCCTATCTCTTCTCTTATCCACGCATATCGGTCTTTCTCCGGCTGCTCCAGGTAGTGCTCTTGGCTACTGCTTGCTTGGGACATTCTCTACTTACGGCTCTCAGCGGCACCCTCATTCTATCATAGATCGTAACAACCAGGCCCAGAAAGGTTGAAAACAAGAAATCGAAAGACTTAGATGAGAGCCTCGTGACCTCCTCTGAGTGCTATTCCCATCGTCAATTCTCTCATTCATTCACACGAAGGACTAACCTCTCCCTGACGGTCTGTAATGTACCGCTAACCCTCATTCTATTAAAGTAACCTTTAATCCTCTCCTTTCCTTAAGAAGACCATCCTTAGAACACGGGACTCGTGAGACAAGAAGACAGATCTTTCATAGCAATCGAGCGCTTGGGCAGCTGGATCGAAGGGCAAGCGGAAGGTAGAACCTCTACTTTGATGACAAGAAATGGAAAGAAGGATGCAATCGCGAATCTCTTTCTAAGAACCGGGGCCCTTACTCATCCAGCACTCGAAGATATCTAAATAGAAAGGGATGCTCTCGCCTAATAGAAGCCCTAGCGCCTACTTCCTTGATTACAATTACAAGAAAGGAAGATAAGGCATCAGTGCAACGGAGAAGAAGCCTTTCCAAGATTAGAAGGAAGTGTAGCTATCCAAAAGAGCGTCGGAAGCTATACAGTCCTCGTCTATTGTGGTATGAAGCGTCTGCCTACCGTCACTATAGATAGGGATAGGATAGACAAAAGATGAACGAGACCTGGATATATCTGTCTCGGCGCTTCCATGTAAGATCCTTAGCGAAAGCACCTATAGATCTGCACACCGTCCAAACTGCCTTTTGGGAATAGTTCATGCCGTGTGTGGATCGAACTCCAAGCAAGGGCGGTAAGGCGCTGTGGTCAATCTTCAGATATGGAGTAGGTACCGAACCGGAGTCAGAGTCAGCTGCGGCATTTCATTCAGTCAGCTTGGCTTTTTCTATAGTTTGCCTTTTTGTTTTGTCTACCTTCTTTAGTCAATGTCGCATTGGTCCATTCCGCTTAGCAGGCGTCTATGTTCATCGACTGGCATTCCGTTAGATTGACTTAGGCTTAGAACTCTGGCTCTACAAGAAAGGAAAGGGTGGCTATCCACTCCTCGATGAGGGTGACAATAACAACACTTGAATAGAACCTCTCTTCAATTGATTTAAGAAAGCTAATTAGCCAGAACTAGATTTAAACTATGAGCTACCCCCCCCCCGGGAAGGGATCCAAAAAGACTCATACGCTTGATGAACAGACAAACCCTCTCTCAGACGGACGGACCATAATTTGGGATTCCCATAAGACAGGGACTAATCCAAATCTGTTGCCTCACTCTTTGTTGTTGCATCGAGCAGATCATTGCTAGTGGTGCCATAATACGCCTATGGGCTTTACACTAATCTAGTTGTGTCAGACGGGTAATCGAAGAGGTGAAGCAATTCTGATTCGATAGGTTTGAGAAGCGACGAAGTATGGGCATCCGTTTAGAGAGTTAAGGCGGCAAAGTCATGAACCCCAGGGAAATCCGCCGATTGGTCATCTTAAGCTTCTTGTTTGATCGGGCAATTTAAAATTTTTATGATAGAAAAAGAATCTTCTTCGATGACTCTCTTCCACTGGTACCATCCCATCTTGCTCTCGGTAAGTCAGTCAATAGCGGCTACTAAGACTATGGTTGTATAGGACGTATGAGGAGTCTCGCTCTGTAGCCTAGTTGATCTCTACCATTGGGCCTATTTGCCAACTGCTAAAGCGTAAATCAACCCAAGCCGAAGAGCCTTCTTCTTACCTTACACCTACCAAACCTATCTGGTTTTTGGCGGCCAGACAAATGTCTGTGAAGGGGGTGTTCCAAAAAGAGTAAGCTCATTCTCAAACAAAGTCCCATATTCACCCATCGCACTAGGATAGCTTGCATCTATTAGTAGTAAGCTTTTCCACCCACCTACCCGAACGAAGGCACCGGCTCTCTCTAGCGCTAGTGATCTATGGCTCTTAGGCCCCCAAGGGGGTATTCCATGCTTGACTGAATAAGAGCTTTTCACTTTAGAGGTTCCATATGCTCATCAATCACAATTGTACGTACTAGCGAACAAGAGAGAATCAACAACTGGTACTTTTTGGTTTAGCTCTATCGGTGAGTCTCCTAAATCGAATAGGTGAATAATAGCAAGAGTAGCTACAGATTTCTCTCTTAGGGTCGGGGCGTGGACTGGGGAAAGACTTGACTTAGACTACAGCTCTTGGGCACCTGCCATCATCGGCGAACGACGGAGCTTACCCGCGGCCATTGTCAAGGAACGATATCTCTTAAAGAGCCCTTATCAGACAGGAGATCTTGCTTTTTCTTCCTAATGAATCCTAAGACCCCCGCCGACTGAGAAATCCTGCATCAAGAGAGCCGGCCATCTAGCTGCCATTAAGCTTTTCCTATTGGGATTTGGAGAACGTCGAATCAGAGAATCTCTTTCACTCCCGGCTGAGTCAACAAGACTTGTGACAACAGACGGAAGAGCCCATCTTTTCTCTATGGTCCGGGCATTGAGCACAGGGATGAAAGTTGTTCAACAAATCAACAAGAGCGGAGTCGTTCACAACTATCTTCTCTACCTAATCCACTGCTCGAGCTAAGCGCAGGGCTTCTTCCTTGCAACAGCGGAGAACAGAGCAGCAGCAAGACCATCATATTGAATAGTATCGGATTCTATTCTGTATCAGAAGGACAGTGTAGACCCTTGAGTACGAAAGTAGGCTCTTTCTTTTACTAGGCTATTCTTCCCATTTCGAAAGAGGAGTTCCCAGATACCGCACCACTATTCTATTAATAGACCTTCCCGCCAATCCCAGGGGCGTAGCGATAGAAAGTTTGTCAAAGCGAGGGATGGGGGAATACACAAGATCTTGATTTGTCTCAGCCGCTCTCCCCAGGGCAGAATCTGTTTGATATCGCCGATACGTTAGTTAGCTTTCGTTTAGTAGCTTCATGCCACTCAAGCACAGCGAGGGGATCGGAGAGGAGCAGCATTGGGAAAGTCTGATTCAATGAAAGCCCTTTTGCCAGCGTAGATGAATCTTCTATCCAGATCTAATTTCGACCCGTCTTCCAATCCAAGACACCTTCAACCAACCGTAGAGATCAGGGTTGAGATATCAAAGTCGACCTCCTTGTCAGGTCAGATAGATGCCTGGCATAGAGAGATGCTTAAAACATCATTCTCTGACTGAAAACAGAAGCGACGAAGCAAGGAGCTTAGCGTACCGTTTTTGACTACCTTCTCTGTCATGTCTGAGTTCTAACATTCTAGGGAATCCGTGCTTTGCTTTGTCAATGTCACTTTCAATATGCTGAACACATACAAGTTTGATCATTGGCCATATAGAGAGATTATATACAGTGTGCCGTTAGGGAGGAGAACTAAATTGAATAAAGGAATTCGTGTTTACTACTGATAGTGATAGGACCGGCGGTGGAATAGAACTAATTAAAGAAAGCCCTTTGAAAGCACATCTTTTCTTTAGCATCTAAAAGTTGAATGATGAAAGAGATTCCTTTGATTTCACCCTTATAAGCTTGCTAGGTAGCCCCTCTTCCCAGGACTGTGACTTGTTACCGTCCTAGCTACGCTAGGGTTAGGGAACAGCACCCTAGTATACCCGACCCAATTCACCGAATAGTTAGCGCTGGCTTTGGTTCAACTCCTCGCTCAGGAAATCCAGAAATGGATGACATTTTTTTGGTCTTTTATCTTTTGCCCGCCAGCTCTTTTTCCACTTGGCTAGGGCCGACGCGACGTATCAGAGAGAGAGAGAAAAAAGACCTTTCCCGTTGTTTGATACAGGGGCAGCCCGCAAGATATGGCCTTTCTTTTTCAACTGTCAAAACCTTGATATCTTCATTCCTTACTCCATCGTTTGCATCAAGAAGAGCATACTCTCTTTCGAAGATCGCTGAAAGGGTAAACTTTCTATGCTTCCTTTGGAGAATGGTGGATATCTTAGGCATTGGTGGGGCTTACTGACTTATATTGATCCCGATCTACCTATGCTTCAAACCAAGTACCGTAAAAAGGGTTTCTAACCCGCGAGCTTTTACCTATAAGTGATGGGAGTGGCCAGAACACCGGTTGATTTAGTGATTTACCCATCCAAACAAGTGGATCTATCGCGCAGCATCACTATAGAGGCGAGAGAGACGTATAAGTGCCCCGCCCCTGTAATTGGCTCGGGATCCGTATGGGTGGGCACTGGATATAATGCTGCTGACTGTGCTACCTTTGCTGAAGTTTGAGCCGAAAATGACTTTGTTTTTGTCGGATATTGTGTCAGCTAGAGATGCCCCTAGGTTCGACCTGCAGTTTCTCCGATATAGGTCCTTTCTTTCCGCCGGCTTTTTGTTCACAAGGAGGCTTCCCTGACCTGGCTCTTTGCCTGATTTATGCTTTTTTGGACGCTGCTCTATAAGCGCTACCGGTGATGCTGGTTCAACTACTGGGTTTGCAATGAGATCTGAATATGCCGGAGTAAACTGCAATTTCTGCTTAGTTTCCCGGTCAACAAAGTCCATTGGCGCGGGATCCGTATCTGGAGGCCGTGATACTGTTTGTGCTGCTTATTATGTATGGTAGTGGTAGTGGCTCTGCCTTTGTTTTTTAATAATCAGCTATTGGAAAACCTTGATCCAGAACCGGAGCAATTCCTTCTTTTTCTGTCTTGGTCACGGGCCTACCCCTACTCGAAAGGAAGTGAAGAGCAATGCCTTTGACTTAGTCTACCTCCTCACCCCTATTCCCTTTATCGGTCTAAGCCAAAAAGAAGAAAGCTTTCGATTCAATCCGTCTTAGCTCTTGTCTAAGGATTCGAAGCTGGCGAAGTAGTAGAAGTCGTCTCAGGCTTGTGGTAACTCTCTGCATTTGGTGGTGCTCCGCCGGGCAGTCCCCTGAGTTCGGCCGATGCTTGCTTTGTCTTTCTAGGTTCCGCCTTAGATTCAATCCCGCAGAAAGATCTTTATCCTTAGCTTAGCCCTTTACGAAGATATAGCTTGCTCACGCCTACCTAAGAAAGGGAGCTGCTAGTTCTAGGGCCCTAGCGCGAAAGCCAGCCCTTGCGAGGTAGGCTAAGCTAGAGAAGTAGGGAAGTCCTTTCTTCACGCGCATGCCTTTGAGTGCTTACCTCGACCCCTAAAGAGAGAGACCCGAAACTTTTCACATTTAGAAAGGACATTCCGGACGAATCAATCATTAGCAGAAGGAAAGAGCGGAAAGGCCTTTTTCGATAGAAGATGAGACGAAAGAAAGGATCACGACAAAAGAATAATGACGAGGCCAACTGGGATTCAAAAAGTTACCTTCCTTGAACCGCTTGCCAGCCTATCCCTATATAGAGTCCTTATATTTAGATATATATCCAAAGTAAGCGTAAGCCTCCACCTAGCTAGAGGCATGAAAGAACCCGGCAAGTTCCGCATCTAGGATTATTCTGTAATCACACCCGGCGATCCTTAATAGCAAGATTTTTGATTCAATCTGGTCCTAAGGGGCGGGGCTAGCGGGTAAGGCAAAGGCAAAAGGGGTATCAGCAGTTCGAGGAAGAGTTCCATAAGGGGGTTCCCCACAAGCGTTCTATAGAAGGGTTAAAAAGGAGCTAATGGGCTAAAGGGCAGACTCTCAGTAGTAAGACTCACTCTAACGTGGTGGATAAGGCGCTAACAATCTCTAGTTCTTATCAGTGCTTCGATGGCGATCCAGATGAGCCAACCAACGAGTAAGAGTCCCTTCAGACTAGCAGTTTATAATCAAGCAGTTGATTCGGGCAAGTTAGTTTGACAGCAAGCTGACAAGGGAAAGAGACGTCAGCTAATCTAGCTTAGATCTTATCTTATAAAGCTTAGGAAAGTGGTGCCTTACGCCTTTTTTCGGCAGGATAATATGAATATAGATAATTCCCTGAGAGGGCTAACGATAAGAGAGCTTCGACGAATCCGCACTTGGCCTTTGTTTCCCTGGGAACCTGTTCCATTTTCAGTTTTGTTTGAAGGTAAGCCTTACCGAGACCCGTACATACAAAGTGTAAGCAATCTTTTTAAGGGAGGTAGGAGTTCGTTACAGGGAGTGGTGCTAAGGTTTTCATTCTAGCGCAAAGTCTTTATTTTGATTGTGATAGTAGGTCTAGGAGGTTTTGAGGATATGGATACGAGCAAAGAAAGAGGGTTTATCCTTGGGGTTTGACCATTGTGAGTTTAGGGTAATCCTGTTGAAAGCCTATCTAGTTCTATTTAAGTTCTCAGCCATTCAGTATGAGTTGGATTCCTTGGTGTGATGCTCAGGTCTTCTTTAAGCGAGTGTGAAGTTCAGTGCCTTTTTTAAGGTGAATGGAATGCTAAGTGCTTCCCCTTCCTTTCGAGACCAGGTGAGCTTTTTTTTGAAGGGGCAGTTCATTTTCAAGCTAGGTTAAAGAGCAATCCTGTGCTGTGATAAAGTAAGTAAGTAAGAAATAGAGATAGATATAAAATAAAGCTTAGACCAGCAGGCGGCCAGTAAGGATGAGATTTTATAAAAGCAGGCGCAAGTGAGAGTTCAATATTTTAGTGCTAAGAGTGACATAAAGAAAGAAGACGACATTCGACATTCATAGTTACTCGCACGTAAAAGCGAGTTTTCCTTTTATTTAAATATTTAAAGGAAAGTCAGCTATTTTTTTTTTTCTCGGGGCCGTCACTTATTCTGTTCAGGGGGAGATGAAAGACAAAGAAAGAGATCGGGGGACTTTATGATCGGAGAAAGGAAAGGCGCGTGGTTGGTGTATCACTGGGTCGGTGGGGGAACCCGTAGGAAGGGGGGACGACCCGACGAATTCACATCAGAAATCGCCAACATGAACACAAACTCAATCTTGAATTGCGTATAGAAAGAAAACGAACCACTTCTATTCTCGGAGCTGAAGTATATGAAGAATGGCTTGTTGGTCCCTTTCGTCCAGTGGTTAGGACATCGTCTTTTCATGTCGAAGACACGGGTTCGATTCCCGTAAGGGATAGGTACGTGTTCTCGGCCGCTTTCAGTTAGTGTGAATTGCTGAGTCTCGCTATCTGGCTGGAAAAGGTGGTCCGGAAGCTTCCTTTCTCCCAGCAAGCAAGACGAGATCACCACTTCTCTCAGTAATGGACTTTATTGAATTCTTCCTTAGTCTTAGATGTCCTTTCATAGATTCTCGAACCTCCGACAGACAGAATCCAATCCCCATTGCATGCGTTCTTTCCCACCTAAATACATAGTTCCGTCTATGGAGCCCAAAGCTCCAACCATGGCATTAAAGTAAGCAGTGACGTTGGCCTAGTCTCTCGCCCAGCCTTCTTCAGTGGCCAAGTTGAAGCGTTCAACGGTTCTTCGGCCTACCACCTTTCTTTTTTTTTTATGTTCTTAGAAATTTTTTGATTTTGGTTGCTAACTCAACGGTAGACGGCGTGCGGCTAACATCTTTCTTTTGTATGAAGAAAGGGATTTGTTCATACCATCGGTATAGTTTGTAAGACCACGACTGATCCTGAAAGGAATGAATATGAATGGAAATAAAGGGGGGAGAAGGTAATGAACATTACATTAAGAAAAGGTTCGCTTCGCTCTCAACCGCTACCACTAGCCGGAAAGGAAAGTCGGTTTCTTCTGAGCTTGCTTGCCGACAATTTGATCTGCGACACTTGTACCTCCCGCTTGCCAATAAGCTATAGTCAACTGAACTTTCACTTCACTCGCAAAAAGAATTCTGCATTGAACTTAGGTTTCAGTTCCTTCTTTCTGATCCGCCCTAACGTGCTCCCTCTATCTCCGAACTAAAGGACAGGAAGGTTCTCTCTTCTTAGGTGCTGGCTTTCGCTTTCCCAGAACAAAAGAACAAGGATTTATACGACCGGCCCTAGTCATTAACCTAGCATCTTTCTTTAACTCATAAGATAAGATAAGAAGAGTCTAAATTACTTACAAATCTTCCCTATCCATACAAACCAGAGAGTGCGCTTCTTTCGAGGCCCCTTCTTCGAATTGTTTCTCTTTGGGGTTGGGGCCTGGGCCGGTTCCAAACCGTCTCTTTCTTTTCTGTATGTGTACGAGAGGCGGGACGGACCCGTGACTTCTGCGTACCACCCAGGGATAGCGACTGAAGACAAGGGGTTCTGTCTCCGACATAGGAAGGAGTCTTATAAACGTTAGCAGTCTAGGTTCCAGTCGTACTTTCTGCTATCGACACAGACAGTGGCAATCGCAGCTGCATTTCTCGAGAGGTCTCTTCCCATCATCAAACCTTACCAGCCCTTGACATATGAGGAATATCGCGTGAGTGAAAAGCCATCTGAGTCGAGATCACAGCCTTCTTTCTAGCCCTGTGCTAAAGCAAAAGGGGCCTCCTTCTAAATGAAAAAAGACTTGTCGGAAAAGATCGCATTTTTTTTTTGGACCGCAATTACAATGGGAAGGCATCCCGAAACATGGTGAGAATCTTCCTTCCATTATGAAGATTCATTTATGAATTCTGAACGTTCATCTCTCTTTTAGTAGTAGTCGGAGTACTGGGGAATATCTTATCGTCAGAGAAGTCAAAAAGGAAATGCCAACTTTCCTTTCCCTCCTAAGCTCCTCATTTCACACAATAAACTCTTTTCCGACATTTCTTTACTTCACTCGCTTTCGAGTCGACGAAGAAAAGAAGATTAACAACACCTTATGGAGATAGCTTGCCTTCACTCTCACAGCTTGTGTGCCGTGGAAGGGGAAGGTCTTGCTTTGGTCAAGATGAGAGAATCGTGATGAAACCCTCCATTAAAGAGGTGCCTGTCGTACAGCTCAAAGTCATACGGCAAATAGCTCCGCCTCTCAGCTGCAAACAGCCTTACCTTAACTGGAAACCGATCACGGGAGCTGGTTTAGTGATTGCGTCAAAGCCTTTCGTTACTGTTGGGATGGGAAGGTCGACCCGGCTCTACCTATCGGAGCCGTTACGCTATCTTGCTTGTGGAAGGCGAAATCAGACAGCGCCCTGATCACAGAATTGCTCCACGATTCTCTGTTGAGTGGGGACGATTTCGAGCCTAGCGAAATGATATAAGCGTTCGCCGTCCTAACCTAAAGGTGTCGAAGGATGTCCAGAGGCGAAGTTCTGGCGGGGTCCGGGCATAGTGCTAACCAAACGGGCTTCATCTTAGGCTTGCCACCTAAGGAATTGGTTTTAGTGAAACAAGCAGAAAGTTTGTTATCGGCGGATGACGACTCCTAAGGCTTCGATCAATGGTAGAGATCCGATCCTTCTAGTGAGGAGATGGCCTCTGGTCGTGCGGGTAGGTTGCAAGAGGCTAATGCCGAGTCCATAATGTCCGTGATAGAAGAGTGGCTGCTGGGTGCAGATCTCGTACTTCGGTTGAAGTTTTGCAAGGAGCTCTCGCGATCGGCGCTCAGCAACATCAAGATCTGGGTGGCGCGATTGTTGATGCTGTTGATTCCGACACTCATGGTACTGAAGATGCAAATCCTCAAGAGCTGGGTGCTACGGTTACTGCTGTGACTGACGACTTCACGGATGCAACCATTCATGCTGATTCAGCTAATACAGTTGGGTCTGGTTCTCTTGGGCCGTCGGTAGGTCTGGGTATGAAAGAAGTCACGAATCAAGTTGATTCGTGCAGCTCCCCGTGGACCCCTCTCACATGCGCCCAAGTAACATGCTGGTACGGGCGGGCACCAAAAGGGAAGTGATTGGTGTTGTTGAGGAGGTGAAAATAAGTCATATAAGAGCGTCTGAAGCACGTGATCTGGAGTGAGAGGACCACGTCCTTTTCCTTAGATTAGATTATAGAAGCTACTGTTGGGACTGGGCTTTTTGGTATCTTTCAAGGCTTATGACGCTTTAGTGAACATTTACTTAATTGGGGCTATTCTTTATTCTTATAGGGTTACACTTGTTATAGCTAAAAAGACAGGAGTCAAGTAGACGGACTAGAAGAGATCCTTATGGTAATCGAGTGCCCTAGGCTTTCCTCGAAGCTATCTAACCCCCAGCTATCTATACTCATCTTCCCTAAGAGCTTTCTTTCTTGCTTTGTCTTCTGTCTCTAGAACCATCTGTCTGTCTTAAAACAACCTATCTGTGGTCAGTCTTTCTTAATTAAGGAAGATAGGAGTTCGTCGGGTCTTGTACAGGTATAGGCAAGATGTGATTCCCTGCTTTTTAGCTGCTGGAACTGTTGTATCAGTTTCTTTTCTTGTGAAGTCAATCCCTTCTCTCCAATTCACCTTTCCCAACCCTTGAGTGTAGGGCTTACCTTCTATATTATATCCTAGTGACTCCGGCCTTGGTGGCGTACTTCCTTGTCAGAATGACATTCAGCTTCCCTTGGAGCTCACGCGGAACAGACTGAAACTGAAGCCTATCAGTCTTGCATCGGCTCGGAGCTCTTTCTCCGCTCACTCACTGTCTATAAGCAAGGGTAGGAGAAAGGCATCGTCAAATAAGGAACATGTTAGCTCGATTTCCTTAATAAGGTAGACTGCCGATATCGACATTTGCTGGTAGCGGAAGAATGAATGCCCGGTAACAAAGGAAGGGTCAAAAAGCCCTTGTGGTTGTTGATGCCAGTGTAGAATTATGAAGGAGTTCTATGGAATTTACATTTTTGGAAAAAAGAGTGAACATCAATAGTTGGAATTAGCGGAAGACTAACTTACAATCAGTGTGTCTAGGGTTTGTCTTCTTTCGTCAATCCATATCTCCGTGAGCGGTCTAGTGCTCGTTTAAGTCAGCGGCTCGGTATATGGCCCAAGATCAGCTATCTGGATAGCTAGCTCTACTCTTTGTTGTACCGGACGGATGGTTCTTCGAAAGGCTGTCTCATTTCAAGGGAGGGCGACAGACCACCGAGGACCTTGGCCTAGAAACTCAATCGCAGAATGAAATTGTAGGGTTCCAACTGTCTCTGAATCATCTCCATCCTAGCTTTGGCCTCTGCTCCATCGAGACTATCAGTCGGCCCAATTACCTTTTGAACTCAATCACACACGCCTGCTACACATACAGTATCCCTTTAGCCACAATGAGGGGGCCTGTCACACCCCCCGTGATACAGCATGGAGCTTCATCTTGAAGGCCTATCACGAATGGATCTCTCCCGCCTAAGGACCTCAGGTGTCCGATCTCTTCCAGCTCTTGGCGAACTCCTAGCTCTAAGCAATCTAGCTCTTCTGTCCTGGCTCGGGCTTACAGATAGGACTTCTAGCAACTCTCTACCTAGAAAGGACCTGACGGTACGCTCTCTTGGTGGATGATCTCTTGGTGAACTCTATCCTATCAAGTATGGCTATCCGACCATACTAAGAACTCAGTCCAGGGTCACGGAGTCCGTCCTTCTAGTAAAATAACTTTCATTTCAGAGTTAATAACGTAGTGTAGTGGATGACTGAGCTAGAGCTAGCTTTGTCAGTATTCGCCCCTTTCCTTTTTAGGGAAAGCCTTCGTGAGGGGACCGAAGTATAAAAGAGTGTAATCCTTTCCCTGTCTGATGAACTTCTTTTGGAACCACCAGCTAGCCGACTTCGACTTTAGTTGCCTAGCCTTCCAACGGTAACTGACCCCATCCCCTATTTTCTATTTCCTCCATTCTAAACTGTAATGACTGAACTAGATTATCCCTAGCTCCAATGAATTGTAAAGAAGAAAGTCAAGACCTTGCCGATGACTACATTCCTTAGAAAGGGCATCTTTCCCCCTTCATGAAGGAGGAAGACCGCTAAAGGAGGAGATGTTAGCCATTTGGTACTCGTTTTCCAAAGCCCTAGCTATAGCTGCAGGATTGGGAATGAAGACAAGAGAGCAAGGGGTTGTTAAACGAACCTGAATATACCGATTCTTTATCCTTTGCACTGCCTAAAGAATTCCACATAGCACGCTGATAGCATTCACATCCCCCGAAAGGTCGGGTGAAGGCGCCAGGCGCTACAGCAACTGAATTGAAAGATGATGAAGTACGGCTCTCTGACTGGTGGTTCCCTCCTTCTATTAGAGGAGCAAGAAGAGTCTCTTCTACGAGAATATCAAATCACATCACGGACCCACCGATATGGATTTTGAACCGCTGCTACTGCAAGCCCAGAGGGAAGAGATCCTCTAAAAACGGTTGGGTTGCTGATGCTCCTTCTCCGACAATCCTGTTTTGGTTAAACCCCATTGTGGCTGTCCTAATCTGAGCAAGTGACAACCGTTTTGGTACCGTCACTTACTATATGTTTTGCCTCCATTTTCTCTTCTCTCGTATCTGTCCATCTTTCTGATGGTGAAGACGTCAGATGTTGAAGCACGCACCCTTTCTCCTATGCTATGGGTAAAGAATCAAAGGCAACGAGCCAAACCCAGTTGTTTTTAGGAAGCAACCTCCTCCCTGTGGTTTCACCAATGCCTTTTCTTTTAAGCGCCTCTCACAACGGACTCGACACCAATCCCGGCAGAAGGATTTGGTTACCATAAGTGGGGGCATGATCAAGAATTTGGCCCTTGTTATAACAGAACAATTATCATATAAAGATGCTCAAGCGAGGAGATGTTACGACGTCTGCGGGCGCAGGGAGGCCAATGGTAGGAAGCTTAACATCATCTTTTCCAATAAGTTAGTCTCTCGAGGCTTACTCGTTCCGACCCTGAACAACCTTTTTTTTTCAAATGATCCAAGAAGATGAGGCCAAGTATGGCCCATGGAATTCCGTTACTGGCAGGAACAAGAGGCCCCCAATATCGAGAATCTTAACCAAAGGAAAGAACCTGATCAGGCCAACAAATAAGAGGTAGACCTCAGTACAAAACTAAAGCTGGTGAGAGAAGAAGCCCAAACCATTATACGGGCCCTCCTTCTAAAAAAGCAAACATCAATCGGGATAAGAAAAGCCCGCCACCTGAGAAAAAAGAAAGAAAAAGCCGACGTCTCTCCAGCCCACAACCCAAGATCCCCACTATTGTATTGGGGCAAAGGTATATTAACCAGGAGATCCAACCGGAAAGACTTTCGAGAAGGTGATTTCAATGGTTTATATGGTTGCCATTAGGGACCATGTTTACTCCCCTGGTCCTGTCTTCGCCGGCCCTGCACCATCAGAGTTCTCCCAGTTCTTTCCTAACCCCTCTTCGTCTCTCCCTTTCCTTGAATGGTCTGTCAGCTTCTGTTGGTCAAATCTGTCAGGGCCCCTTAGACAATTGGGCTTCCTGGGTAAAGCGTCTGAGTCCCCACAAGGGAGAGGATTTTTCAAATTAGGTATTTTTGATGCTATTATGATGAGCCTGAACACCCCTCCGAGTCACAAACCGCAGATCTCCGCTACTCTTATGTTTTGGTGTCTGGCTGAACAGTCATTCCACTTTCGTGTGGGTGCCATGGTTCCGACCATGATGGATGTCGTGGCTCTGACCGGCCTTCCTTGGACAGGAGAGACTGCTTATGCGGGAATGTCTGTCCCTGATATCGAATACCATCGGCCAAAATCGGCGGGGAAGCCTGGCCCGGCCTATGGTACCTTCATAGATACTTGCATGAAATCCGATTCTTCTATCTCTGAAGATATCAGCTTCTTGTCCTGTTGGTTGAACCGATACCTCTGCAGCTCTCCTACTCTTGCTATGACAGCCGACTTCGTAGACCTGGCAAAGGTTCTCCATAGTGGTCGGAGGGTGGCATTGGCCCCCCCCTTTCTTATCTTTACCGAGGTATGAATGAGGTTTTTGAGAAGTCCGTCGGGTACTTTTCCGGGGCCGCTTTGGCTATTGCAACTCTGGCTTCAGGCCTACTTCCCTGATCTCCGATATGATCCTCCTCCCTCGCCCGTTCATGATTTCTCTACCTATGGCTCATGGCTGTCTAGTTTCCCGCTGAAGGAGGTGACATTCCATGGTTGTTTTCAAATCTTCTTGGGGCTTTCCTCTGCTTTGCTTGCTACCCCCTTCCCGTTTCATGCCTTTCCAAGAACGCTCGGTAGGTCCGGACTGGTTTAGAAGACTCCCTTCTGTTCCTATTTCTGGTCAAGCTCGCGACGACCATTCTAAGGTTTGGGGCAGTTTCCTAGTGTGTCGAGATTTACATTACGTCAAGCCGGGACTTCTGTTAATGTTCGTTGTGGGGTCGAGCCTGCCTTCTTTACCAGCTATATAAATATATGCGACGTTTTGTCCTCCTTTTCATCTGGAGGCAAGATTTGTTTTATTCTAAGAGGTTTAGAGAGCTCGTTTTTTTAGTAAAGTATTCGCTTTTTCTTCTTTTTATTTTACGTTCTTTCCTTCTTTTTTTCCAAAGTGTCAAGATCTTATTTGCCTTTTTTAGTTTTAGAAAGTTTTTCTTTTACGATCGAAGAATCAAGATCTTGGAAATATGATTCTAGAAGAACCGATTTTTTATTTAAAAGGTAACCTATCCGCCTATTTCTGCCCGCAGATAAGAATCCTATCATTTCTGCTACTCCGCGTGAGCCAACCTCTTCCTTCCCCACGAACCTTGGATGATTATCCCAATAGTGGGGCCCCGGGCGGCGTTGAGGTTCGGCTGTGAGTTTCTTTCCGTGATCGGCCCGCGAAAGGCGTTTGCAGCTTGGATTTAGTATTGGTTTTCGCTCTTTGGACTTAATTGTCTGGCACAGACCATTGTTCACTCGCTTCCTAGATCCTCCTCTTTGTTTTATTCTTATCATACAGCCCGGACTTTCCGCATGAGCCAGGGGGGCATGGCGTGAATCCTTTCTCCGGTGGATAGAGTGTCAGGCTTTCGCGTATGGACTGGCGCGATAGCGATAGATCTTTAGTCGACCGAAGACCTGACTGAGGGAGATTGAATGAGCTACCCTTACGTAGATAGATCGATTGAACCACCCCTGCTTGTGATCGAGTCTGGCGATAGAGTTATGCCTGGCATAAGTACTCCTATTGGAGAAAAGGCAAATCCGTCCCCCATATGCCCTTCGTTCTCCTGTCGTATGAATGTCTGTTTTCCCCCCCCCCCTTCAATGCTGTCGCATTCTTGCCCCTTTTCGGTATGGTCCTTTCATTCAGGCCTTTCCTTATGCACCGATGGTTTCATGATTCCTTGAAAAAAAAAAATGTTTGCGAGCGTCAAAGCACCTAACCATACCTACTACACCATGCACTCCGCCGGTAATCAGCCCGGACATGAAAGTGCATTTGGAAGCATATGTGTGCCACTTTGGCACGAGATTTCAGCTCTACTTTGACTTTCATGGTTCCACTGTTCGTCGAGATCCCTTGAGTGCTACTAAATGTAGAGAAAGACATTCATAGCTTGAACCTTCTGGTCACTTCATTCCCTTTACATAAAAAAAGGTTTTGCTTTTCCACCTACCTCCTATGAAATCGTGACTATTTATTTATATAAATCCAAAAACCTGCTGTCACTCCACTGGCTGTTAAGAAAGCTCCCATGAAGGCTTTTCCGGTTGCTAAGGCTGGATCAATTACTTCATCAGGATCCACCTCTAAAGTCGGTTCGCCCAAAGCCGCAGTGGCTACTGCAACAACTCATCAAATCGAAAAGATTGGAAAAGAAGATCCACGCCGACGGCTGTTATCTCCAAAGGTGAAATAAAATAAAGCAAAACTCCTACTTCTAGAAAGAAAGTTGCCGCTCCGGGAAAGAGGGGCTTCACTCCCAGGGAACAAAAAACCCTTCCTTTGATAAATTCAACTCTTAGAGCCATTTCTTTCGGGTGATTTCGACTTCGAAAGCCATGAGCCTCATTCACGAAAGCCTACGGAACAAACTTTCTAGTCGATTCATTCTAATTTTGGTTTTATCCTTTCTCCTTCCTATTCTCGCCTTGCCTTGCCTAAAGAACCTCTTTTGGGGCATAAAAGCCTGATTTTAGCCTTCCCCTATTATGGCCCGATCTCAACAAGCTTCTGCTCTGCGACTTGCTTTGCTTAAGCTTAAGCCAACCTATCTATAGTGTCCTTTGGGAAATGGGAAAGAAGACTTCTTTTTGATCAGTTCAGTATAGGGGGGAAAGACTCGGTACTTGCTATAGCTCTTGTTACTACTGGCTCCCTAGCTACCGTCTTAGTTGTATTAGTTAATGGCTCCAACCCTTCTTGCTTGACCCAAACCTTCGAACTGCAACAGATGCAGCAGGAGCTAAAAACAACTTACTACTTGAACTCGCTACTAACACTTGGCGTTTAGCAGCAAACAACTACAAGATAATAGGGCCACAGTAACAGTAAGGGAAGCTGAAACCGTAGCTTCACTCCTACTCTCTTACTTAACTTAAAGAGCTTACACGAAAGCTGCTGAAGGGCTGGTGCCATTCTAGTCTACTAATCGAGTCCGTTCAATCGGTGTAGCTAAGCGAGTAAGTCCGTAACGAATAGAAGAGTAAGCCGGTAACGAATCCAACAAGGAAGCTTTCAGCTAAGCCCCGTTTAGTTGATTCCCCCTCTGTCTCAAGGCGGATGAGTCCGTAATAGTCTTCCTTCTTTTTCCGAAGGTTGTTATCGAGGTGGTTGTTGCAGCTCTTTCTGCTGTTGCCCTTTTCTTCTTTTTTTGCTGCTCCTAACTCTAGTATAGGGGTTTTCGGGAATACGTCCTATGGCAAGGAGCTCTTTTTCTGTTCCTTCATCTGCTGTTTTAGTCCCCCCTTTCTTAGTATTCCAAGCCAAGTGGTTTCTTCTCAAGGTATCCGGGTCGGCCGGGTGCCGGATCGGGGTTCCATGTTCTCCCCCCTGGCAGCTGCCGAAGCGAGGGTCTTTTTCGCCAGCCCTACTAAGGCTTCTGCGGGGAACCAATCTGATCCGTAAATAGATCTCCTGCTAGGTTGGCCTTACCTGCTTTCCAGCTTGCCTTTTCCTCCCCGCAATGAGAACTTCCCTTTCGCCTTTTTCACTTGAAATGAGAACTTCTTTTTCCCCCGTCATCTAAAGGGTTCGCTTCCCTCTCCTCCCCTGTAATGGCAGCAGCCAATCGGTAGTTTAGACCCTATCATTAGGGATTGCTCCACTTCAACCTTACCAACCCCTGTGATCGCTGCTGAAGATCTTTCTGAATCTAAGCACTCCTGCCTTCCACAGCTCTTAACATGGAATGTGCTCGCTGTTGTAAGCGATTTTCCCGGAGTTGTAGCTTTTAGCTGTTAGCTTTTATCTCCTGCCAACCTTTTCTTTGAGAACCACAAGTCCAAAGCGAGTTTCCGTACCCTGCGTTTAGTCGGCTCCTCTTTATCTTTAGTCTTAGACTTTGTCGCTGATTCGTCCGCTATATAAGTTTTCGGTGTCCGGAGACTCTTTGTTTAGGTTCCTTCATATCGCTTCTTTGTTTCTTTTTCTGTTTGTTTCGGGCGAAGTGAGCCGGGGATCGGCGAGTGAGGGCAGCGTCAATCGGTGTAGCTAATGCCGTAGTGAGTGACCAAGGGGAACGCTCGGAGTGAGGTAAGTCTTCCATGATTGGAAGGCTAGGGAATGAGCGTAGTGAGTTAGCAAGTGCAGACAGCCCTAAATGAAATGGTCGATCGAGCGCGGCGTCTCTTCTTTGTTTCCTTTGTTGTTTGTTTGCGGCTCTCCTAGTATTAGGTTTGTCGGAGTTTCATCCGCTTGTAGCTGATCCGATGTCGGTACTTCGTCTTGTGAGTTTCTTTTTTTTCTTTGTTTAATGTGAGCCGTGAAGCTCGCCGAGGTGGGTGAGCGAGTGTCGTGTGTAACCTTAGTGTGCCCTAAGGTTGTTTGTAAGGTAGCTCGCTTGTTTCCTTCTTTCGTAAGGTTTCCGTCTTAGTAGGAACTCCCCTAGTAGCTTCTATTCCCCCTACCCAGTAAGTCTTCCTTTACTGTTAGCTCCTTATCTAAGGGGTAAGCCCCTGTAACTACTAACAAGAGAAGGTCGCTGCTGATGTCCCCCACCCACCCATTAATGAAGAAGTGGGCTACTTCTGACCAACATCCATTCTCAAAGATGGAAGTGTTGAAAGTCCTATTAGGACCTCCAATAGCCGAAGAGTTGAGTTCCTTCTATACAGATGCAGTTTCGTTTCCTGCTGCTTTAGTTAGGTCGTCTGTAACTCCCGACTGAGTTCATTATGTACGCTGTCCCTTATCAGTACCACCCCATCGATAACATGCCTTGATTGTTCCCTTTCGTTCCCAGGCACACGCGCTGGATGCGGACATTGAATGTCCTCACCGATCAACCGCTCATGAATGAACACCAAACAACCAAGCTTTTGACTGGTCCCTTATGAAATGACTTTTCTCGATCAAAATGGCAGGAATTGGGTCCTGACATGTGCCTACTGAAATACCTAGAAAGCATTCCTTCACTTTCCTTATAAGGGGCGCTGCCTGATTTGCATGAATGCCGAACCCCAATAAATGAGTATTGGTTCACGTCTTAATCATCCCATTGTTTTCAAATAGACATGCCATATTGGCTTTCTCCGAGGCCATAAGAAGGTAGTTGCTTAGGGACCATACAAGTAGCGAATAAGGGAGTTGCTGTTGCCGCTCATACAGGAGGGCGGATGTAACTAATGAATAGAGAAGGGGGTATCCCTGTGTCCCCCAACTGTTAGCAAAGATGGACCCGTACCAACTTCAATAGTCTCGGATATGCCCCCTAAGCTGTAACCACTGCGTGAAGGCCTTTTTCAAGTAAACAGTCAACAAGTAAGTCGGCTGTTTCCGGCCGAAAGCTACATCGCAGTAATGAATACAACCAATTAAGTCGGTAGCACCTAGAGCGTCGAAGCCTTTAAGGTAAGGAAGGGGGGGCGTTCGTCAGTGCTTTACTACTCCAGAAGTCCTCTCTATCGGGTTCACGCTCGAAGCATACTGAAATGTATTGAAAATTGCCTTTTATGTGGGACTACCAGCCAGGTGAGCCAGACGCACGTGAATCGTCGAGTAAGGTTCCGACCTACATTGACCATTTCGCCTGGACCGGAAGAGGCATCTATGAATTGACTGCCATAAAGTAAGAACCTACTAAAAGATTGAAGCATCATGGAGAGGGAGTTAGGCACTACCTAGCCCTACGCCCCTTTTCCTGTAGTCGTCAGCTCGTTCTTGACAGATCCTTTCGGGTGTTCATAATCTGGAGTAAAAGGATTCGAACCTTTGCATGCCGGTACCAAAAACCGATGCCTTACCACTTGGCTATACTCCATACGGCCTGTTTTGGACGATAGAGGGGAGAGAGGGGGAAAGGAGAAGGAGGGCTCGAAGAACGAGCCGTGCAAGAACGCGGGGATATAGCAAGTAAGCAGCGACGGTTCTCCCTTTAGGACCGACTACAACAAGCTCGCGACTCTAATAGAAACAAAGGGTGACGCTCTCTGCTCTATTTGCTTGCAATGCTATACCTATCAAAGTTGGCGAACGCTTCTTGTTCTCGCCCAGCCGTTTCTTTTGATTATTATTTAATAATAACCTAGACTAAAGAAGAAGCTCCTGAATCAGCGCAGGGCCAAATAAGCAGCAGGAGAACTTGACTAACCTGCCGCCGGTGACTTTAAGAAAGAGGGTCCGGGTCCAATTTCTAATGAAGCGAAGGTCCCCCGTCACTCCCTATTCTCTCTTAAAGCTAGCTCCGCGAGAGGTTAAGAACTATTGACTGTAAACCATAGCAGTTACACTCACTCAATGGAAATGTTCGCTTTTGGAATGAAGATGGATGAGCAGGCACTCACGCCTGGACCTGATGAAGGGAAAGATGTCACCGGTCACTATACTGGGGGGGCGAGACATGACCGCGACTAAAGATTCAAGTACCGTTGAAAAGACTAAAGGAACGGGGGGAATGACTACCTGTAATAAAGCACAGGCTAATACGAGCCGACCAGAATAAGCGACGGCTTATATTACCAGATCCTCGACACAATCTTCCTAGAGATGGAGAGCCCCTTGCCTCGCCTTTTCTAGGTTGGGTCGATTTTTCATTTACCAATGAATTGGATCCGCCCCGATCAATAACAATAATGGGCTAGAAGAAAGGTTCTGTGACATGGACGCCCAACTCGATCGGTCGGTTGGCCCACCTAACAGATGATGAGATTCTCGTTGATCGAATTTTGAAAACTCTTTCTCACTATTCTATTAATATTAAGAACAGTAGAGCTTTCGATCAAGATGTTCTCGCCTCCCCCGTTTGGGCTCTCGCTCGAATCGGAACCTTTACCTTTATGCGTTGGTAGGCTTTCGACGTGATCTAATAGCCTACCTATCAGGCGCCAATAAAAGAGAAAGTTTTCGCATGGACTTCTCATCTGATGCAGAACTTATTTCATAACCACCATCCATCACCAATCACATTCCACATCCCACTTCAAACTTTTCGATTCCTCGGGCCTCTAGAAAGGCATTCCAGCTTCAGAGGCAGGTGAGCCGGGTCAGGAAGGAGTGTCGACTGCTGGGATCGGATCCTATTCGAAGCACTCCACCACGAATAAGAGTCTTTGGGTTGGATAGGCAGTAGAGATAGGAGTTCCTATCTCTAGGGCGGGCTTTCACTTTCAAGACAGAGATGCACTACTCCATCTGGAAAGGGCTTTTCCAGAAGGGAGTAGAGAAATCAATAGAAAAAATCCCTTCCCGGCCGGGGGGACTCTACGTCTGGGTCTTATCTCAAACTCGGATTAGGAAGAGTGCCCTTGAACTAAAGATCAATCATAATAAACAATACAAGAAAAGAAATGGATTCTCCTGCCGGCGAGAAGGGGGGAGATAGGGAAGAGGAGATGGAGATTCAGGATATATATTCACTCCACTCCATAGATAGTGAACACAGATTTTTGTTTGGGTCCGCGCTGGTGGGTTTTCCTTCCATTCTCCCTCTTCTTCCGCTCCGGAATAAGGAACCTTAGAATTCACCCTACCTGTCGATGAAAAAATGGGATTTTATAGGACCACTAGCTAGCGGATTAGTTATGGAATGTCCTACTCCTGCCTGAGCTTTCCGATCAACTAATCCCCTATTTCAGGGACATCTCTGTGTTAGGTAGGGCCAGGGATCTCTGATTAGTCGAATGAGCATGAGCCCATCCCTCTGGCCTATCATTTATTGGTCGATCCGGCGCTCCTGTATCTCCTGCGTTGCGTCTCCATGGGAGCCCTTCATACAAGTTTGCTGATAGGAGCCCCTCTAGTCGAATCAATAAAAAATAGAAGTTTAGGCTCGTCAATCGACGATCTACTGTTCCCTCTTCTCTTAGTTGCAGATGCCCATGCTTTGATTCGAGAGCCCTAGCCAGTGATGAATCCTCAGTAAGATCGGAGTATTGAATTCCTCCTCCCTTAAGTCCAGTTTGAACCCGTCCCAGCAACCTGCGCGGAGAAGACAAAGAAGTTGGGAGTCTATGCCTTGAATGAATCAGTAACAACGGATTAGTGGAATGAGGGATCAAGAGACAGATAGGGGGGGCTAACAATCATTGGTGGACCCTCCCTTGAACGAACGGTCACGTAGCTCGTGACTGAGTTGTTTAGGTTCTTGAATTCCATCTCTAGTTGGGGTTTCGGTTCGAAGGTTAGAAAATGTGGTGCGGGTTCATCTCTCTCGACCAGTTCAGGTTCAAAGGAAAGGGTGATCAGCGGGACCCAGACTTTAGATCTCTTCTCTATGGTGGGAGGGTTTTTTCGTATCATGTTGGGGAGGCCAGGGGAGACGGATTGGATCGAGAGGCCTATGCCTCTTCTTTATCGATAGAATTCCCATCATTTGCAGTCTCCGGCGAAGAAGACAAGGGCGAGGCCCCGAACAATTTCATTGCCGTGACCTCCATCCGTCATTAGTAATCGTGATCCGCTTTTCCTATTCACTAGTACACTGCGCGCTACAACTAGCAGCCCCTTTACTAGTAAGGGAAAACGCTAGCGCGCAACGGCTGAAAAGCCAGCAACTTGTTAGGAGCAGGTTCCAACCTTTCTTATTATTAGTAAGAAAGGCGCGACGGCCCCCTACCCCTAGGGGTAGGGGCTGCTTGCTGCTCGACTCTATCTCTAAAGGAAAGGGGCTTCTGCACTGCTGCCTACTCCACTCGTTATCACTAAACGACGAAGCCAAGAGCGGAAGGAGGGACTTGAACCCTCAACCTCAGCCTTGGCAAGGCTATGCTCTACCATTAAGCTATTTCCGCCAGCTACGGTAGTGGCGAAGCACTACTGAGCAATTCACGTATCACTTGATACAGACGACTTCTGTTTTTCCGCCGGACCACACTCCATACCCCCGATCGAGCTACGAGCACGAGTAGGTAGGCGGCTAGGGCTGGTAAGGTTCCAGCCTTCTTTTTTTTTGCTTCGCGTCAGATGAGATGATGATTAGTGGGTCAGGTACAGCGTGTGCTCTTGATCACAATCACTAAAGGGGCGGGCTGGAGGGGCTGCCTTTTCAATCAATCTCCGGCCGCCGCTATTGGTGCGAGTTGTAAGGAGTCTTGGTCTCGAGTCGAGCTGGAGCGTCATTTCATTCTCGTAACGGGAGTGAGTGCACCGCAAGACCAGACAAGTTACTCCTTCGCCTCGCAGCGGCGGTATCTGTCGTCCATCCTAAGACGGCTCCTCTTATTCTAAGATAATCCAAGCAGCAGCTCCACAAGTCGGAAACAGTCGATTTCTGAGCCATTCGTTCTCCCCTCTCGGTTGGCCTTTGCCAGCCACTAGAGCAAGTAAGAGAACCTACAGTGAATGAACAGATAAAGAACCGCAGATTTGGATCGGATTGTACACCTTTGTGTCTGGCTATGTATATGGATGCTCATAAAGATATGACGGGACATCGCTCTCCTTTCTTTTTTTTTTCTTATAGTTGTCATAGATCTCTCTAAAATCGTCGGGGCAGTCCTTGACTTTCGCAATCCAGTCACGCAGTTCTGCGATCTCTATGTCGGGGGTGCATTTCAAGCTCAAGCCCCATTATACAGAGCGCAGTTTCGCACCTTAGTGCGTCGGGCTGATTTGCCACCGCGGGAGCCCCATATCACAATGGAGTTTCAACTGTCTTGAAATCAGGGAATGAAGTTCCTTGAGCATAGCTCCGCCCCTCTTGTTCGAGTAAGTCTATGCCTAAACACAGGGCTAGATCCGGGTGAAAAAGAAGAAGCCCAATATCAGTAAGAATAGCGGCTGCCCCCCTTTCCTGTTGGAAAGGAAAAAGGGCGCCAGGGCCCTTTTAAATGACGAACCCCACAGATGATAGGCCAGGGCAAGGGCGGCATATCGACGGAGATTAGGATCAGCTTGGATGAATAAAAGAAGAATTGGTAGAAATTCTCATAGGTGAAGCAAACCCATTTTCAGACAAATAAGATAAAAAACGAAACTATAGTAGATAGGAAAGCCCCGGAGATTCTATGGAAAATGGAAAACGTCGAAGTAAGCTGGGGTTAATGCAAGAAGACACTTCGAAGGAACGTCTCGACTAGGGGTTCGGTCCCCTCTAACTGTATCCCTTCCTTTTTAGACTAGCTCTAAATACAAAGTAGGTCGGACAGACAATTACATATATAAGCAAAATCTCGCTGTGAGCGCTACCTAAGCACTGTTGAAGGCACTCAGAGAAGAGTGGAAATAGTTCTAGGGCTTCTCACTAAGACTTTCGACTCACTGCCAAAAGCTCCTTCTTGTGCGCTAACGCTGGAAGGGATGGTTTTGGGTGGGATGGGAGAGAGACCACTGGAAGACTTAGTCGTTTAGATAGAGATAAGAGAGCTATACATAAAGAATATTGAACTCCCCAGGCGTTCACTAAATGCATTTCGCTTACAGTCACTAGGAAGGGGTTCTAGTAACGAAAGATTCCTTCTATAGCTATAGGTAGGCCACATTTCTCATATTCATTTCAGTGCTTTAAGCTCTAAATCCATCTGTAGCAACATTGATCGCATCTCTAGGGATTTGACCTCATCTGCTCGTTCATAGGGGAGGTTGATCATATATCACATATCACCAGAATTTCCGGATGAAAATCTATTCTCAATAGAGAGAGACCTGTCGTAGCGAATGTATTTTGATGGGGCTGCAAATCTGAAGGGATATGGAATATGGGTCTTGTTGGTTAGCCCCGATGATCTGCACATTCCTATCTCAATTAAGCTGAACTTCGAAACTACCAACAATGTCGCCGAATACGAGGCTTGCATTCTGGGCTTACAGGCAGCTTTGGAGATAGAGATAAGATCATAGTCTATGGTGATTCTTCCCTCATAATCAACCAGGGGAAGGTGAAAAGCGAAAAGTTAGCTCGTTAACAAGCATGCCTGGAAAAGCTAGCTGAGGGATTTGAACAGGTCAGCTTTACCTACCAGAGACGACAATCCGTTTTTAGATGCTCTAGCCAAGATGGCCTTCATGGTTCGAATTAGACTGAAATTGCACATGGGCATCACGCAGCGTGATGAGCCCGCTTATTGCAAAGCCATTGAAATACGGGCCGAAGTATAGATTCCCTGGTTCACAGACATCGAGAACTATAAACGAGAACGAGTACCCGCCCGATGCGGATTCAAGGACTTTTGCAGGCCATTTCAGGAGTTCACCTTCCCTTCTCGTTCGATTCCACACCGGATTCACTATCTTCTGAATCATGCCCTTCCTTCTCGTGAGAGTTGATCTTCGAGTTAGAGTGTCTTCTGTCCGATTCAGGCTGATTGGATCACTGAACTTGGTTCACTAAAGAAAGAATCCGCTTTCTATAGGAAAGGAAGTTTCCATGCCATTCGTCTAGCTCCCCCCGGATTCGGAGCATCAAAGCAAAGAGTCGATTCTCTAAGAAAAATAGCTTATCCCCTTTATCCTTACCTGAATGGAAAACCAAGGCTGAATTTCATGCTTTCAAGCACAGTTTAATAATAATGGGGATGAGTGCTATCTTAATAGTTTATTTTATAAAGGTTGCTTCTAAGAGAAAGAGATAAAGCTAGTCTTTTTATATAGTTTATATAGTGTGTGAAATTGAAAGCAAAGCGCCTATTTTCTAGTTCCAATCAATATCAATCGGCCGTTCACGTCAGGGTCCGAAGGAAGCTTGTACTTTTCTTTTTTTATTCCCTTCCGTCATTCCTTAAGTCCCATAGGTTTGATCCTGTAGAATCTTACCCACGTTCTCATTGAGCGAAGGGTACGAAATAAATCAGATTGATTTTTCGATCAAAAGTACTATGTGAAATCTTCGGTTTTTTCCTCTTTCGCTACCCCTTACAGCGTTTGAATCAATAGAGAACCTTTTCTTCTCTATCTGTATGAATCGATATTATTACATTCAAATTCCTTCCCGACACCTCCCAAGGAAAATCCTGAATTGGATCCCAAATTGACGGGTTAGTGTGAGCTTATCCATGCGGTTATGCACTCTTCGAATAGGAATCCATTTTCTGAAAGATCCTGGCTGTCTTCAACAAACACGAAAGTCAGTGTCAAGTTGAGGTCTACCCGGATCTAATGGAGTAGCGGGATGACCGAAACACAGTTGAGGTAAGGGGCCCCCTGTGATTATGGCTCGCCCGCCTGATCAAAGTCGAAGTACGTGGGGTCCATTTGTCATTTGTAAAGAACATCTCTTTTTGGGTCGTCAAATCGCCGAGTCGACTTCTCACCGATTCGCATTAACGCGATCCAAAGAGTCGATCACAAAGCGGATTCGCTCGCCCATTTTCGTTTAGGTGTGATTCAAAGAGGCCGCGGTAACGCGAAGAAAAGTGTTGATTCGCGTGGCCTTTGACAGAACTTTTTTAAAACTTGATAACTTGCTCGTTCTTACTTCCTGGGGATACTAGTTTCTTTGCAAAGCTTATAGTTTTTTTAGCACCTATAAGGTGAGATACGGGACATTCCATGTACCATACTGCTTTGTCATAGGAAATGACAACATTGGCGACTAAGGGGTGGCGAGAGCAAGACAAGAACTCATAAATAGGCCTTGTCCATGGGGCTGTTAGAAAAGTGTAGCATGAACAACCAGAAGCCGCAACAATAGAATAGTTTAAAAGAAAAGCGATTCCACTCTTTTCCTAAAATCCTAACCTACAGGATCAGAAGTACCTGAATATGATAAGCAACCGTCAGAAATCAGTGAGTGAAATAAGACGGATGGAGAGAAAGAATAATAATAACTAGATGAAGCCTTAGTCCATTTTAACATCCAATCTTACCAAAGGTCAGAAAGGCAGATGGGCATGTCCCTTGAAACAGCTTCCATTGGCATGAGTTAGAATCCTCTCCTGCAGGAACCTGGCACCTTCCTCGCTCTCTCTTCTGCTTACTTATAATTCCTTGCTTCTGGGGACTGACTAAAAGCCTTTCTCTCCCTAACCGGATTCTGCTTGAACTGAGAAATATCCCATGGGGCAAGGGTAACTCATACAACGAGGGAATCTGGGGTTGGCAAAAGGGTAACTATAGCGCTATCACCAGCTCCAAGGCTTAATACTACAAGAGTGGACTGAGCGCGCTTACTATTACTATTCTATCCCCACCTTATTCTCGTACTTCCTAGAGTGGAAGGTATGAGTTCGACACCCGCTTAGCCCATAGCTTTATGGCTTAGAAGAGTAGCTGGCATTGGCTCTTTGCCTTTGCTTTAGGTTTGCTTTAGGGCAGACATTGATTGATACAAGGGAAAAAAGAGAGAAAGCACAGCTACGTAGCTAACCCAAGGTTCTGTCTTTCCTTAAGGAAGTGTTAGCTTGCTAAATGTATCCCCTCCTCCTTCCCTTACAGCTCTTGGAGAGGAGACAGTCGACAGATTGATCGCCAAGATCGGAGGCAGGATATCAGTGTCTTTGTATATCTGTTTTATTTATACACCTAACCATTTTTCAGATCTTATATTTCTTGTTTTCTTTTCGAGGAATAAGAAGAATGTATGATTACTGTAGAAACGTATAACCCTAACCTTTATCCTATAGTCGATCCTGTCGTAAAGCTCTCGTAAGGACTGGGGGGCACGACTTATTCAAGGAGTGGGATAAGACAAAGACAATCTTCGACACTGATAAACAATACAGAAAGATCATATTCGACAATAAAATAGAAAAACTGGATCTACAACTATTGTGGTTCTACCATGATTTTTTTTTTTTTTAAGGAAATCACTCACATCTGAAATTCGGATAGAGCACACCACCCTAATCACTAAACCAAGGAAAGGACCGCGGTCATACTTTTAAACGAGATAAGCCTTACACCTGGTATGTCCTGGTATTTCCTTGAGTGCCTCTTCCCGAATTACTGGTACCAAACATGCATTGCCTTTATCCATGATGCACATGGTGTTGGCAAAGGAAAAGGAATTGGAATAGGAAAAATAAAAAGCTTGAACTCAGCCCACAAGCTAAGCAAAGCAAGGAGAGAGAGAGTGATAGACTAGAAGAGCATTTGGCTTCAGAATACTTTTTTTTCTTTTTAATTTAAAGTTAAAGAAAAAAAAAAAGAAAGCCAATTACCGACAAAGAAAACAACTGGATTGATCCTGTAAAGGTAGCATAACTGAAAGGGTTGTTGGATAGTAATGGTGCATTACAACATAAAGGCCCAAGTTGTTTGGTGAATTTTGAATAAAATGTTTTTAGGATGGGATGCAAAAAATGATAGTTTTGTTAATTTGTAGTGTAAAATTTTGTGGCTGTGGGTATTGAAGCGACAAGGGAAAGCCATTGTTCTGGGTGATGAGGAGGAACCCGAACAACCAAAGAAGAAAGATAGATCCCCTTTTTTAGTAGGCAACTTCTATTCCTAGGAAGTACTTCAGAGTTCCCAGATCCTTGATCTCAAGCGCCTTACTGATCTACGACCACCCTTGCTTGTTTCCTATCAATCCAATTCGAAAGGGCCTTTCGAGCCGGTTGGTTGCCCTTGTAACCTTAACTATAGCTAGCCCGCGCGCGGGAGCCTTCTTTTGAAGTTTTGAAGCTGGTGTCTGAGCCGGGTGAAGAAGTCAATATAGATGAAACAGTCGTTTATGCAGTTGTTGCTCCTGCTTATTTGCCACTTTGTTAACTACCACCCCCTCAAGATCCACCAACGACTGGCACCAGTAGAGCGAGCCACCTCGCCCGCAAAGAGCCCAAATGTGCTATAGAAATAGCGCGCCTGGCACAAATTGCCATAGCGAGACCAAACGAGACTAAGAAGCCACAGGTTCACTCACCTCCTGAGTATTGATCTTCGACTCCGTCCCTAGAAACGGAGTGTTCTTTTTTCACCGGGCCAGCCCGACCCACATTACTCGCTTCTCCAGATTATTAGTACTCTCATGGCTAGGCAACCCTTCGCCCCGTACCGATTGGACACCGCGCATCTCGACCAGCTCGTTCCAGCGAACACTGACTTTGAGGAGAAATCCTTTCCTGAATGAAGGTGATGCTATTTTGATCGGTGATCATAGGAAGATAACATAAGCAGCCTACTGCGAATGCTTTCTATGGCTCAAACCAAAGAACAACCCATTGCTCCTTACTTGTTGAAAAGACGTATAAGAAGGTAGGACCTTGCCTAACAATTTGAAGATTACAGGAACCCCTGTTTACGACCGTTAGCAAGGCTTTTTGACTCTATAGTCGTACTAAAACATCATTGGTTGAATTCATTCTCATAGTTGTCTTTATTTATTCAGATGCTTTCTTTCTTAAGCCTCCTTTTGGCCGCCTATCATAACGTGGACGAGGCCTGCTCCGAGGTGGGTTGGGTGCCTCTCGTTGAAACTAAATTAAGGTCTATGAATGACTTTTCCATCAATGAAAAGATCACCTGGTCAAATTCACCAAAAGACAATCACAGATTCAGACAATGAGTAAATACTAAACCCGCAAAAGGAAGCCTGCCCTATGATTACCAACCTCCGTAGTCTTTGTTGGGAACGTCAAGATAGGAATAAGGAAGCACCAAAAGGACCCCAGGTTGCTCTGTTCACCCAAGCAATACGTCATCAAGGTGTAAATAGAGTCAGCTCACTTTCAAGCAAATCAACAAAATAACTTATAGTAAAAGGAAACCAGATAAACATGACAATAGTCTTTCGACGCAAAATTCACATAGATAAGAGCAAGAGAACAAGATTCACAATATTTCAAGAGAACCCACACAAAAAAGGGAACGGGATACCGTTATATTGGGTCAAGGTTTGCACACTCCAACTCCCACTCTCAATGCCTTTATTTAGGTCAAGCTCCAACAGGTAGATTACACTAAAAGAAATCCACTCAGACACCTTTTTCACTTATTTCTTTTGAGAAAGACATTTTCATATACTGGTTCAATCAGACAATAATAAGAATAATAAATAATAATAATAAAAAGAATATTCATGAGGATGTTGAAGATTTATTCACATCTTTATTAGAGCAAGGGTTGATCGAGCTTCCCGAACCTAAGAGACCGGATGAGGTGGGACGAGTAGGAGATCCCAAATACTGTAATTCCATCGGGTTATTTGTCATCCGATAGATTATTGTTGAGTTCTTAAAGTGAAAAAAGTTTGAAAATGATGGTGTCATTGAAATAGACCCTCCTAAGCAACCTGTGGTCACTTCAAATGCTTGTAATAGTTGGAGATATTCTTTGCCCGATAGCTGAGATCTCGCCAAGCATAGCCTATATCTAGATCTAGTTCTAGCACCGGAAGAGCAATTTCAGAGGATCTCACAAAATATGATGAAAGATATATTCAAGGAGAATGGAGCACTCGTGTTAGCCAAAGGAGTAGGGAAGTCTGGTTTGGGCAACTCCTTATACTGAGACTTGCAAGAGCCGGTGGAAAAAAATCCTTATGATCCGGTAGAAGCTGGAGCTGTGGAAAATCAATCCTCCATTTTCCATTCCTGTAAAGATGTTAGGTTGCGCAGCCAAGCCATGGGCAAAGACGCGCTATTCTCAGAAAGAGACGGGAGTTCACCTGATTGTAGTTGAGGAGAGTAGTCAATATTTAGACGCAGCAGAGAAGTTGAGTGGCACAGCCCATGAGGAATGGACTTGAGCTCGGGGCAGCCCCTTATTGTGAGAGATTAAAGGGTGGCGGGCACTCCATCCACAAAAAGAGACTGACGTTTTTTACAATTGATAATGGAGAGGACTCTAAGGGTGGGAGGCGATGGCCCATCAACTGCCAATGACCTGAGTCGGTCACACTTCTCAATCCGCATTAAGCGGTTGTTTATCAAATTTCATACCAGAAAAAAAGTACTCGCATTCTTAACTGCCTTTCTTGGTGCTTCATTCACTAGAAGTACTCCCTCGAATGAATGAGCTATAAGTGATAGCGTGCTTTCTTGTTAATTAACTATAAGGCCGTGGTTAGGTCTTTTTTTCTATACTGGATGACTAAAAAGCTCTTTTCACTATCAGGTACTAAAGGCTTTCTTCTTCCAGTGGTAGTAGCCCTCCGCCGTGATTCTCATCCTCTTCTTTCTTTTAGAAGCTTGCTTACAGTCATCCAGTGGTATCCCTTGCTTACTTGCTTACAGAATCACTCACTCCCTGTCTTTCAGTGCTTGAATCCCGGATCAGAGGAACTGCGTGCTGGTTTGTACACGAATGCGTGCATGAAAGAGCATACTAGTCTCCGAGCTCTCTTATGCTGCTAGGCTAGATCTGGTCTCCCTGGTTGCTTTGGTAAAGAGTTCGCTTGGGTTGGGTGGTGGCTGTGAAGTTATAGCTGGGTGCTTTCTTTATTCAAGAGCCAGAGCCCAACATTTGTCACACTCACGCTGGAGCAATTTCAATATTACGACTGGTCCTTGATTCACCGATTCTGCTAACGGGTACAGGCAGGCCCCATGGGGGAGATATGAGTGGGAGGGACAGGAGAGAACAACCAACAACGCCATCCAGTGCAGACATAGAAAGCCAAGCCGGGAAGAAGCTATCCGTGGTAGTATCGCAAGGCCGGTTCCTCCAAAGCCTGAAGAGTATCTCCATCCGCGTTCGGATTGGACTTACCGGGTGATTGTCAAGGGGAAGGACCTAATCGTCACTTTCTTGGCTATGGGCAAGATCGGCTTGGGGTGAAGACTGAGTCATCAAATCATATAAGACTCAAAGGAGTGCCCAAGAAAGATGAATGGGTAGAGGTCGGAAGGAAATGCGGAGGTCCATCAACCGAAAAAAAATCCCCCAATAAGGCGGCTAGAATGAGCAGAAAAAGGAACTGAGGGAAAAGAGTAGCCACCGAAGAAAGGCGGCAAAAAGACCCTCTCCGATGAAAGATATCTCCTTGATAGGGGTATTCATATCCCTATAAAGGAGATATCTGAAAGAGCTAATGTCTTTGCAGAAGCCTAACATAGTGATTTTACAGGAACCAGAATGGAAGAGGACTCAGTTTGTCGGCTTGGAATCAATCAAGGACAACTTTGATTACGTAGCTTCTTTCTAGAGGGCTCTAAGGAGGCATTTGGATGTACTGGAACCCCGTGAAAAAAGTAAAATTTAAAAGGACAAGCAATTCATGACTGCTATAGTTACTGAAATAGAAAGGGGGAAACTTGGAAAATCAATCCTGTCCCTTTCCGTGGGGTCAGGGATTTCAACAGATACAGAAGATTGATTCTACACTGTGACTGCCTGGGCTTACCCAGATATCGATGAATAACCTGACAAATCCAGAGGAGTAGATAGAACACATGTCCAGCCTTTGCCCTCCTCGGATTGAGAGATGAAGGATGAGCGACCCGCCTCGCCTGGAAGAGCAGAATAGACTTGTCTTCCACTCTTACTGCAATTGATGGGGAAGGCGAAAGCCGCTTTTGCCAATCAAAGCCCCGGTTTGAAACCGATGGAACCCAAAGGAGGGCATACCATATCTTGCTGCTTGGATCCCGCCGCTTTGTTTTGCCTTCCGCCATTCGTTAAGAAAGCCAGACCACTTTCCAAGAACAATCAAACTACACCTAACTAGGGGACACTGACTCGGAGGACTTGCTCATACAACTGAACTGCCCTTCCATAAACTAAAGTAGCAAAAAGAATAATAAAGAGAAGACATGTGAAGGAGTACGCCCGGTTCACCTGGATTCCCTACCAGGGAATCCAGGATATACCAGGTTCTACCACTGCACTGACTGACGGATCGACCAATACCTATCGAGGTTAGCTTTAGATAACTCTATGAGAATCTTGAACTCGAAGGAAGAGCTAGGCTTTGAGCCCTACCTTGATATTCCTCGCCCACCCGCTTGCTTACGGTGGTTGACTTTCACCGGGAGAATACCAATTTCATTTATATTTATAGGAGAAGGCCACTCCTGGATTTCATTCTTAGTGATCCAGTTTTCGCTGATCCGAGACTGATGGGCATCATCCGCTACTTCTCATGATGGTGGGGAAAAATTCCACATGAACGAAAAAACCACCTATGAAACCGGCATGGCAGCACCCAATTCTCGATCATCTACTTTTATCCTTTAGTTTAGAAGCAAGTATCCATTTTCCAAGCTACAGGGGCAAGGCAATCCATCCAGCGAGAAAAGAAAGTCGTAGGTTTTCCAGAGGAGTGACGTAGACAATCTGCCGTAGTCATCGATGATAGGTTTCCCTATTAGAGGAAGACAAAGCTAGCCCTTTCTTAGGCGCATACGGTCTATTCCCGAGGGTTTTTCATCAATCGAATTGCCGGGACAAGCGCTTCTACTTATGTTATGACCTTGGCCCTATGCTTTCTAAAGGAAGTCTACCGAAAGCCTTTGGTACTTGTCTTACCTGATCAATCACTAGGCAGGGGGAAGCTTCTTTAGCTTACCTTTTCTTTTTATGCTGTTCTTGAAAGAGCTACTCTTACCTTGCAAACTGGCAAACCAGATCTCGTCCTGATCGAGGAAAAGGTATAGTGAGCCCTTTTTCGAAGCATTGGAGTATATAAGGCCAACCAACCTATTTCCGTTGGTCGATCAATCAAAGAAAGGGATCGATTCACTTAGGAAAATCATCAAGAATCTCAGTAACCAGAGCCACAGAGAGGGAGTCACAGACTTCACTTCCTCAATAAGATATAGATTGACTTATCTCTACGACAAGCCTCCTAAAGAGTGGCAACTCTAACTGGTGGATTTCCACTACTACTATCAACAAATCTCAACAACCATAGCCTGCCCAGAATTTCAGCTAGATTCCACTACCAACTCCAACTAGCATTCAGGGATCCCCGCCACCAACAACCCTCAATGAGCAGCCTTCTTTTGGTTTGATTGACAGCTCGTTTGTTAGTCAATCCCAAGAGCGAGAGTAGGCAAGTAATAGCAAGGTCACTCTAAAGAGGTATTTGTTACCTTCGGGAATCTGCTCCGCCTCTCAGCTGCACCGCAAAGCACAGCTTTCTGGTCGGTCTGGAGATAGCACGCACCGCAGAGCTGTTTACCGCTCTGTGAAAGAAGATTCCTACAGAGATTTACGAAGTTACTCATTCCATGACCTGAGGCCAGGGATAGGCTCCTGGGCATTGCTCGACGCCTTTGCAATGGCGGACAGACATGGCAGGCTTCGGGAGCCCGGTCGACTTCATGTAACCGCGCTGTTAATTCGAGAGCCGTCAGGGCTCATAACTCGGCTCCAGCGGTGAGCTCGGGTCGCGATCTATCGATCCGCCAGGATCCAACCGCTATCCCAAAAAACTCCTTGGTGAGCCGGGTCTCGGGATCATAGGGGGTAAACCAGACATCTTACTCTACGAGATTATGGAGTGAAGATATGAAAGCTGCATGCGCCTCGGAGAAACCGATGTGTAGGCTTATTCCGTGTCCCGGCTCTGGACTGACGGGGCGAAGCGAAAGCTTTACAATAGACCTAGATCCGCCTCACTCGATTGAAAGTCTATGATTGTCTGCTATGAGTAGAGAGGAGAGGTGAGAGGTAAGGATTCACATAGGATTTTTCTTTCTGGATGGGGGAAAGCTTAAGAGAGTGGTCAAGCCAAGAAGAATCGAATCGGGTGGGAGCATTCGACTTCATCAGTCGGGTTCGCTTTCCCTTCTGTCTGTGCTAGCTAGGCTAAGCTAAGTCTGACGTCTTGCTGCTTTAGTGGAGCCGGTGGCTTGACAAAGAGAGTACGGGAAGAATTCATTCCTATGCTAATGAATCTGATGCCATTGATTCTGTTGTAATGCTAGCGAAAGGCTTTAGCTCAAGGGAATAAACTGGCTTTCTTCTCGGCTATGGGTCATGGGAGAGAGAGTGATTTTAGAATGTCTTTCAGCTAGTGTTTAAATAAGCGCTGCACGAATGGCAAGCTCCGGTCTTCTCTTATCCACTGCAACTTTCATTATTGCAGTTAGCTTGACTCCTGGTATAGCTCGTAGTAAGCATAGAGGAGTAGCTGTCCTTCATTCCAGTGAATCTTTTTTACTTTAGAAAGAGTTCCCCCCGAATCCATACATTTTGAGGTCCCAGTCAGCTAATGGGACTAGAGTTCCAGTTTAGGAATATCACGGGTTGAGGAATTCTTTCTGGATCTAATTCCTATTATGTGGGATGAAATGACTCTACTAGGGGCTTTAGCTAAAAGATATATATCTTTTATGCCAGCGAGGAAGAGATCTAGTTTGAGTGGGAGTTTTATTGGGACTTCTATTACATCTCGCCCAGTGGCAGTTTTAACGGTAGAGGGCTTATATATAATTCTAATTTCTATTTTCTGGCTGGGGTATAGCTATAGATAAGATATCCTGGGGTGTCACCGAAAAAACCGGGTGAATTTCTTGTTGTCTCTGCCGGGTCCAGGAATTTCTCTCTCTATAGGACCAGTCCCAGTTGGCGTGATAAGATAAGCGCTTTATAAGACCTCTAAGCCTGAGAGTTCTGTTCCATTTCGTAAATAATGTTCAGTGTGAAGTACTTCCATTCGCCCCTCCTCCAATTGTGGACTCCTTGTCAGAAGAGTTATCAAGCGCAAGGGAAAAGACTAGCAAGCCAATTACAGTCTTAAGGGTTGGTGTTCGAATTCTCTTCTCATTGGATCCAGTTGGAATTGTAGTTCTCTTTGCTGTTGTGCCAAGCGAGGGAGTTCTTTGATAACTCTACCGGTGCAGGCAAGTTTACTCGCTTCTCCTCGAATTGCATAAGAAAGATGGTTCTGGAGAGAAATCCTACCCGCAAGCATTTGCTTATAGAATGGTGGAGGGAGGAAGAGGTAGCAATACATTCCGCCTGATGCTTGATCACTGCATTCGTGATATATCAAATGAGCTCTCCGATCTATGATGAATAGTTCCTTTTATAGGATCATATTTCTTTCTAGTCCTAAGCATTTTAATTGGACCTTTCTCCTTGACTTCAGTTTTGGAATATTTTAATACGGGATTGGAACGACCTATGTTGTAACGGAGGAGAGAAGGTGAACCAGCTTCCTTTGGTCGCCTCTCCCGTCTGGTCGAGTAGCTTTCGCTCCTTCCTACTTACTTAATTATAAGCGGCTACGTGGCCTATTGGGAGCTTTTTAGTCATAGTGGGAGCTTTCGGAAATCACTTTGCAGGTCAAGATCATAGGAAGAGGGAAGAACAAGGGAGAAGATCCTTTTTAAATTTAAAAGAAGACGATTCCAAAACAAAAGAAACTCAAAACGGAGAATAGGATGCCTTAAAGGTCCGGTAAATAAGAAAGATCAGAAATTTCAAAGAAAATAGCTGCCTAGCCCGCGGGAAACAGAAGGTTAGGAAGGGAGAAAGGAGATTTTCCAAGACTACTGAAAGAGCACAGATTCGGCTTGGGAGTTCTCACTCGGGCTACTAATCTCCTCTTCTCCTACTCATAAGAACCAGAACAGGCACTCGTAATCGTCCCTAACCTCTGTCTCTAACCTATTCCCTTTCCTCTGTCCTTTTACCCTTTGAACAGCAAGCCGGAACTGGATTACATTTCAATAGAGAAAGCTATCAATGGTCACATTGAGACGGGAACAGATGGGAAGTTCGCCCTCCAGTTCTATTCCTTTGGATGAGACGGCGGTGAGCAATCGATAGAGAGCAAGGGATGCTAGCGCTCTTCTACTCATATTCCTTGCTTCAGTTGGTTCAGGAAGCTTTGGCATCGAGACGCATTACGATAGCTATAGCTAGGCCGGGTGGGATTCTCTATCGGATGGTTATTCATCAAGTGGATCCTTTGCCCCTTACCTCAGTAGCTGGGAAGGCAGGCCCTTAGCTTCAACTAGTTCAGTTTGAGTTCAGGAGTAGTTGCATTGCTAGTAGGCAGAAAATCAGTAGTGCGTTAGCTTATCTGTTCATTTTCAAACAACCCTTGTTTGTGCTCCTTTATCTTTCTAAGCCGCTCTCGCTAGCAGGGAATCTAGTTCAGCAAGGTCCATACCTCCATACCATAGGGTAGGGTGAGCTCGCTTGAAGCTGGGGCGCGTCTGGTGGTATCGTATATAAGATCACACGGCTGCTTTTAGGAGCGATCTGTTCATCCAACTCGAAATCTCGTAAGAGAAGAAAAAGACGCCCAAAATTCGAATTCTTATGTCTTTCTTGGCCGGCAATTTACGACAAGTCTTTCTGAATTTTCGCGAGCAAATTACAATATATCCATGTTTAATTAAACATGGATATATTTTTTTCTGATCACATCACTACACTTGCAGTCGGACTCATTCTTTCGATAGCTATTTTTTTTTAAGCTGGCCAAGTTTTTGAACGAGCTACTATTTCGGAACGTATACATGAGGTAGATCTAGAAAAACTAAAACAAAAGACCGCTAGATATGCTTTGGAAACATTATAATGATACGAATGTCAATTTACCAGAAGAACTCAGTTTCAAAGACATAGTGGAACATTCCTTTATTATAATTATAGACGAGAATATAAAAGAACAAATTCTCGGGCTAAACAAAATGGATTTGGATCTCATTAGTAATGGCACGGGCAGTAGCTACTTTGTTTACATTCTGGATACGTATGGCCATATTGTGGGTATGTAGTTAGGACTTGGTTTTTCTATTCACTTTTTTCTCGTATCTTTTCACACCTTCTAGACTTTCGGCGGAAAAAGAAGAAGAGTATGAAAGCAGGAGTTCGGGACTTTCCTTTCGCCTGCAACAAATCGTAAAGTCGTCGCGCCGGGCCCCGGTGTCGAGCAGAGCATTCAAAGAATGAAGTTTTTAAAATAACTGAATACTTATTCCTCACAATTTGTGATGCAGCGGAACCATGGCAATTAGGATTTCAAGACGCAGCAAGCCCTATGATGCAAGGAATAATGGACTTACATCACGATATCTTTTTCTTCCTCATTCTTATTTTGGTTTTCGTATTATGGATCTTGGTTGGCGCTTTATGGCATTTCCACTATAAAAAGAATCCAATCCCGCAACGGATTGTTCATGGAACTACTATTGAGATTCTTTGGACCATTTTTCCTAGTCTCATCCTTATGTTCATTGCTATACCATCATTTGCTCTCTTATACGCAATGGACGAGGTAGTAGTAGATCCAGCCATTACTATGAAAGCTATTGGACATCAATGGTATTGGACTTATGAGTATTCAGACTATAATAGTTCCGATGAGGAGTCACTCACTTTTGACAGTTATATGATTCCAGAAGATGATTTAGAATTGGGTCAATTACGTTTATTAGAAGTTGACAATAGATTGGTTGTGCCAGCCAATAGTCATCTACGTCTTCTTGTAACATCTGCTGATGTACTTCATAGTTGGGCTGTCCCTTCCTTAGGTGTCAAATGCGATGCTGTACCTGGTCGTTTAAATCAGATCTCTATTTTGGTACAACGAGAAGGAGTTTACTATGGTCAGTGCAGTGAGATTTGTGGAACGAATCATGCTTTTATGCCGATCGTCGTAGAAGCTCTTTCTTTGAAAGATTATTGTGATTGGGTAGACAGTCATCAATTTTAAGAGGGGATGGGACTATCCGCGGATTCAGTCGCATCAAGCTCATCAACCGACTCCACCGCGGATTCCGTAGCATCAAGCTCAGAAATCGACCATGTTGTCAGGGAGCTTGTAGCGTATTGTGAAGCTCCACCTAAGGACCCGGCCCCAGATTCGTTACGCTCTGAAAAGAAGAAGTGAAAAACCTTTGTAATATGGGAAGGGAGGAAGCCCGGCCCCAAAAGCAGGTGAACGACTACATAGAATCCCATAGAGAAATCCTCAGTAGGATTTTGTAACGCTCTCTTAGAGAGAGTACGGTCTTTTCAAAGTGAGCACTAACGGAAATCCTACACCGTTTCCCTTCGATTCGGAAGAGGATCAAGCTAAGCTGTTCTCCATTATGTGGGACGGCGACCAAGATAAAGAATCTTTCTTTTTTACTACATGTCGTACGGAACGAGCCTTGTCTACGAAGGAGAGCGAACTCATCTTGCTTGCTTCTGGCGAAGCTTCTAGAAGGCCTACTACTACAATAAATAGGAGCGATAGGAAAGCCAAGCAAGCCGTATAAAGGCGAAGAGCTCGTATAGCAAGCAAGCCTACTTATAGCCCTCTTTTCTTTTTTTTCAAGTTCTGTTTCAAAAGTCCACAAGGAGCGCAGACTAGCTGGAAACGGGTTCCCGATCGGAGTGAACGAGTGTAAAGGTGAGTTGTTCTCACCACGCTACTCTATCTACGCTATTATACCTGGTACGTTACTTCGAATGGCCCACCTCAAAAGCTTTCTTTACTGCAAAAGGGTATAAGCATAAGACCCTTCTTAGAAAGCACTCACTGAGTTAATTACGGAATATAAAATCCACTTTATTCGACTTGCATGTGTTACGCAAATGACATTTCCGGGATAGATTGGCTATCCTGAGTGAGAAAGAGGGATCTTAGGCTCTGGTGACCGGCTTGCCTACTTAGTAGAGTCGCACTTTGGCCTTTCATATAAATAAAGGGGTTTTCTCGATCACAACTTCTATAATTAGAATGTCTAAACCAGAGCCAGAGAGAGAATCAACTTCCTTATCTAAATCTAAGATGCCGATGTTGCAGTTAAGAGAGCAGTTTCTCTTTTCTGTATCAATCGAGGCAATAGCAAGCAGAGATAGAGCCGAGCATACCAGGTATCCAGAGAAAGCAGCCTAGCTAGCCCGGAATGCCAGTCTAACACCAGTATAAGCACTATTGGTAGAGCTTTCAATCCACTCGACTTGTCTAACTGGAAGATAGAACAACATTAGATAGAGATAGAGAAGAGATTGGTTACAGATAAGAAATAGCATAGCAATTGCCTTATCTTATTAAACCAGACAGTTGCTAGTCTCTCTCTTACTTGTCTAGTCGGAGATAGCACTCTCTTCTAGGATGCCAATTGGATAGGTAGATTGCTAACTCGCAATCCTAGCAAGCAAGTGAACGGAGCCTATAAGCAAGCGAGGCATATTAGCAAGTTTATGTGCAGTGAGTCTTGGCAGATAGAAGCTTCTTGGTGCCAGGATTCCGGCATCCAGGACATACCAGGCCATAGAGGTTCTTGTCTAGCTTGTTTCCCAGACAGACCAAGCTCCCATAAAAGAAAGGAGTACAGGCTTGTCATCCCCCTTATGCTTTCTCTATTTTTTCTATTAAAGGAGGATAGCAAGCAGGATGGCTCCATGTCCAGTCTACTGATTGGGAGTGAGAGCTGTCTACCTATTCTATTGGATCAGCTAGCTTGTCCCATCTCTCTTACTGGATTGGTATGAGATCCCAGCTCTAACTCTCTTTCCTGGCATGCACTAAGCCTAGCTAGTGGCATGCTGACCTTGCCTGGCATCCACTCCCGGATCACTGTCAGAACACACAATTCAATTAGATTTCCGACTTGTTACCTGCTGCCTGTGGTTCATAAAATAAAAAGTAGCTAATGGAATGGGAACCGCTCCTTACGCGCATTCGGGCTTAAGTTCCGAAGGTCTTTTTCACTAAGTTACTAAGTTAAGTAAGGAAAGAATAAGGCCCGGAATGAATGAAGAAGGAAGTTGGTTACATCATTCTTTGTCAATGCTACCCCTTTGTGCGGGGTAGAAGGACTCATTTCATTCTATTAAGGAGATTTCTTTCGAAGCCTATACCTATAAGGAGGATGATAGAAGGCAGAATTCCGAAGATTACTGGGTTTCTAAGAAGGCAGTGGTGCATCATCCAAAAGAAAATGGTTCACTACGACAGCATGAAGTTCCAATGTTTTTATTCCGGGAAGGATGATTCGATCAATAGCATGGAGGAGGGAATGAATTATTCAGTTAAAGAGATGAGCGTTGATCTCTCTTATGATATGATATTAAGAGTTACCTTGCAAAGAAGCCCTTCTCCGACAACAACTTAAGACGGGGCATCAAGGCGATAACAAGCCCAAAGGCGACATCTGAGAGGAGAAGTCGAAAGCGCTAACAAAGGACTTGCACAAACCTCCATCACATTAGGTGCCTAGCCTCTTTCTCGATGCAGCAAGCTGAGATAGTTGAATTAGATGTCAGTTCCTCTAGCAGACGCCTTCTTCCCAAACCCCTTCTCTTCCTCAACAGGGCATTCGCGCAGAACCCCTTCTTTCAATGTCTTGCCATTCTTCATGTGCAGCTCCTTCTCTGTGCCTAGTGTTTAAGCCGGATTTCAGTTACCTTTCAACCACTTCTCTTCCTCTTATTCTATTTCTATGTCATTTTATTGCCTTAGATCAATCCCTTCCTCACTTTGTCATCCAATGCATATTCTCAAGCAGGAGATTCGTGAACAGTAAGAACGCATTCCTTGTCCCATTCGATGCTTTACTATACTATTTTCTTCAAGGTTTCGCTTGTATTTTCATAGAGTAAGTGTAGTAATCACTCTCTAGTAAAGGAACTCGATTAGCCGGGAAAAGCGCTCCTCTTTCTATTTTCTGTGATTTTAAGCTAGATATAGATAGAACTCGATCGAACTAAATGCTATTCTTTTGTGGCAAACTCGTGGTATCGTATACGTATATAAGAGAAAGCTTGCTTTTAGGAGTGCTCTTTCCCTATAACTATTAATTGAATAATCGAAGACAGATGGTAGCCTAGTTCAGAAGAAAGATCGTAGCGAATGAAAGGTAGGGCACAAGGCTATCCGAGTTCACAGGTGTCGTTGCTTATCCCTTTCTTAAGATTGGCTTGGTGTTCAGTGTACCGGGTACAAGATCGAAAAGAATGCTTTGCATTCCAAGCCGAAGTGAGAAGACGTCTGTTCTTCAACCTCTATCCCTTGTTCCGCTCTGCTAACTGTAATTTAACCACCAACCCACTCGAAGTTCAAATACCCTTTCGCCGAGGAGTGAACGAGTGACAACAGGAGAGGGACGGGAGATAGACTAAGATAAGAATCCAAGGGGTGACAGTAAGTCAATTGACAAGTGGAGATAGTGAATCACGAATAGACTCTCAACCTCTCCTTCCAAGTTCCGTGGGGAAGTGCCCAACTCCAGCTCGACTCTTAATCTTTGGGTGAGAAGGTAGCTCTATTGACTTACGGTAGGAAAGAACGACTGATAAGTTAAGGAGCTGAAGATAGTCAATCGACAGTTCTCCCCCACCAACGGAGTACAGGAATCTTCTTATCCTGGTTTCACTCCCCCAGGACGATGGCAAGAACTCTTAGCAACGAACCATCACAAATATGCCATCATCACATTACACCTGCCTGTTGATTTCCTCACTCCAGAGAACGTCGCGCCACCTCTGTCTCCAGATGACACTGGAACGTACTTGGTCGTTGGGAATGGGCTTCCACCAAACAGTTTGAGATGAGACGGGCAGGCACAGGAGTTTCGAGAGATGAGCTGTCATTATTGGGAAGTTTTGAGGGATATGCCCGTTAGTTCCAGGTAGTAAGTGGGTCGCACTGCTGGGATAAAATACACTTGTAGGTACACTATACGTAAAGGTAAGCACATATGCTACGGGTGCTACATTAAAAAAAAGTCTTTTGATTTGGGCCCAGCAGTTTAACAGATGGAACTCGTTATGGATGCTTAGTTTGGAGTTGGCTTAGAAAAGGTACGGACTATACATGCCGGAACGTCCTTCTGGTATGGGTTATCCAAGCTGGTAAGCGAGTTCTGGAGTTCATGCATCAGCGACGAAAGCATTGGTGCATCTGAGACGCGGAGCAGATTGCCACTTAGGACTTTGTGCTGTGGTCCCATTACAAAGGGAACCTCTTGAAACAAGGGTTTCGATTACTCTCCCTCTTCGTTGCCCTGTGGTTGATCCCAGCGGGGTCGTAAAATGGCGGTTAGCGGAGCGGGTACAGGTCAAGCGAGGAAAACAAGAGTTCCGGTACAACCAGACGAAGTAATCACTGAGCCGGATCAGCCAGACGAAGCAAGAAGAGTGCCGGATCATCCGGGCACAGAAAGTCAACCAACTGTAGATGAAATCTTATATCCATTCTGGTTTGATTCGGAAAAAACAAAGAAAGACTCTATAGCTAAATTAGAGTGGGGAGGCTGACACAAAGCCCAGTTTCAGTATGGACGTCCCGTTGGAGAATGCGAGACCTCATCTTCATAGGTTTATCTGCGTGCCTGTTGATTTGACTTGGTATGGGACTGGATAACCCATGATCTCAGGTTATGCCTCATCATCATAGTATGGGCCTGCTCCCCTATAAGTCACTCTGATCGCTACTTGTTTGAAGAATCTCTTTCTTCAGACCGTGACTGATTGTTTGTCTGCTAAGCTCGGGAGCTAGGACCCTTCCTTCCCCCGCCAAGGTTAACAACGAGCCGCGTTGAATGAGTTAGGTGTACTCCTCGGCTGTGAAAGAGAGGGCGCTTCTGAGCCCCGCACAGGCCCGGAACTTTACACTCAATGAAAAGGAATAGAAATTCCGCTTTGAAAGCGATTCCAGAGATCATAAGAACAACCGGGTGGCGGGCGGGAGCAGCAGAAGCATTGAGATGTTCAGAGATGCGTCAAAGTATACCTATGAAAGTGGATTGCAAGGGTCAGGCGCCTTATTCCCTCAACCCTGAACTCTACACCGGCGCAAGAGGAACCGGAATAGGAGCTTTTCTATCTATAATAGGAATAGCAACGGACCAAGGAACACAAGCCAGAATAAGAAGCACTTTTTTCTCCGTATTAGGAGCTAAAACGGGTTAGGGATTCTTGTAGGGACGGTACGAGTAGAAGCCTATTCGAATTCGAGAGCAACTCCTTCTTTTCCGAGTTGGCCTGCAGCCTCTTGGTAGTTGGTAGATAGGCCCAAGCCAAAAGGTGGCTCAATTGCCTGGGGGTAGTAAGGAAGCGAGAAAAATCAGTGTCGAGCCTTAAAGATAAAGAGCCTGAAGGAAGTTTTGATGGTCTAAGTCCTTCTCTTACTGAAAAAGATTGGCAGAAGTCTAAAGTCATAGCTATAACTTTTTCCTCTAAGTAAATTTCTTTATTTTAGAGTAAGGGGAGAGATTGTCTGTCTGATATTATATCTTCGAATCTTAGAAGCTTGATCATCCGACTCCTTTACTTTTTTAATGAGGCCAAACAAAGTATGAAATAAAATTACCTTCTCGAAAAGCCGCCCTACCCGGATTATCGCCTTCCTATGTGGGAGGAGATGAACAGTACTACTGCTGATGCTGAGACCCATGAGGAGACAGAAACAACCGATAGCGACCCGATAAAAGGCTTATGAGCCAGGAGTCGATTCGAGTCGTTAAGCTGTAAGTACCAAACCGTAGTCCCCCCTGTTGCGACTTCTTCCTGTTATTATTGGACTTGCGGCAGTCCTACTAAGAAGAAGGAGAAGTTCCAACACATTCTCTAAAGGCTGGAGTCTTAGAGCTGTGATACTATAGAATATCTATTTAGTCCGCCCCCCGGGTCAAAGTTTTACAGTTCAAGTAAGTAAGCAAGCCCCAACAATTCCAAGGGTAAGCGCATTTAGTTCGCTTTCGAGTGTAAGAGAGTAAGTTTTTACAGCCAGAAACTGGGGCAGGCAATTAATATAGATCTAGCTCGGGATATGCCTTTAATAGTAATAGTTAAGGCTGGTAATATGGTACCAGGAAAGATTCAATATTTTTACCACTAGGCGGGGCAGGTTTCAAGTTTTCCCCAAGCTTTCACCAGGTACAGTAATCGGTATTAGCCGCCCTCTTTACGCTAGAGTCGGTCGCTTTCATTTAAATTGCTCATTCATCTTGAATTGAATCCGAGTTGTGACCAAGTTGACTGCTCCTAGAAAGGGACTCTCGGGGTGTGAAAGGAAGCCGATTAAGAAAATGCTTTTCTTTTTGAATGCGGCGAAAAGGCTCTTAACAGGCCCTAAGTCATTTCTCTTTTATAAGTGACTGCACTGCTAAGTGCTTCGATTTCGGTACATAGAAGGTGTTGGATATTCTGGAATACGTTGTCATTTCGAATGCTTTTCGCTCTCATTTATTCTCCAAGCCCCAGCGAGCGAGCCAGTGTCCGTGAACTTTTAGATATATTTTAACTTTTAATACTTGACTTAAACGATACAAGTATATTAGTATATTAAGATCCTATTAATAACTTATGATACTACCTCGTTTAATTAAAAAAACTTTCCAAGAGTAAGTTTGTTTGAAAGTAATACATCTAGGTTCGCGAGCTAGCCATCGAGTAAGACAGTGACAGCAAGCTCTGGTTCAGCGCCATATAATATATATAAAGGTGGTACCTTTTTTTTTATTCTCTGGGTTTCTTTTTAAGTTGGAGCACCGTATAATGAGGAACCCCAAAGATATTTAAAGCCTATTTCAAAAATCCTATTGTAAGTGTGGAAGGAATTCCTAGTTGCTTTCTTGGCTTCAAAAGTGCAAAAGTATAAATAAGTAAAGCCAGTATAAAAAAGGAGAAGTCTTTAAAGCAGTAGTTTTCGTTTTTATACCTCCAGTTGCAGTGCTCTTTTCAAGAAGGTAATCAAATGCTTAGGCAATTAGGGAGATTTTAGGTAAAAAAAGAGCTTTCAATCAAACTGCCCTTATTCTTCTCAACATCTGCGGACCCCTGAAGTGACAGCATCCCTAGTACCCTTACTCCAACTGAGCTTAGTTCTTCAAACATCATCAGATTGGTTCACTTCCTGCCCTACGGTCTAAACCTGGAATGAATAGTTTCTGGAGAAGTGTAAAGATCACTAGAAAGAGTTCACTATATAGGCTTCTGCCGGGCTCTTATAGCTGTAATTAAGGAAAGACTTCTTTTTTCAGATCAATTCTATGGAACCAGATAAATGAGAGGATATGCCCCGTGACCGGTTCTTAAGTCGCGATTTTGCACTTAAATGATAGCTTTCTCGAGGAAAGATTGAAGGCTGACCTGGCCCCCACTCTCAAGGCTTTCGCTCCGGATGTCCCGAGATAAGCATTCATTCATACAAGCACAAAGACTTTTCCGTGCCTAAGAAAAAGGACGAATCTCCTCTTTCTTTTCTTGCTTGCTGGCTATACCGTACTTTGACTATACTAGTGAAACTATCTGAAGCTTAAGCCTAAGCCCCCTTATGAAACCAACCGAAAAAAGCCGTGCTGGTACCCTTCCTTACTCTATCAAGTAAGTACTTTCATTCCTTATGGGAGGTTTTATTGGAGTGATAGTGCTTGGAGTGGTCCCTTATCCTTTCTTGCTCGCTTGCTTAATCTTATCTAACTTTCCGCGCTGCCTAAGGAGATAGATTCGACTGACTCTTCTCAATAGTAGGGGGAGATCTAGGAAGAAGTAGACGAATCCCCTTACTTATGCTTTGATTGGACTTTGGTGCTTGAGAGAGGAAAACAGAAAAAAAAGCAGTATCCCTTAGCGGGGAAAAAGTGCTTTTAGTAGGGAAGACAACTCCCTAACTCGTTCGAGCTAGGCCGAAGCCCCGAATGGATTGGATCGTTGCAACCCTGTTTCCATATCTTTCGGCGTATCACCATTCTTCTGGTGCATTCTACGCGGTTAGTCTATCGGCCTATCGCCAGTTTCTCTTTTCTAATCAAGGTGATTCTCTGGACTATCTTACTCTATTGAGTTCGTAGTTCTTCCCGGACCCCAATCCCTCACTCATGGGAGCGAACCCCGAAGCCAAGGTTGCTAAGGATCTCTATCTCTCCTAAGCCCATGCAGCGAGTTCGCTGTCGCTGTTGCAGGCACCTACTTCTAGGTTTTAGTATGCAGAATTCCTAGTAACCTCCGCCCTAAAGGTTCCGGATCCCTAATAGTGGCTTCCTAAGCCTGTTTGCATCTTTCTCGTGAATCGCCAGTTTAGCATGTATTTCCTTTTGTAAAGCTGCCCAAAGAGCAGGCTATTCGCTCCCTTTTCTTTGGTTTGAGAACTTACATCGACTAGGCCGTAAAGGAGTCAGTATTGACTTTCACGACTATCAAGCAAAGGAGCCATCTTTCATGGATGCATGGCTTCGAACTATAATAGCTCAAGGAATCAACCATTCGATTTTCAAATAGAGAACGTAAGCACTAATTCATCTCGTCTTGACTCTTTCCTTACTATACTTTAGAATTCCGGGTGAAGGAAGTATGCGTTATTGGTCGAAGGTAGGTAAAAAAAGGATACCTTCTTGCTTCCCGAAATAACAGGTGAAGAGCGAGGATGGTATTCCAGTTCAGTACTGATCTGTGTAAGCCAAATAGATACCTACTTCCCTTGCCAGGTGCAGCTGTTAAGTCCCGTCCCCTATGTATAGGCAACCCAAGCCAACTATCCCGTCCTTCCTAGCTCTAGCTTGTGTCTTCTCGGCGAATGCCCAGTCTCTCGATGAATAGTCAGCTCTCCCTTCTATTTAGGTTCTTCTAGAAACCCGGTAAGAAACAGTTTTCCTTTGATTTGCTCTTAAGCGGTGTTAGTAGTGGTAGCTACTGAAGACCAAGGAATAGACCCCAAACTATCCCCTCTTAGGTCGGTTCTATGCTTCCCGAGTCCACATTCCCTTCTTTAGGATTGAATAGAGTAAGGGCTGCCCTTTACTTGTTCTATTAGTTAGAGTAGTCTCCGTGGAGAGGTAAATCAAACTAATTTAGTTGCCGAAGCGCAGAGCTAAAGAGTCTCTCTGCTTGCTTGTTCTTTCTTAAGCTATTCCCGCTTGTAATTCCTTCTCTTAATGTGGTTGTATCATCGTCGAATCGTTTGCTCGCAGTTCTTGCAGTTGCAGACTGAGCTGGGTAATCTGTACTGTAGCGAACCCCTAAGCCAATCAATCTATCTTTTTTGGTCATTCTCCAAGGTTTTTGGGGTGATTCTTCGAGGTTCATGTTCGAAGGTAGGCAAACGAAGCCAACCCAAACACATCTTCCACCCAGACTTCTTCCACTACCTGTAAGAGAGTGGGGTGATCCGCCCATTTGTTCAATTGAAATCTTTCTCTACAAGTGTACGGCTTCCATAGTATAACTCATTCGAGAGAGCCTAAGAGAGAGCTTCGAACCAGGCTACCCAACCATCGCTGGCGCAGTTGCAGTGTTGTTGCTCTCTTCTTCTTAAGCTAGGATTCCCTTATTTGCTGTTAGTTGGTAAAGGAGCCATGCTTCTTGAGCCCGCATTCCGCTCAATCCTAAAGAAGGGAATGGTTTAAGGCACTAGCTTTCTGATTGATAAGACCGATCCCTCTTCTATTAGTCTAGTCCTTTTTGGTGAAAGGATGAATCGGTAGAAAAAGGCTTAGAATCGGTAGTTTCGATCGACGAATCACGTGTCTCTCTTTTCTAATTGGATTTGTTCTCTGCAGTTGATGATCAGCGAATCATCAATCAGTCTTTCAGTGTTTCCGCTCGATAAAGTGTCGAAATCTTCATGTGATTCTGCGGTCCTTGTTGCCGATGCTTTGATTAAGGGAAGGGGATTCCCAGAGCAAGGGGAAGAGCTAGGCTAAGAAGGAAGCTCTGAAAAGAGTTGATCACGTAGGTTGCTTAAGGAGCTCTGCTTTCTTTTCGTGGGTGAGTTGTAGTTCCTTCTCTTGATGCACTTGTTGGCTATGCCATTGAGTCCGACCATTTCCTTGCTTTAGGCAGGAATGTAGTAAGGTATGCCCTCTCCTGTAGCTATAAGCTCGAGGGCGTGTCTCTTGAATTCCACTCAATAGGTTGCCAGAATCCCCATGTGATTCTCGGTTGTTTGCATCTCATTCTTCGCTCTCTTTTGTTAGCAATGAGAGCAAGTTCCCACTTCTCTTAGCTATGAGCTAGCACTTGCTTCTGATCGAGGATGATAACGAGACTTGATCTGAGCGTAACCAACCAATGTTGGATCATAAGGATCTATGCTTTCCTCCTTGTTTGCAGTTGGTATCGTAGAATCGGTAATCTTCCTCATCGAATGCCCATCTTTCCCTTCTAATTGGTGTATTCTCTGATTCAAGATCCTCGTCGAATGTACTCATCAAACCCCGATTTTAACTGCAATAAAGCCTGAATTACTGAATAAAAAAGATGGAATTAAATACGATACTAATGTCAAAAATATAGTGAGTTGTTACTCTCAATATGTGAATACTGTGTGCGGTAAACATATTTTTTCCAATCCACAGGATGGGCGGAAACGTCATATTGAGAAGTGGAATTCATTTTCAGCACAGCTCCAGAGCTAGCTGGGAGAATAAGAAGTTTCAGTACTGTGTCCACTTCTAAAGGAGATAGTATGTTACCGGGCAAGAATGCTGAAACGCAAGTTTCTTATTCCAAAGATACCTTTGATGGTTATTGGTCCCGTTTAAAGCGGTTGATCGCTCATGAATCATGCAAGGATCCATATTCAGGATTAAGAATAGCTGCTGTTTTCTTCATTATTTGAAATGTGCAGAATATAAGCTTCTAGCATTGGTTGTAATGAAACTGTTATTGAAGTACGATTACTATATTTAATTTTATTATGGTAAATTGACTATAGGGTATGTGATGAAACAGTCAACTGGAGATATTTCCTTTACAATAGGTAAAGCTATTTCTTTAATGGATGCTATGGGGAATGCTGTGCCAAACATAGATTTATACAATACTATATTTAAATTGGTTAAGGCTAAAGCCGAGGATTACCCGGGTGAATTGGTATCAAGTGTATTCATTCGAATCTATCTATTGGGTAGGTATGAATCCTCCGATTGCTCTCTTAGCGAAGATTAAATCTATAACCGGATTTGGGAATTCATTTCAGCCGGTATAAGTGCTGGTGAACCAGTAGAAGTGAAATCTATGGTTAGGAAGCGTCCTTATCCCAATTATATAACTGCACTCAAACCGACGAGTAAGGAAAGGTCATTGTAGCCGATACGGAGACAGTTATAATAAATGATGTTCATGTGCCTTACGCTGCGGGTTTCTTGGTGGTTAAGCCGGGTGAAGATGTGGGTTCCAAGCCTGATAATTTAATTGAAACATATTTTAGTGAAGAGTATATAGTAAAGTCCGAATTCACAGATAGGAGCTATTCCATTTTTTTCCATATGAGGAAAATTTGGGTGACTAAAAGAATGAGGGACTGATCCAGGTCCATAAGTATTAGGTCCACCAGCGCACACAATTATTCTGCCCGTTTAACTACCCCTAGAGAAATTTCTGCTGATGGCCCTTGAATTATAGCAACCTCAACTGCCGTACCCAGGCACCGGTCTCTAGAAGCTTCTGGAATCTTCAATTTATTTGTATGGCCTCAGTGATGAGAATATTTTGTGTGCCACTTCTGATGATGCATTGGGGACAAGTATATGTCAGTTCAGTAGATCAACGCTTTCAAGGACTCCTAAGTGATTTGTCACCAGGCAGCACATCCGCAGATGCCATAAATTCCTCCGAAAAATCAGAAACTGATACTGTGCGGCCATACAATAGAATTCCAATTCTCGTTGTCGGGGGAAGTGAATCAACTGTTTTCAGTTTGAATGTAATCAACCACAGGTGATGACAGTTCTGGCAAATTTCGAAGATCTTCCTTGCTTGGAGCTATGTATTCACCTCCGCTTCCATTCAGTTTCCGGCAAATTACACACTGCCATTGGCCTGAGCCAAGTAATATCTTGCAATAGAGATTTGCATAAGCCCCACAATTTTGAAAACGATGAGGATCACGCTATTTTAGGACCTGGTGAAATCTTCCTCCCAGGATAAAGCAATGCCCAAAAACCCAAACTGGGTACATTTTCTAGTTTCTTCTCTTTCAACATCTTATGAGCTGAGAATAAAACACATGGCCCCAGCAGGAGTCCTTTACAGCATCGTGAACCTGGTGCTCAACTGCCCCATTTCATAAATGGGGAGGAGGCGGGCAAGCATGAACCCGACGAGAAAGCAACTGTCTGAGGTGTTGCCGGAGAAGTCCGAAAAGGCACAGCAGCAGGCCGGGACATCTTTTTTTTTTTATTGCCATCTATTTTTAGGCCGTAGTTCAAGTCAGTGTTAGAGGAGAGGTCGGCCAACCTCCTAGCCAATCCGGACATCTGTTGCTCAATAAATTATCTAAAACTAAAAAAATGTGAACCTTGTTAGGCGGGAATCAAAGGATAGTCAACTAGACGCATCAGCTGCAGGAGGGGTATGAAGTGGCCACAACCCCCTGTCCTTTGTTTTATTGAATCGAGGCACTCATCTTCAATCGACCAATAATGCATTTCTTGCTCGATGAAGCTCCGCCTATCGAAGAATCAAAATTCTTTCGCCAAAAAAACTCGATCTGCCGGGGTGCGTGGGGGTGGTGCGTTGTGAAAGGACTAACCCGGGTCTTGCGTAAGGCTTACTTGTAGGAGGGCGCGTGGGTGCCGCACGGGCTAGCTGTCAAAACTCTTTGTTCGTGACAAATCAGAGCGAGTTATCGAACCGTGAGCAGGGAACAGATGACGAAGGGAACTAGTGCCTCTACAACAGGACAAGAGCGAAAGAAAACCAAAAGGAGCAGATAGAGGGCAAGGAGGAAATGAGTGCCCCTTTCACCAAGTGAAAGGAAAGAGAGAAATTAGAACCATCCAATGAGAAGGGGAGGACATGCATTGGAATCGTTCTCGAAAGGGCCGCGTAGACAATTAGGAATCAAGTTTGCGATAATGGGCACCTTTTTTTGGTGAATACTTTGGCGTACTTCGAATCTAATTTACACTCTTGCCCATCTAAGATCCGAAGTAACGTGTTTGCATAAGTGGTTCCAGCCTCTATCGGCCCATGTTTTCGGACGTCGGCTTATGGAATTCGTCGAAAATCCACATATCGTAGTAGTCGTGTGCACCACTAAAATCAAATCATTTCGTCGCGAGCTTGCAAAGTCTATTTTGAGTACTTTACTTAAATAATGCATTATGAGTGTTTTTTGTGTGCTCGGCTCTCCATATAGAAAGAGCTGGGCGCTCTTAACTTAATAGGTCTGTGATAACAGAGCTGGCATGCTACCCTCAAAAGGTACTTCTCGCATAGTTCTTCAGGCTCCTCGGGGTCACCATGTTGAGTGAGCCACCACCCTTTGTCCGAATGAGGATCTTTTTTCCTTGACTATTTTAATATCGTCATATAGATTTCGTAGTTGATTCTATTTATACGCTTTGATCAAGGCATGCTTCCATTTTTGGTCCTCGTAGACTGAATACCAATCCTGAGCTTGTTCTAAGACGGCCCACATCTCTTGTGATGTTGCGCTTTCAGGAACTTTTCGCTTTTTTTTTTATGGCGCGGCCCTAGCTATATGGAGAATGTCTTCCCTTTGATATGTCCCCCAAACAACAGGGTTCTTCTCCTCTTTTGAGATATACTGGCATATTGTTCCAAACCCATGGTGAAAACGGCAATGGAGCTGACTTTCCTCAAACTCGGGAAAGGTTCGCCGAAGCTGCTTTGTAGCTTTGTAGCGAGATGCGTTGTTGGTATATATTCCTACGTGTAAATGGATTCCTTTGCCGTCCGCATGGCTTTCCGTTGAAATAACTATTGCATTGAAAAAGACTTTGTATTCGACCATGGGGGTTGATTTCAGTGCGTCTTTCGGCATGTGACAATGTGAGAAGAATGTACTTTCGTATGGAGCGGGAGCACGGGGTGGTTTTCTTGTTGTAACTTGAGGTGAGACTTTTCACCTCGTTAGTGGTATTGGGAGAAGAGATACTAGAAGTAGATTTGTTCTGGGTCATGAGAAAAGTCGAATTGTTTTGCCCCAGGGGCAGCGCTCCGACGTAAGAGGAGCGATATACCGGAAAAGAGTTCTCGATACGATATTCTGAAACACTCAAATCTATGACTCTCGTTGGCCAGCCGAAAACATGTGTTTTGTTTAGTCATATGAATTGGGAAGGAGATTTTCTGGTCTGTGGTTGAAGCTCCCCATCTTTTGACATCATCATTTCACGTGAGAAGTGGGCTCTCCTTCGGTATCTCGACAACGCTGCGATTTAGATTGGAGAACAGGATCCCAAATAGCAGCTGTGCAGCACTTTCTTCTTTACTGGCTGTAACGTAACAAGCGAAACACTTACATTCGCTCGATTCCTTCCTTTAGAACGCTCTAGAGGAGTAGGACTTGAACCTTCAATGGCTGGACCGACAGCAAAGGAACCTGGTCACTCGCTCTAACCCATATTCCATAGAGTACTTCACTTCCTCTCTCCCCCCGGGCTGTAACGTACTCATACCGGCGAAAAAGAAAGCATAAGGAATGGATAGGTATGTAAAAAACCTCCTATATCCATAGAACCTTTTACTCCCTAGGGATCACTCCATTCCCAACTCTGGAAAAGAAAGTCTTACCGACTAGGGCGTATAGACATTGTGTCTCGCAAGGAAATTGGCAGCTGGCCTAAAATAACTTGATTGAACTAGCTTGATCACATGAAAAGAAAAAAGCTTTCTCCCTGGCAGGGAAACAGGCACAGCAACATGAGGGGCTTTGACTCCCGTTAGCGGGACTGCTACGGACAAGGAAGGACTAGTCGAGATGAAGGGACACTTTCATTGTCTATAAAGGGAAAGGGCAAAGAAACTCCAACGACTGACTCTGGCTATAGGGATGTGACAGAATTCCCTGCGAGAAATCCTCCCACTGCTATTGTAGTGGCTTAACCTTTTTCGATGGCAGAAGCATTGGATGCCTTTTTTTTTCCTTCATTTTTTGGCGCGAAGCCCTATCGCTGACGAATACTTCGTCATCTGAAAACAACCCCTCGTCTATCACTCAACCTTCTTTCTGTTGATTTTCTTCCAAGATCTGTTGCAAACGAACTGATCTGTCTTTCTGGCTTCTGGCTTCTGGCCCACTCAAAGCAGGAAGTATAAAAGTCCTTCCAGGTCGGGATGGCCACGTTCTCTCTCGAAAGGATATCCGTTTCTTCCAAGCGTCAACTAGATCTCTAGACCGCATGGCCTGATCATAGCCCTACGGACGAGCTAGTCTATGGTGGCTATATCTCTCTAATAAGGAATAAGGCAAGGCCTTCCTTAAAACCGAAAAAAATCAAGAGCTTTTTCAATAGTTAAGAAAAAATGCTCTGCCGTATTGGTATGAAACCAGTCAATACTTCCATGAGCATGACTATAAATCCTTTGATTTCTTCGTCCTGGCATGGGATCACAATACACAGACGAAAGACGAATTGACTTCCGTATTTAGCCTAGCTCCTAGCCTTTCTTTTTCCTTCCAGCCTACCTCTAAAGTTCTCCGCTGTCACCTAGGCCTGAGACATGCCTCCTATCGTGCTTTCCTACCTACTTAATAATCCATAGGTGAATTCTCTCCTAACTAGCTTGCTACCCGGGAAGCTCCTCTGCTCTGACCTCCTTGCACTCAACTGCTTTGGCATAGGGGCCGTGGGGTGGGGGTCCTGGGGCCTTCCGGCCTTTTTTTTAGAGCGCTGAATTTTTGTGATATTTTGAAACAAGAAGCGGAGAAACCTCGAGATACTTTTCACTTGTCTTCTGCGAGTCTGAGACCGTCACTTCTGCGGCTACTCGACTTTTGCAAGTCCTGATCTCGAAAAAAATCCCCTTTTAGTCTCCTCTATCTCAGAGTCTATTCTAAAAAAAGAATCCACCAATAGCCCTAAATGAGTTACATAGTGCCGCCCGGGTTTGGAACCCACTTTTTATAAGTTCATATGCACGCATGCATGTGTCATCACCTCATTGGTCTGAAGAAGATCGGGGCTGTTCACTTTCTTTCACTTGGTCGCCTGGTATCTCACAACCTCTTTGCTTGCGGGGGCAGGAGTGGTGAAGTAAGTCTGAGAGAGCGCTTCGCGAAAGAATCGTGTGGCGCGTAGGGTTCCAGTTGGGGTTTCCGGCCCCCTTGGTCTTCACCTAATTGTGGAAGAGGGGAGGTGAGTATCAACTCTCTCTCTCGCGCCTTTCTTCAGCTTGTTCCTGTTCGTCTATTCGGGACGGGGCAGGCAGCCCACATACATGAAGAGAGGGGGGGGTTCTTTGATATTAAGGTCGTGAGGCGGTCGAAGAAGGCCACAAATGGAAGCAACCGATGCTTTGGTCATTCACTCCGTCGCTGCCAGTCCGTGCCGTGCTTGCTGTCATGCTGGCAAAAGCAGGGGTTTCGGCCGGTTTTACCTACTATTGGATTTGAACCAATGACTCTCGCCGTATGAAAGCGATACTCTAACCGCTGAGTCAAGTAGGTCAAGCTGAGTCAAGTCAGAAAAAAGAAAATAGACCCCTATAAGAAAGAGAAAGCCGCGCAACCCGAGTTCCCCAACCTATACGAGGGGGGGGCGGAGCGCTAAGAAAGAGAAAGCGTTATCACTATACGAAATGAAGCAGCGGCTAGTACGCTAAGATCAACCAATGTTCGAACGTGGAGCCTTTCTTTCTCGGTCGTCTAGCTTAATCTTAATCTAAGTGGATTCCGATTCACGCGATCGTTCTCTACTCTACTGCATTGGTGTTTTCACTCCCCACTCTCCACCATAAAAAAATGTTTCCAGTCAAAGGTATGAAGTCACTCGACTGATAAGGAGAGGAAGGGAGGCGGGTCCGAGTAAGAAAAAATGAACTAAGAACTAGGGCATACAACAATGGATCAATTCATTCAACAAGATCCGTTCGGATCGGACCAGGATGAATGGGATGGGTCTGACCTCTCGCTCGGATGTGACGACTCCCGCCGTCGACAGATGTCCCATGCCACGTTTCGTGAACAGCTATGCCCGAGAATAAATTGTGATATAGCGCCGAATAAGCCACTGCTCTATTCCCGACTCGAAATCTATAAAGGACTTTAAGGGAGAGAAAATAGGGGGCCCTACACCATACATCCTGCTGCCTCGGGACGACTGCACGTTACATCATAGCAGAACGACCAAATGAAGGCGGAAACCCCAGGTTGTACGTTCCTGCGCACCCGGCATCCTGCAATAAAAAAAAAAGGGCCCCGTCACTATAAGGGCGTTAGTGCTTTAGTTTCGTTTTCAATAAGGACGTTTAGGCTTTTAACATAGAAAGGGCTTTTTCAGCTTACTCTGCTACAGCGGACCGTTAACAGGGTGGGTGCCGCGGTTTGTGGGCTTGAAGGACGTCAGCGCCGTGACAAGTGGTATCAGAGCCAAGGGTTAGGCCAAACCATGGCTAGTGGGAAGAACCCGTAGGCTAGTGCCGTCGAAGAGGCTCGACGGAGATGGTTCGAATCAAGCGAAAGCAAAGGCATTCGTTGGCACCCGAGATGCTAAGGATCGAAGACTTTTTGGATATGGAGCGGCTTGTCGGACGTAGTCCGAGGAGGCGTCGGTGAATACGGTTGCCATTGACAGAATCTCGGTGAAAAATAGAATATAACGACTAAGTAAAGAGTTTCGTCCTGGTTCGGAATCATCGGAATCACAAGGCTGGGGCGGTTGCTGGGAAATAGCATCAGTAGTTCCACCCGGTTCTGATCGAGTAGGAAGCTAACATACGGTACTGGAAGAGGGCGGGTTTGTAGCGGAGGTGGACTCTGGTAGTGGAGGAGATATAGTAGATGGGATGGGCGGTCCTCCCTCTGTCTTCTGTGTTTGCAAGGGTGAGTTGATTGATTTGCGATCGGGTCGGTCTTCCAATCGGGGGGAGGTGGGCGAAGAGGGATCTTTCTGAGTAGAAGGAGATTTTGAGGAAATGGGAGCTTGATTACACAATTCACCAACGTCTGATCAGGGGTTTTCTTAACCTATTTAGGGAAAACTTGCTTAGAATTAGAAGAAGGGGGCTTGGATTTCATTTTTGCCGTGCAGATGTGATAAATTGCTATCAGCCATGTTCAATTGTTTGTACTCCCGCTTCTTTCTCCTTTTTCAAACTGAGAGCCTTTTCATATAAACCCATCATTTGGACTGGCTAGGTATACTAATTCGATCACGGCGGTTTTGACGCCTATTAAAATAAAAAAAAAAGTTGGAATTTTCATTTTGGTATCTAAGACGGTTTAGAAAGTCTTATATGCTTTCTACTAAAAATAGGCGTCCTATGGAAGAGTTCTTCGGCCGGTGGTACCCATTGTTAGGCTATGCCCATGAGTAGAGAGTGCTTTAGAGTTTAGTCTTGTATTGAGAGAGGGTTGCTGGAGAGAGTTTTCTTACTTTTGGAAGGTTTGTTGTCTAATCCTTGTGATCTCCATAGTGGAGCTTTGCCGGCCTTCACCGGTGGACATAGGTCTACTGACTGAATCAGGCCAGTATGGTTGGTCTTCTTGTGTTTTTTTTGCCTCACTAAACTAGGAAATAAGCGCTCTAACAAAGCAAAAGAAGGATGCCCTAAGCGTCGAGGAACATGTACCTTGGTCTATGTAAAGGATGCACTCTTTCTCAGGGCATGTTTCCTGAAAAAGTAGCTGGACTTCGACGATTCTTTCTTTTTGGCTATGAAGGAAACCGTCACGACTTCGTTCCAGACTATAGGAAGTTCTACGGAGTTACATTCAGTTGCTAAAAAGCTAGTCGCCGTTTCCGAAGTAACGGGAGATGGAACAAACAAGGGCGCCAAGGATCGTTGAATTGGATTCCCAATCTGATCCGTCTGAGTCAGGTCAGAAGAGGTGTAGAGGGATAGGAAATATTAGCAAACGGTCTTATGCCTGCTCTTTGCTCCTAATTGGAGGGATCCCCTCTATGCCTTTGTTCTATTCTATGATTGACTTCGGCTATGCAACCCTCATCCAAAAAAGGATGTGTGCAATCACTAATGATGAGTCCCTCCTATCGATTTGTAAAAGGTTTTGAGATTGTTTACCTTGACGCTCAACAACTTCTAAGATAGGGTGCCTTGGATCAAGATGTATGAATGAGTGGCTTTCTATATGCGGATGTGGTATTCCATGTCACCAAAGTAGGCAACTAAGCTTAAGCTTACTTCCATCTCCTATCAATGGCTTCCAGGATACCAATTAGCATCTTTATTAGCAAGCAGTTTCTTTAAGTAATTTCGATCGCCCATTGCATTTGAAAAAATCCTCATGTGGGATTCCTTATCTGGTCTCCTTTTCGTTTGATCTAGAGCATTTCTCGGGGTAGTTTTGGATCTCAACAGAGAGAAATGGTCTCTGGAGACAGCCTTTGGGGTATCCCCTGATTGACCGACCATGCTAAATAAGCAGGCTCGTTAGGAAGAGTAGGCACCTTGGTTACCGTCAATTCTTGGAATCACATTATTTAAAGAGTCAGAAAATGCCCGTGGAAAGAGAGTCACATTCCCTTATGCTTTTGGTGAAAGGCAATCTTACCTATTAATAGAATATAGTCCTTGCGAAGCTCGATAGCCTAAGGATGCGAGGTTGAGCATTAGCGAAGAAGCGAAGCTTAAGGAGGACGAAGTTAGACTATGGGTGACGCGTCAGCGAAGAAGGCGACCGGATCAGGATCTTGAGAATGTGGGAAATAGATTAGATAAATCTTGCAAACCAGGATCAGAAAAAGCTTGTTCAACAGATCCTTCCAATTCTGGTTTTCATGGATCCAAGTGTGCCTCTTGGGAAGAAATTGCTGCATTGATATGAAATGATCTTCTGCGCCTAAGCCAACGATTCAGATAAGGCTCGTAAGGCTCGAGAGTGAAATAGAACCTTGACTTTCATTTGAAACCCATAATACTCACTCTACGATCGCCTATGTCTTTCTATAGAACACGATCCCCTAGCCTAAATAGAGGTCTGGTTATGGTCGAGAATGAGGTCACACTAAGCAGGAATCTTGCCCTATGTTGACCTTCCCCTGAGATCTCTTGCTAGAGTCTAAGCTGATGATAGGGAGTTCTGGATTCCTTCTAAATCTGTGTAAAAGAATTCGATTCGATTTTAGATAGGCTAAAGAGGCTGCTCTAGATAGGAAGAATGGGAATAAGCATTTTCTTAAAGATTAAAGACCCTCAAAGAATACACAGCATCCATTGAGACCTTCCTAAAGCTTTCCAGCTATGTTAATAACTCCGACTCGAAAATGCAAATAAAAGAGTAGTTGGCTTATTTGACTCTAGAACGACTCAGTTGAATTCAATGGATTCGATAGGGATAGAAGAAGCTCTGAATAGTTCGATAGCAACTCCTTTGTTTTGAGAGGAAGGAAGAAGATAGGGTAGAACGAAGGAAGTTCTTTAGAAAGAGACTTTGATTCCCGACTAAGATGCCCGAAGAAGGCAGAGTCTGTTAGAGCAGATAGTGAAACCCCTAGGCTTCGAACCTCGACTTATTTCTATTTATTCAAAAAGACAAGAAGGAGCGACTGATAAGGAGCGGTTAGGAAGAACTCTTTGTTTTACTCTTTCTTCAATCCACTTCGATCGAATGTATGGCTCTATGGGGATGCCTTCTATATGAGCCTTCTGTACGGGATCTTTCTTTATTACGTCCCTGAGAAACCGAAGTTCTTAGTCCGCTATGGCTTTGATCAGTCTGAGAAAGCTATTCGAAGCAAGAGAAGAAGAGCAAGAGGGTCATACAATCTTGGGGCTAAATAGGAAGTCAGTCAGTACTTCGGGCGTTAGAGCTGAACAACGGGAAGGTTATGAAATAGGCAAGTATGTTCATACTTGGAAGGTTTCTTGCTTGTCTGATAAGAGAAGGAGACAAGTATGCTAATACTTGGAAGGTTATAAAATATCTAATGTATGGACGTTTGGGAAGGGCTTTCTAGGAAGACAGTAGAAGTCATAGGCCAGAAATAACTTAGGTATAAACCTTCACTAACATTCAGAATGAGAGGAACTTGAAATATCTCCCCTTGATCCGAGGCTGTTGAAGGTATCGCATAGAAAGGTGAGCTCCATCTATCAGTTTTCAGAGGCTTTGAGGTTTAACCATTCTATTTGGATATCTTGCCCACCCAGAATGAATCCGTGATAGCTACTAGATACTAGAGTCATACTGGTCTTGTTTGGCTTACAATAGGCATGGCATCTATGTTATTGCTTCGGATAGACGGCTTTCCTTTCTTTACCAGGAGCAGTGAGCTTAGTACCGAAGCCTGTAATTGACGGCTGGAGGGTCATCAGTTTACGGCATATCCGCTGAAGCCTCTGCCCAGCACTCGGATTAGGAATTACTAGACCAGGCCTGAACCACAGGAATGGACAGCCCTGAGTCAGGTGCACATCGTGACGTAAATGAGGATGGCGATGATAAGCAATCGAATAGTAAATAAAAGAACGAAACTCCCCTCTTTGCTGATGGTTGGATTTCTGTTCGATACGGACCTAGATGGAATGAAAAGCCTGGACCCCGTTGTTAGTTGAAAAGGCTTGGGTTATGGCTATCTCCCAAGAGTGGGGCATTTACCTGGCGTATGAGAACCAGAATAAAATAAGTCTTCTTTCTATACGAAAATACAGATTTCGTTCGCCTTCTTTCGTACTTATGGATACTTCTTCCGGTCAATCGAGGTCCTTCTCTGTTCCCATACGTGGATGTGGATTACTTGGACTTGTCTTGGATTTTATTTGTATTGTTAGCGGCATTCCCTTGCCGTTGGATTCCTGCCTCAAGACTCTGTCACTGGGCCGGGTTCGCCCACTGCTTTCATAGATGTCGTGCTTTGGCACAGAGCTAATGGTAATGGATGCCTATTACGTTCTCGAAAGCATTCACCGACTTACTTACGTAATCGCGAATCAGGGAAGAGGTTTAAGCTGATAAATTGAAATTGAGAAATCAAAATAAAATAATAGATTAGGCTATTATTAAGGAACTTTTCCTCTTCGAAAAGACTTTCTCCCTGCTTCCAGCACAAGAAGGAGATTCAGCTTAAAAGCAGAACTCTATAGGATATGTATCGAATTGCATGAGATTAGACAGTTTTTTTGGAGCTTTTTAAAATTAGAATAGAAAGAGAGTCTTTTTGCTTGCCGCGAATGGCTCTCTTTGTTGGAGAGGAAAGAAACTACCTTGTTCTACCTTAGGAGCATAGAAGCCCGCCTCATCAAATCCAGAAAGGAAGCCAACTAACTCATAGCCGCCCACTCGCTCATATGACCGGCAGGTCGGAATTGGCCCTGATTCTTTCTGCTTCTTTTTTTTAGTTTTAGTACGGTATTACTTTCCTTCCTTATCCCAGTCTGAAACTAGAACAGCCTTCCGCTTTCTTCTTTGCTTTCGTTTTGTTCCTGCTCATCTCAACCTGACTGCTGACTGGCTGTCTTACCGACCGGAATGATTGAAGAATGGAATTGAACAAAGGGGTGCAAAGAACTCCCTTCTTTACGTCCCTTACTGACACTTACTGGTTTGATTAATAGATCGCTTCGCTTGATTCGGAATCGAGCATCGTGGAAGGGAAGGAGAACTCAGTCCCGGGCCCCTTTTGCGCCATGTTTGAGAAAGAAAAGAGTGATTCTCTTTAGTTAGAAAGAAAGGACGCTTAACACTATACTTGTTTTCTTCAAGCGGTTCCAAAATACCTTGAAAGAAGAAATACTCCCTGAATTTCAAACTCCTATGGAAGCCTTATTCACTATTGATAGGCTGCTCCTCCTTCAGCTTGATCAAAGTCTCGGGGCTCGTGATTCCCACTTCAACCTTGGCTTGGTCCCGCTAGTAGTAGTCTCATTCCCTGCTATGTAGCATTAGTTTCTTTTCCCTTTTTTTATTCTACTGTAATAGGGCTTGATGTAGATAGTCCAATAGTCCAGTAGAGGCGGCTACTTCTCTTCTCTTATTGTTTGTATTTCGATGATCTTTTCTTACCGGAAAGGTGAGAGGCAAGGAAGGAAGCATAGGCAATCAATCCAATCGGCTTGAAAGGGGATCTCCCACTCGGGTTAAAGACTCAGGATTCCACTTTCCGGATCCCTTGCAAGACGCTCAAGATCTATAGCTGCTTGGCTTGGTTGGAATGCTTGCCTTGGGGCAGGCCAGACTTTGAAAGAAGTTACTCTAGCCTACGTCGAGAAAGAGTAGATAGAAAGACGGTCCACTATCTTGAGAGAAACCTTTCTAATCAAATCCCTTTTAGCTATTCTGTCAAATAGTTCAACTGATGCGCATCCCACGCTGCGCACTCCAGGAGTGTTCGCAATGTCGCTGCCGTGATTCACGCTTCAGGAGATCGATAGTGTAATTAAGCCTTACGAAATCCTTTCAATATCTTCGCCGGGAAGCGAAGCGGCGCTAACGTCGGTCTTCGCCATTCCCTCCTGCTTTTGCTTGTTCTGTGCAGGTACCACCTGAAGGTTCGAAAAAGCAGGGCCCGAGTGGAACTGAACGCGCTCTATCTTCGCTAGCCCAGGAGGACTGAGTCCTTCCACCATGTGATTAGGTTGTCCAAGCCCTTCCGTCTATCCCTTAATGCCTTAAACATGCCCTTCTCATCCAAATCTTCCATGCATGTCAGTCTAATCTAACCTTATAGGTTTCTCACAGTAAGCAACAGCAGTCTTAGGAAGCCCAAGGCCGAGTGCTTTGAGTCAATTCACGCCCTATAGGCAAGGGAATATGTTGAAATTTCTTCTTCCCAAACTGAACAGATAGCGAATTCTGTGACTCATTTCTCACCGCGTCTACATCTATCCCCATGGCTTCACGGCTTGACAGACCTTCCCCCATACTAAATAGATAGGAACATTTGTCTTCGCCTTAACTGCGTAAAAGCGAACCCTATCTTGTCGAGAAGCAATCCTATTGGTTTGGTTCGCCCGTAGGCAGCTGATTGCCTTTTTCGTTACGCCTGTAATTAGGCTACCACCCTACCCTCTCCACGGGCACAGTTCGCTTAATTCTACCTTGAGTTCTTTACTCCCACACGCCTTTGCCCTCTTTCACCGAAGAGGAAATAAGAATCTTCCAAAGAGACCTAAATTTCCATTAGATTCATTCCTAAGCTTGCTTTGTTCTAGAAAGATGATCAGTCCGAGAGGGTTGGAGAGAAGAGAAAGCGGTCAAAATCTCTCTGATTTGATCACCGAGCAGTCGGACGACTTTTCAGTAACCCAGGACCTTCGACGCTTCTTTCGCATCCCCTACATCCTTCGGAGGTGGAAGAAAGGTAACTAACTATAGAATATATATAGTTAGTTAAGTAGGGCCCCAGAACGCTAAAAAGGTGGGGGAACAAGAGTTGTCACGATAGGAAAGAGAAATGACTATAAGTAACCAACGATTCTCTCTTCTTAAACAACCTATATCCTCCACACTTAATCAACATTTGATAGATTATCCAACCCCGAGCAATCTTAGTTATTGGTGGGGGTTCGGTTCGTTAGCTGGTATTTGTTTAGTCATTCAGATAGTGACTGGCGTTTTTTTAGCTATGCATTACACACCTCATGTGGATCTAGCTTTCAACAGCGTAGAACACATTATGAGAGATGTTGAAGGGGGCTGGTTGCTCCGTTATATGCATGCTAATGGGGCAAGTATGTTTTTCATTGTGGTTTACCTTCATATTTTTCGCGGTTTATATTATGCGAGTTATAGCAGTCCTAGGGAATTTGTTTGGTGTCTCGGAGTTGTAATCTTCCTTTTAATGATTGTGACAGCTTTTATAGGATACGTACTACCTTGGGGTCAGATGAGCTTTTGGGGAGCTACAGTAATTACAAGCTTAGCTAGCGCCATACCTGTAGTAGGAGATACCATAGTGACTTGGCTTTGGGGTGGTTTCTCCGTGGACAATGCCACCTTAAATCGTTTTTTTAGTCTTCATTATTTACTCCCCTTCATTTTAGTAGGCGCCAGTCTTCTTCATCTGGCTGCATTGCATCAATATGGATCAAATAATCCATTGGGTGTACATTCAGAGATGGATAAAATTTCTTTTTACCCTTATTTTTATGTAAAGGATCTAGTAGGTTGGGTAGCTTTTGCTATCTTTTTTTCCATTTGGATTTTTTATGCTCCTAATGTTTTGGGGCATCCCGACAATTATATACCTGCTAATCCGATGTCCACCCCGCCTCATATTGTGCCGGAATGGTATTTCCTACCGATCTATGCCATTCTTCGTAGTATACCTGACAAATCGGGAGGTGTAGCCGCAATAGCACCAGTTTTTATATGTCTGTTGGCTTTACCTTTTTTAAAAAGTATGTATGTGCGTAGTTCAAGTTTTCGCCCGATTCACCAAGGAATCTTTTGGTTGCTTTTGGCGGATTGCTTACTACTAGGTTGGATCGGATGTCAACCAGTGGAGGCACCATTTGTTACTATTGGACAAATTTCTCCTTTTGTTTTCTTCTTGTTCTTTGCCATAACGCCCATTCTGGGACGAGTTGGAAAAGGAATTCCTAATTCTTACACGGATGAGACTGAGCACACCTGATCAATGAAAAATTCTGACACCAATCATTTACAAATGAGTATTACACCAAGAATTGACAAGCGGATGAGTTCTCTAGTTGGCTATGTTGATATAGCTTAGATAGGGAAAAGAGACTTCTTTTCGTACGCAAAAGCCCGCTATTAGTTGAGTGTCCCAGTCACCTTTCAACTCCAACCCGAGTGAAAGCAATTGATTGGATCACGTCAGCTGACCCACCACCTGTCCGGTCTAAGCTACAGTTGAACCGGTTTCTTTTCTTTCTCTATTTTACCCTGAAAGCATCCGAGCCAGCAGGAGAAGCACAAGCAATCCCCCCCAGCTAGATCTAGAGTGCTAGTTTCCAGTGATCGTTATCTTCATCCATCGCAGTTTTCTTTCTTGTATTTTGAACGGCGGCTTCAATCAAATCAAGCTCAACTTGGTCAGGGAATGAGAATCATTCTGCTTTATCCAGCTCTTCCTGAGTCGTGGTACGTATCCGCCTTAGATTCAGCTTCTGTGTCTGCAGACTAGTATACGTATTGAGATTCAGAGGTTCCTTAGTAGTTTGGAATTGAATGACGAATCGTCATTTCCTCTGTTGACTTAACTGAAAGCTTCGCTTCTATTCTCGAGCAAGACCCCCTCTTCCTGATAGGGCTAGTCCCTAAGACCAAGGGTGACGGAAATTCTTCTCGACAGATTTTCAAGAAAAACACCTTTTTTTTGGAGGAAGCGAGTGAAAAGAAGCAGAATACTTGGAGTGAGTTAAAAAGCGTAATAGAGAGAGCCAGTATACAAAGAACGAGTCAAAAGAGAGGCTACAGAAGCTAGCTTTTCCTTTTCTTTCCTTTGGGAGTGATCTATGAGTGCTACGTGTTTGAATGATCGTGAGCTCTACCCGGTTGATCAGTTGCGTGAGTCAATTCGTCTTGTCTGAATCAATTTCAAAGCATGAATGTTGGCGCGGTACTTTCGATTCAACCTGAAAATGCGTCCTTTACTTCGAATCGTCTCTTTGGTAGATTCTTTCATATTCATATATAAAAAGTAGAAGCTTCTGTAGATAAACTGCAGGTTCTGCTGGGGTAGCTGTTCCCCGGGATTGGTAATCAGTCTTGCTATTGACGTTCGAGCTCGAAAGAGTGGGAGCGAACGGATGCTGTTTAGGGTAACTCGCTTTGAGCGTGAGATTCTCCTTAGCATGAAAATCCCTGAATCGACATCCATCTCGATCTACTAAACTTTTTCAAGAACCTGGCAGCAACACAGAACAACTGGGAGAAGGAGTGTCGACCCCTATAGCAGAAGGTTGTTAGACTGGCCTCTGAGTGGAATATTATCCTGCAACCATGTGTTGCAGACCAGTTACAGGTTGGTAAAACCTTGCTTGCTTACCGTAGCCTTCGGCTACGGCCAACGGAACGGGCTCGGGCGACGGATCAATAGTCGACTCCGGGTGGGCATGAGAATGAAAGACTGTAAGTGGTCCGCATGAGAAGTCAGGGAATCGACTATGTCTAAATAGAATAGTGAGTGCCGGATTCTTACGAGTGGAATCTTGAATGCTGTAACCGGGGTAGGTGAACGAATGAAGTGATTTACGAGTGACGTCTGCTTGGAGTTCCCGCTTTATTTCATTTCCCGGGTCGGGAATACAGGATCTCAGGCTTTCTTCCTATTGGCGAATGCTAGTCTCTTGTTGTTACCGATGTCGGCTCCATGGGCTTCGAGTAGCTAGAGTATAGTTAGTCGCTAGGGAAGATAGCCCAGGGAAGAGACCCATACATGAGGGCGAAACCAAGATACATGAGTTCGCAACCCTTGAAGGAATAATATGAATAAGACAAAACGAATAGCCAAACCGATATCCAAGAGAATACCACCTTAAAGATTAAAGAAATACCAGAAAGCCATACATACCAGCTTGAATGCAACAAGGGGGAAGAACCAATGATCGTATTGAGTCCCTCACCATGAAAGTAAAGAGACTCAGGGGAGATCCAGCAAGTGAATCAACTGACTCTCTTGAAAACGGGATTACTCCTCCGAGTGAGCGGACGAAGAATTAGTCTGGACTGAAATCCCTTCACCATCCCATCAAAGAAGATGAGTATCTCCTTGGCAGGGTTGGATTGGTTGATGTCAGAGAAGTGGAAGGTTCAGACTTGGAGAAAGAATCGAGGAGGGACTTTTCTCTCTCTGCTGGACTGGAAGTCGAGTTCTGTCTGACCGTCCTTCCCCTTTCGATAAAGTGGCATTCTTCTCCTTTTGCGGCTTCCACTCAACTGAGCTCCCTGAAGTCGAAAAAACTTCCTTGGTTGATGGCATTGAATGAGCCAAATCCCGATAGTCAAAACTCACGTAATCGTAATAAGAAGAGCTGGCGTCGCGCCCTCCTCCTTCGCTTCTTCAGAAGTGGCGATCCATTCTATGCCGGTGCCGGTTTTCGATTGGCTTTCAGCCGCTCTGATTCCTTGCCTAACCCGTAACCCGACCTGGCCACAGGAATCAAGTATGTCTTTCCCACAGTGCAGTTGAAGTAGGTCAGTTCCTTTCTTCTCGGCTACCATGACTGCTAGTCAAAGCTCTGAGAACGGCCCGTGTTGAGTTTCCTTCTTGCCCTCATCTCCTCATATCCCGGACTCCATGAGAAAAGGGTAGAACTCATGCTTTGAGTTTGCTGACTTGATCAAGTCTGTCTGTCCTGTCTTCTTTCTTGCTTGCTTGATTGCTGTCTTCTCTTCTGGCTACTCCATGCGGCTAGAATGCGGCTAGTAGTCCTAGTCGGAACTCCTTGCTTCACGGAGTCTTAGACAGCTCATCTTCTCCCATTCCGTGCCTGGTTATGTCAAACTATCTGTGATCTCTTTCCCTGGAGATAGGTACACGCGTAATAAAAGAAAGCTTTGACAGATCCAACAAAGACCTGGGAATTAGATCCTGGTACTTTTCTCCCTCTCCTTCGTCGGGCTTGGTCGTTTAACTCCCGTCTCGCTTTCCTTCCGGATATCTGACGGTCTATTTCGCCGATAAGACAGATCCATCGATCACGTTAAGTGCACAGAGCTAGACCCCTCTCGGGTTGGTCGCTTTTCGATGAAGCCTGCACCTACTGGGAAAAAGGAAAAGTAGACCGTCGAATACTAGAATTGGTTGTTACAGAATCTGCTGTTTGAGAATCAGCTGAAACAGGATTTTTATGTCACTTAGGAAAGGAAATTGAATTTATGCCAGTTAATCCAATAGTATGTATAAGAAGAGTGCCAGACCAGAAGAGGTTTCACATTCATCTCGGGTCGGGAGCAGAAAACTAGTAAAGGCACTCGATTAGCCGGGTTTAACGCTACGATACGACCCTTATTCCAAAAGGTTGAAAGGGTTGGTGCTAACTCTGCATCGATTCCGCCCATTGCAAGAAGACGGGGTTAGCCTTTCTTTCTTTGACTGTCCAATCTCGGGAAAAGGAACTGACATATGTTTTAAAATGCCCATTCCCGTATTTCCATAAACTGTATGGACGTCTATTAAGGGAAATCAGATTGATGTAAAAATTTCGGGAGGTTTCTGCAAGTAAATCAGAATAGAACAAGGAAGTTTCATCCATTTCTGACTTTACTGAGCGAGGAGGGGAATGCGCTCTTATCTTTTGATTTATGGAGAAAGGTACTTGGTCTTTCTTTTTACATAGAGAAAAATAGGTGAAATCCTCGGTTCCACGCCCCTACTGCTTCCTCCAGTCGCCATTTTGGATTGCCTAAAAGCGGCATACCTTCCCTGGTCTTCCAGCTGCATAAGGTAGTTTGCTTGCCCGTCTACCCTAGTGGAGATCTCTCCCTAGGGCCTCTTTCTCCTGAGCTAGGCTAAATACTAAATAAAAGAGAAGTACAAGATAGCTCCGAAGGCTTTCTTCTTCTGCAGCTATTTCCCCAAGGTTTGTCATGAAGATCTTGTCGTGGAACGTGAGAGGAGAACCCAATTAAGAAAAAAAGTGGGGGTTAAAGGGGCGTTGAGGAAACTAAAGGCCGATATTGTTCTTATTCAGGAATCAAAGCTTTCTTCGGTGGACGGTGCTACAATAAGGGGGGTGTGGAAAGTGAATCGGTGTGGTTTGATTAGTGTGGATGCTCAAGGAACTGCGGGGGGTCTAATTTGTGGTGCTCTAAGTCCGTAGTTATGGAGAATAGCTGGAATGGGAAGTCCACCTTCAAGGAAGAACTACAAGACGATAAATCGTCTTCTCTTATCGTCTTCTACCTTAGATTATACATGTCCCTCTCGCTCTTTGATTGAACTCATTTAGTCACTTTGCTCTGTTCATAGCTCTTCTTTTCGCTTCTACAAGGCTGCGCCTCTTTCTTCTTTTCTGAGTCAATCCATAGGGGAAAACCCTGAAATCCATAGTAGCTGACGATTATGTGCCAAATTGAGAGAAAGGGGCCGCTCGCCTCCTAGTTGTTCTGGATCGAGAGACCAGTTGGCTCTTCCTGCGGCCAGGCATAAATTAGTAATTCCTCCAATCTCCTTAAACCCGAAAGGCTGGGCTGACTTCATCGCCCGGTCAGTCCTCGAACCTTGATTCATCTAGTTTTCTCAGTCACAGGTTGGAAATCGGCTTTAAGCGAAAATCCCGGTCTTTCTAAATGATTCTACTTTTGTTTGATCCCAATCGATGAAAGGGTAATCCCGAATCTTTGGTTTGGCAGAGTGAGACCTTTATCCTTTATCCCATCTACCTTTCCGGGGACTTCTACTCACTGGAGGAATTCCCAATCATAGATAGAGGAAAGGTTGAATGCTGCCCTCTTCCTCTGACCCCGAATCATTCTTTCAACCTTCGGCCAGGCGCCTAAGTAAGAGGAAGCTCCTGAAGCTAGCATCTGACCGAAATCGGATTGACTTTTCGTGCTGTTGAATTGAATGGCCTAGGAGTGAAGTTCAAGGGCTTGGCTTGAAGGCTCAGATTCCGTATCGGCAGTTTGTTCATCAAGCCTATTCTCGAGCCTATATCTACTCTCTTTTCTTTTAGAGGCGTACCTCTCCACGAGATCGAACACTTTACCAAGGATTGAATCCAAAAGCAAGAACTCGGTTTGGGTGAAGGTTCATCTTCAAATCTGTCTCCTTGTCATGAACAAACGACTTTCTCTACATTAGAGCGCAAGGTGCGCAGAAGATTCATTTAGGTAAGCACACTAGAAGGAAAGGACTTGTCTTGTCTGGACTTCCTATGTCTTGCTGCCTCCGCTTGAATCAGGAGGAGAGGAGAGCATTCTTCTACAAAAAGAAAAAAACGATTATTGCGAATAATGAGACGCTACCCTTGCCTTGAGGAAGATCTGCGAACCGCGAAAGAGGGAAGGCAGATCTCTATGAGAACGGGTGGTCTACAATCAGCACCTTACCTTTCAAGCGTAGTAGATCAGACTGGGATTGGGCATCAGTCAGTCTTAGATGTCCCAAAAAGGTCTCGTCAAAGGCCTACCTTTTGGCATTAAAAGACGAGTTAGCAGGATTCGCAGGCGAGACACAGATATTGAATTAAGAAAGAGAGGTTATGAAGTAAACATAAACAGGAAAGACCAGATCAACCAGCCGGCAAGCGCAACTAGTCTTTTTCTTTTCGAGAGGGATTACTTGCTAACGGTTTTCTCCCGAAATGCCCGAATTGCACTAGTATCAGGAACATGCCCCGAAATGGTTGTTTTCGCACGTTAATAACTCTAGCTTTTAAGCCAAAGAAAGAAGCAATCATACTCCTTGGAACAGAAAGATATTGCACTTCAAAATCGTTACTAGAAGCATTGCAAGCGCACTTCCTATCTAGGCAAACCAAACTCTAAAAAGCACTTCCCTCCCGGCTAGCCTTGCAAGAGCGGGTGTGCGGGAGAATAGAGCTGAGCATCAAAGCTGCAAGACAGAAGGAAGGTTCCTGCGTGCAGGAAAGCTTTTTCACCGTCCATTGGGTATTTCTCTCTATCTCGCTCTCCCAACTCATACTTATGATAGGCGGGCTCAATGCCAGACTTTAGCAACGTCTTGAAATCCTAATTGCCATGGTTCCGCTGCATCACAAGAAATAGATGGGTCAAGTGAGTTGTGTGGATCAACAGCAGCATCAACTGCTGCTTCTGGGCTTGCATTCAGCTCCAAGCCTTCTTGCTTCCCTTCCCGGGCACATCATCCATCCTTAAATCATCCGTGTCTACACTACTTATCTTAATCTGGGTATTACTACAGCAGATACAGGACAGGATATGTCGTCGATTCTAGAATTACAGTTAGCATAGTTTATAGGGGGGTTTCTTTAGTTAGAACAACAGCCGCTAAAACAGGTACTAATGGCAGCGAAAACAGATTTTAGCCTGTGAAATAAGTAAATTTATCCATGATATTTGAGAAAAAAAAAAGAAATTCATATTCACACCTTAGCGGCCTCTCCATACTCGTCTACCTAACAGGGGTCGACCACTATTTCCAAAGTACCAGCCTTACGGATTCAGGCGGCCATAGTAATACGAAAGTCCCGTGTGGAAGGGCTCTCGCTCAACGGATCACTATGTAAAGCGTCTTTCGGAGAGAGCGTATTACCAATCCGAGATCTTTTCCACTATAGGATAGGAAAAAAAGGGCCTTTCGGCTATGTTTACTTTGTCATCAAGGGGCGGAGCGAAGTAACTAGGCGGAGATGGAGGATCGCTGTAAGTCATTTCTCATAGAAGAGAATCTTATCATATCATTGAGAGTCTGATTCCCCTTTGTTCAAGTCCGAGGTCGTGTCTCCTTAGCTAGGGCGCCGAAGTTAGTAAATCACGAATACGAGTTAGACTGGACCTTTACGAAGGTCATGCTTTCTTTCGAGGCTCAAGCTTTATAGTAGCTTTGACTAACACGAGTCTTTGTAACCGAAAAAGTAGACATGCCATGCCCTAGGATTAGGATGGAGTAGTAAGCTCTTGAGATCTTATCCGGTTCGGAGGTTGTTCCGCGTTTGCACAGTTCAAGGCTTCCTCCCACAAAGCCGCACCGAAGCACAGCTTGGAAAGCTTGGGATGGAATAGGATCCGGTCATGCGATCCAAGCGCTTTAGTAGATTGCTGGACCAAGGTTCCGAGCGTAGAATCGAATCTGCTCTAGTATCCGCTAACAGATCAGTAGGCTCTGACAGCCTCCTCTCTTCTGCTAAGGCATGAAAAATGGAAACTCTAAAGTAAAGATGGAATCCGCCTCCGATCTGGCTTTCAAACTCTCAATTGAATAATTTAAGAAAGAAACCTCCTTGAAAGGGTCTCATCCTCCTCCGAACCTTTGTAATTGGCTTCGACCGTAGTCTGAATCTTTGGCCGCCTTTCGCTCCAACTAAATTGTTGTTTTCTACTGGCTGGCGTCCTTAGGAGGTCTTCTTCGAGATGTAATTTACTGCTAAACCTCCTACTTGAGAAAGCTGGCTTGCATAACGAGAGAAGCGCGTAATGGCTCTAAGTGCGAGCGCGTGCGCTACTACTCTACTACATCAACAATAAAAAAGAGGTGACGAAGCACAATTAGCGTAACATAAGGGAAAGCAGCTAGCGCGAAACGAAAGCAAGGGCTAAACTAAAGGTGGGCTCAGGGAAGGAATTCAAAGCCTATAAGGAAGGCATGAGACTCGGATCTAGGATCAAAAGACTGACTGAAGCCGAGAGAGATGGGCCCCATGTCAATCGAGTGGAGGTTGAAGTCCCAGAAAGAGACCGCCGTGCAGGAAGCGGCGATAGCAAAGATTACCTTCACTCATGACAATATGCTCATGGAAGGGAAGCCATGAAGCTAAAGGGAAAGGGAAGACTTCCATTTGTTGGGTAGGTCTAGGGCAAAGGAAAGAGAGGTGTGGCTAAGGAAGGGTGAGGCGACGGGTTTGGACTCTTTCCCATCGACTTGACCGGCAGAAGTCTACGATCCTCCAAACTAAAGCCGTCGAAACGGCACTCAACCGAAGCCCTTTCCCCTAACCTACAAGAAGGACCGAAGGGAGGCTAGGCCTTCCCGAAGATCAACTTGACCAAGGTAGAAAGATTGCCCGAGGTAGGGCGGAGAGTTAAGGTGGTTAGACAGCGGGAGAGGAAAGAGTACCGAGTACGAGAGTCAGTTAGTTGCTAACCGAAAGAGAAGGGAATTGAAGAATTGAATCCCATTTGGTTTGGTTGCTAGCGAGTGAGGGAATCGCAGATGGGCTTATGACCTAGAAGCTGACCTCGAAGCTCCAGCTTACTTCGCTTCGGTCCCTAAGCAACTACCTTCTTATGGCCTCGGAGAAAGCCAATATGGCATGTCTATTTGAAAACAATGGGATGATTAGAACGTGAACTCTGATAATAGGGGTATACAAGTTAACCACCTAGAATCGATCCATGACCGCTAAACTAAAGGAGTCCTTTACCAAACCGTCTTTACCCGCCTCAACCGATCTTAGCTCGGACATGCGCCAATACTGACTCCTTTCCCTGGGACAGCTAATCAAAACTAATACGGCGGGAATCCCTTATCTTTGAGACTACCCTTAGGACTCTATAAAGTCATTTAACAGCAGAACCCTCACACGAGAGCCAAAAAGAAGGCTTTCATTAAGAGAATTCGCCCATACAATAGAACAAGGAGAGCAATCAACGCTATGGCTACTTTAGGACTATTCCCGCCTTAGGACCCCTACTGTGACAACAGCTACTACGCATCCCACATCATAAAATGCTATCGACGAAACAAACCTTTATCAAGCATATCACCATGACCTGGTACAGAACCAATCTTCACTTTTCGACATCCGTAACGGATTAAGAAAAGCGTTCTAACGGCAGTTACACAGCCCCTGAATCTCTTAGAGAACTGTAAGTGAAAGAAGTAAGGGTACTTAGTAGCTGGGAATGCGGCTAGCTCAGCTAGTTTACTTACTTGTTTGTACTCCCATCTGAAATACTACTTGAAGTCCATATTCAACTCAAACAAGAAGCAAGCTACCTAGCTCGTTTACCCTAAGTCGATCGGGGGAGCCTTCTTCAAATCAACTACAATAAAAAGAAGGCATAGGCAATCCGAAAATGATGTGTAGTTGAGTGAAGAATTGGGAAGAGAGCGATGGGTAAATATGTGGTAGGACTTTTCTGGCAAAGAGTGAGTTTCCGGGGTAAGGGAATGAGTTTCCAAAGAATATGAAAGGAAAGGATCATTGAACAAGCTTTGAAGATCTAAAAGCTACTGGCTGCACCTGGTCTTGATGTAACCAGTCCGCGGGAATTAGAATCATTGTTGGGCGCATTAAGATTTTCTTTCCCATTACTCTGTCTCGTAGGACATTTCTATGTAGCAAGAAGCTCTGTTCAATCAATCTCATAGGGAACTGAAGCAAGAAGAACTATCGATTAGGCATAGAAGTCAAACTGGAATGAGACCTTCTGGGTTAAGCGATTGAAGTAAGAAAGTCAAGCTTTTGCCAGAGGATGAGTCTTTCAAGTATCGGCAGCATTCCCTTTATCAAAGTATAGTACGCTAAGGAAGGTTTTCTTATAATATATAATATATAAAAAAGGGGGAAGAAAGATTTTGACTCGACTGATCTTCAGATTGAGAAGAATCTCAGTTTGTTTACTGATTCTATCATCCTGAGAGACTACAGAAGTTAAGGCATAACTTCCTGGATCACTCGCCGAGCCGACTAGACTACCACAAAATACGAGGGTGAGATTTTATGTGCATTCGGATTTCGGTCACCCGAGAAGGGCTCTAGTCCTGTCTGCAGAACGGTCCCTGAAATGAGTTGGAAAGGAGTGGAACGTCAAGTGAAGACCAAAAGAGTAAGGCGCTCGCCTCCTCCCTAAACGATAGGCCAAGGGTGCTGCTCTGCTCCGTATCTCTCTCCTGGGGAACCTTCCACCCTGTCTTTTTATCCCGACGGGGGCATAGCTAGCTTCTTTTTGGTTAGCGTAGGGATGTCTATTCAAGGATTCGAAGCTTTATACGGTTTCTACCTGCAGTCTGATTCCGTTGAGTCAAGATCCCCGGTAGCCTTGAGTGAATGACCTAAGCAACGGGTAGATGTATGGTTGGTCCACGCCCCCTTGATGCATTCCGTAATCCGTTACTGGATAGCCCGCCCATTTCCTCTCAGACAAGCACGTAACTATCTCCAGTCGGGCTAGCGGCTCTATCTTCTACTGATATCGAGCTAGGTCCAGATAGCTAAATTTATTGTATTACCATTTCTGGACGTTTCTACGGTTTATGGTCCGGGATGCAAAGACATCCTATCGATCGATTTATCTATAGCTTTTTGCCCTCTCAGCCGAGATCGGTAAGATTTCGATTGGAAGATTGGGTGAAGCCTAGCTTCTTTCTTTCTTTCTTGCCTCTGCCAAAACCAATAGGAATCGGAGCTCCTTATGAGTAGAATGAGGAGGGTGCAGACCGATTCTAGCTTTCACAGATGCCCGGTATCTTCCGGAGCTGTAGTCTTTACACACTAAGTAAGCAAGCTTTGGTTGGCTCTATTAACTCAAGATATCCATCATCCCCGGAGTAGGCGCTATACTAATTTAGGGATCGAAGCCCTCCTGAGGAATAGGTTTAATTGTTTAATGTGATAAATCGCCGAGGTTATGAAAGGCGCTCGACCAAGATTGAAACAGCCAAGAACAACGAAAACCTTTCAAGCGGACAAAAGCTTTTTAAACCCAGATGATTCCACCAAATCGAATCCTTCAAGAGCGGGGGATAGCAACCAAAGAAAACCGTTCGCAAGGCTAGCGCCCGAGGCCTGCAAGTTACCAAACAAGATGTTTGCCCATCGCCTTCACCGTCCTACTAATAAAAGAGCTGGGGTGCTTATCGAATTGTTGCTTTGTCGCCCCGGGGGAATCGTCCTACCTTCAATCGTTTGGAAGGTGGGCTAGAGGTAGGTATTACTACTGACAGGGTGTAAGCCAGGGATGGGAGGAACAGAGGAAATAGCTTGGGGATACCTAACTACAAGAATAGGACATCCGGAACTGGGGACTTCAAAGCTTAGATCTATGATTGCTGCGGAAGCGTCTACAACCGCCGGTAACATCTTCAGCATCTGTAGAAAGGGGAGGTGCTTTAGGAAAGGAGACCGCGGAATAAGCGTTAGCAAGAGACATTGAATCGAACTTCTTTTTCCTTGGCGGAGAAAGCTTCTTCTCGCCCCAGAGTCCCGAGAAGAAGCTTTTCCCGCATTCCTGTTGATGCAGAGATCAGACGAGAAGGCCCATCTCTTTACTAGAATCCGATGTGATAGAAGGAGCTGCTCTAGCTTAAGCTTAAGTCGATTCTTACTTAATAGAATAGCCGAACGAATTAGCCATAGAGCTCATCCCCGGTTAACTAGTTGATGATTTCTTGATGGTTGACTGCTATATCTTAATTAGAGAATCGACTGGTCACTCATGCTTGAAAGAAAAAGAATAAGCGATGCCATTGAATCTGTTAGGGGAAGGCTAGAAGAGAGTAGCTCATGACCTCGGGGGAGAAGGAAAGGAGCTCTTGTCTCTTCTTTCATAAGCTCCTCTTCCTCTCCGCGACTCGTAACGAATGCTTTAATGTGAATGGTATCGTTATCGTATATGTATATAAAGTAGTTGATCCCGGCGAAAGGGAAATTATGTTCAAAAACAGGGATCCTTAGTCTTGAATATGACTGCATGGGTTTACTTTCTTTCTAAGAGTTAGCGGGCGAAGGGTAAATGATTGAATTTAGGAATCCAACATCCTCAGAAGCCAAGTCAGTAGCGAAGAGGGGATTGATTTGAACAAATAAAGCAGTGCTTTCTAGTTACCGCACCGTGGGAGCAGATAGATTCAGTGGTGATCTGACTTTCTTTCTTCTTTTCTTACCAGAGTGAGTCGCGGATGTATAGAAAGGCTATTCCCTTTTTCTTTTAGTGATAGCACAGGTGAGACCTAAGATAATAGACTAGCTTCACTAAGTCTATTCTATTCCCAGTCGCAAGAAAAAAGCATTCCTTCTTCATTTGACCTCCGACTGGAACCTTCGACTAGTTTGGGGGAGTTCAGTGAGCCAATCAATCATAATCAAAAATCTAAGTATGCCCTAACTCTTTCTCCAGAACCCTTCTTAGGACTAGGACCATGGGTAGCTTTTGTTAAGATCTTCCCCGCTGCTTGACTTTGCACAATAATAAGCTTTTGACATGTTCACAAATCCGATGCCTCGAAAAGTGAGTGAAGGAACCCGAGGGGTCAATAGGAATTGTCTCTACTCTATCACCTTAAGGTTAAGAAGCATGAGACTGAAGAAGTTAGGCATCCGTAGCAAAGGAAGCAGTCCCATGCCGTCAGGGCCTTTTCTTCTCACTTTATCGATGGAAAGAATAGGCTTGGGCTTCTCCAAGCTCCCTCCTAGAACGGCAATTGGGCTGCAGTTCTGCCTTTCCTTAGAAGAAATATCGTAGCGTAATTTATGAAGTAGAAGTCAGACATACTAGGATTCTTAAATCCGTTGATTGAATGTCTATCACACTTTAACATCCTAGGAAGTTTGAACTCTTGTTTCATACCATCTCTAATAAGTGCATTTCCCCTGAATCAAGAAATCCCAACATCTCTCGAGAAGAGGAATAAGACTTGATTTTTCATAACGTGGGCAATCCCTCAGCTCAGACTCCTAAAGACCGTCACAAAACTGACAACTGGGAGAGTCTGCCAATTGTCGCTTGAATCTGTTGCCGTTAGTCAATAACCTGCCATGCACGACTAACCAAAGGAATGATCTGATCCGTTGAGAGCCATCCCATTTACAGACTAAGCGACAAAGCCTGTCCTCTGGAGTAAAAAAACTCTTCGCACACTAGACTTAACGGAGAAAGCAAAGCACCATTGGATGTGTGTTTCCAGGCCACTCAGTCTTGAACAGCCCCACATTTGGGCGGGACCGTGGCTGCTATCTTCATGACAACAGAAGCAGGCAGAAGATGAGCGAAATCCTCCCATTTCCATTGCCTATCACCCAAGAGACACCCTCCAACACCTTAGGCCAGACTTTTCACCTTCCACAGGGGAGAGTCCTGGCTTCTAGCTTTGATGGAAGGGACAAGGTCATATGTTCTCACATACTTTCCCCGCAACACCACGACCCAAAAACTCTCTGGCTCATGACCCACCCCAATTTCATGAGAAGGGCTTCATTGGTGATTGATATCTTGCGAATTCCAAACAGGTTCCAAGGCCCTCGAAATTAGTTGATATCGTACCCGTTTTGAACGGATAGGGTTTAGCTGCGATTTTCTCTATTGTTGCTTGCTATTCGAAGAATAGATCTGTGCTCAGCTGGATTCGTTGGACCACTTTCTTATTCATCTGATGGGAGGTTTGTCAGTCTGGTTCGAATCAAGGAACGGAATCCGGTTCTACAGGGCCAAGAAAGAAAAGCTAGACGACGGCATTCCAAGAAGGAACTTCCCCTTCCTATGGTACGGTCCCCTATTGATGAATCACTCGAAAGTGAAAGAAAGGAAGAAGAATTAGAAATTCTCTACTTGGTGCAGTACGCCATCGAATGTTGCGGGACGGAGCCAGATTTTACACGTCTTCGAAAAAACGTCGGGTAAGTCATTGGGGCCTGCGCCAACTACGTGGGACCGACATCCGGCCGTACAAGCTTGGAGGTCCTGGGCTGAAATGAAAAAAAGCACCTTACTCTTGCGTTCTTTTCACGATTTCGGGAAGACCAAGGCCGTAGGCTCGCACGCTGGCAGCAAGGAGAGAGGACTGCGTCTTATATCTTATATAAAGAAATAGAAGAATGAGGCCGGAAGCAGGATTCGCAGGAGATAGAATTGCATTGGGGAGAGGCCTATCTGCAGTTGTCGACTCTGAACGAATGGTTGGGTTTTTGCGAAGAAGAGGTGGTAACTATTATAAAGAATCAGATCTCGTTACAGTTAGGAAAGCAGGAAAGCCAGTCAAGTGGACGCTTCCTCTCCAAGCAAGAGACGGCACGGCTTTTTGGCTGAGGGTTGGTGGGTGGTGTGGCTTGCTGCTCTCGGAAAGACTTAATAAGCCATAAGAAGAATTACAAAGCCAATACGCAGCTACTCTGATTCCGTTATTCGGATTACGACTATTGCGATTTCTGCTCCTGCTGGCTAGTCAAGCTAAAAAGAAGAGGTGCTATTGCCGGAAGAGATACGCTTGCTCTCTAAGACAGAGAAAATAATATAGAAAAGGAAGCAGAAGGAAGTTGCGCGGTTCAGTCTAACTAAAGTTCCTGCGCCAGAAGCTACAGCTACCTTTCAAAAAAAAAGCTGCTACATCCGCTCTTTACATTCGTACAGTTGTACTTTAAGCTTATAAACAGAAAGCTGCTTCTGTATCGGTTGGGGAGATGATTGTGCCGATTCTTCAGTTTCGATTCTTTTCAAGAGACGAGACGACATCTCATAGTTTACTGCTTTTCGAAAAGCCAATGGAGTCGCTTCTAGGTCAGAAAGTAGGGCAATGGTCTCTGCCTTTGTCCAGGGAGGTTGTGGCTTTCCCTGACTCAAAAGCTTCTTTCTTTCGAGGATCGATTGGAGATGGCTAAAGAAAGGTCCTAAAAAAAATTTAGGGAAATACGTCCCTAGAGCAAAGCTAAGAAAGAAGAGAGAGAAATTACAGGAAATAAGCCAAGGATGAACATGACGAGGTCCTTATTTAAACCAGAAAGTTAGGGAACAAGAAGAACAACAACACGGGTAAGGGAAAAGGCCTTACTAATATATACATACGGGGTTTTCCTTATTATAACTTCTAACTAAGTCTTGTAAAGTGGTATTTGGTTGCTTGCCCCTTTATTAAAAAGGTTAAGTAAAGTGAAGCTTTCGAGCCCCTTCCATGGCTTTCTTGGTCGGACCAACCCAACCATCTGCAACATCTGATGTCTCCAGTGAAAGTTCTTCCTCCATTCCGGCTAGGGTGGGGAGGGGATTCCTGCTGCTACAGTTGGAGTTGACGGTCCTAGTTCTGTTACAGTAAGAGCTGTTGCTGGAAGAACCAGTGCTAGTGACTAGACTGTTGGAGGAGGCTGTTAGAAATGTTCACGTAGAAGCTCCTCTTTCATCTGCTGGTATAGATGAAGCTCTTGGGATCTTATCCGCTTCGGAGGTTGAAGGAGGTTAATCTATAAGGGAATCAGCTGGTATTGAATCTTCCTCTATCCCTTTACTTTTCATTTCCTGGACATCTGATATTCTTTTTTAAACAAGGATCTGACGTGATTCAATATCAATTATCAATAGAAACTTCACTTCTTTCTACCAAATGAAAATCAAACTTTTTTTAGCTTTCATCTAGGCCTTTCAGGAAGGAAGTCAGGCACTCATCTCAGGGACATGCCCTGAACTTTAGCTTGAGCCCTTCCAGTAGTCTTTGCTTTGTGAATGGAATGAATTTGTAGTGTTGAAAGGTGGAGCAGATCTTGGTCTTATGGACTGGCTTTCTAACCATCCTGAATATTGACCCCCACGATTCTTTCTCTCTCAAACTTGACCTTACCTTCTTTCCAAGGCTAACATGACGGTATGCAAGCCCTGCTCTACCCCAATTTCAGCTGGTTTTCAACTGGATGGGGATCTTCGATCCTACAGGATGGTGGTCTCCAATACTTGACACTCACCCGACCCTACATTTGATGTGAATTAGGTCTTTCAACATATTCATCTCCCACGAAGAACGACTCATCGCTGTCAAGCGGATTCTTCGCTTTCTCAAAGGCACACTCATAACCATCCCTCCCATTTCCTTTTCTGATGCTAATTGGGCTGGAAACCCAGATGATCGTCGCTTCACAACTGGATCCTGGGCTCCTATCATAGTGCACGAAGAATTCTCACGCTCTAGTACCGAAGCTGAATACCGGGACCTCGCTAGCACAGCTACTGAACTGATATGGCTCCATTACGGATTTCGTGATCTTGATATTCACATCAAGGATCCCCAACTACTTAACTGTTACAATATGAGTGCCACTTACCTTGCTGCTAACCCAGTGTTCCATGCTCGTACCAGGGATAGATTTCCACTTGACTTTGCTTTGCGACGTGGGGTCAAGGCCTTAACAATCGATCTCAAACCACATCTACTCATAGTATTGGTTCCTCATTTG